TTTTTTTTACATAAAGTAAAATTTAAAAATTTATTGATTCCAAACTTTATTTTATAAATCATATAGTATTTTGTCAACCCAGTCAGCCTTTCTTTTTTTTTATAAACATACCAGCTAGCCGAAACCATATCAAAAATGTATTTCTGGCAATACACTTTTGAAAATAATTCAGGTACATCATAATCATTCTTTGAGGGACCTTTCGTGATTGGAAATAAATGTTATCAAATATTTGGCGGAGTTTATTCTTCGGGATATGCTCCGCCACTCTACCCAACTCTTCCAATTTTTGTAAGAGTATCTATTCGTCTTTTTCAATAGCGGCCGATATTTCTTTTTGTTCCGTTGATTTTTTTTTATCTATTAAAATACAATAATGATGCATCAACATACATGTTGATCTCCTTTAAAGTATAAAAATCTTGTCCATTTGTTCCATCTACTTTTTTCATTCAGGTACTAAATAGTTGTTGTAGGTCCATCGTATTGGACTTGTTTTTTGTGTCCTTTGTGTATTGTTTTGTACCATTTTATTGTTTTAGTTAGTGATGTGTGAGTGATCTCACATATATATTAACGTGGTAACATATTACGGTCATGTTAATATATATATATATACTTATAATACAGCCGTGGATTATTTGTAAGGGTGGAGAAAAAATAAAAAATACCATACACTGAAACCTTATTTCCTTGGTTTAACGTGTATCTTTTGAGAAAACTATAAAAAAAAACTCTTATTTTAAAAGGATCCATGAAAAAACACACGTGAGGTACACACGGGATACCTCTGGGTTTTATGAATATTATAAAAGAAGGTAGAAAAATTCTACCGGGCGTGTATTAATGATAATAAACCTGTATGTTCGATACAGGTAAAGAAAAACATCTGTATATAATCTATGACAAATAATTATGATTCGATCTCCCTAAAATTAAATCAAGATGATTGAATTGAAATTCGAGCTTCCTATAAAATCCCGATACGAAAACCATCAGGCAAAATCGAAAGGAGAACAAAAAATTTAGACTTTTTTTTTTTCTCATTTAATATAATTCTTTATTGAAACTAAACAATAAAGAATTATATTAAAAAATTATTTTATAATGATGAACCTAGGCCTACGTAAGAACCATAGAAAAAAATTCCAACTAAGCCCAAAGCAACTGTTCCTACAAGTGTACCTACTAACCATAATGGAATCCGACCAGTCGTACCTGTGTTTGACATTCAATCACCCCCTATAAATAAATTAAGTTGATAATTTAGTTTTTTTAAGAATTGCGAGTATAATCTTTAAGTTTTTGTGTTATATACAGACAAAGCCTAAATTCACAAATTTTTAGATCATTTTAATGTTAATTTGACGAAGCTTTTTAATTAATTAAAAATATAACTTGAAAATAAAACAGCTAAAACAAAAATTAGTAATAACCCCCAGTATAAACTTGTTCGATTTAATTCAACAGTTTGTTTATTTGGATTTGGTTTTGCCATAGTAAAATAAAAAATTGAATAATCTATATTAAGAGAATTGAAATTTATTTAAAAGTCTAAAATAAATATAAATTAAAGATAAAAGTAATTAACGCTGAATGAACTGCATTGCAGTTATAGAACCAAGAAAAAAAATTGTGGGTACGGCCAATCCGTGAACGGCTAGCCAACGAACTGTGAAAATTGGATAATTATATGAAGATTTTTTAGATGTCATAGTATATATTATAATAGATCAATAGCCAAATTAAATTTCAGATAAAGATTTTACTTGTTCTAACGCATTAAAACGATCAGTAATTAACGGTGCTTGTTGACGATATTCTGTGAAATATTCATTTGGACGTGGACTTCCAAAAACATCATAAGCTAACCCTGTACTAACAAATAACCAACCTGCAATAAATAAAGATGGAATAGTAATACTATGAATAACCCAGTAACGAATACTTGTCAAAATATCTGAAAACGGACGTTCTCCTGTAGTACCAGACATAATTTTCTAAAAATATAAAATATAGAATTAAGAAAATTCTTTCCCAAGGGAAAGAATAAATATTATTGAGCAATAATATAAAATAATTTAGATTAAAAATCAACCATTAGAAAAAGTGCCATTAAATATTTTGAGAAAATAATATTTTATTATAATATCTTATAGGATAGGCTGGAAGTTTAATTTTTTCTTGTAGATGTAAAATTTTTGTAGAAGATGTTGAAGATCTTGTCATTTTAACTAATCGACGGACTTTTTCTTCTGTTAATAAATTTAATGAATTTGAAAAACCCGCTAAAATTTCACCGTTTTTTCGAAAAGGCGCGTCTTTATAAAAATGAATCGTTTCCGATAATGCTTGTTTTAAAAAAGAACGGGGTATAATTAAATCTAGTAATCCATGATCTAATAAATATTCAGATGTTTGAAAATTTTCTGGAAGTTTTTCTTGTAACGTTTGTTCAATAACGCGACGACCTGCAAAACCTATTAATGCATTCGGTTCTGCAAAAATTAAATCACCAAGCATTGCAAAACTCGCAGTAACTCCACCAGTTGTTGGTGAAGTTAATAATGAAATATATAATAAATTTGCTGAACTTTGATAAAATTTTAAAGCTGATGAAATTTTAGCCATTTGCATTAAGCTGAAAATTCCTTCTTGCATTCGTGCACCACCAGAAGCACAGATTAATATTAATATTAAGCCTTCTTGTGTAGCGTATTCTACAAGACGAACTATTTTTTCTCCAACGACACTGCCCATGCTCCCACCCATAAAGTTAAAATCCATCACTCCTAGGGCCACAGGTATACCATCAATCAATCCGGTTCCCGTTAAAATAGCATCTTGTAAACCTGTTCGATCTTGTGCCTCTTTTAATCTATCTTTATAAATTTTTTGATCTTTAAAAATAAGAGGATCACATGGAGATAAAGTTTCATTTAAAGGTTGCCATGAACCATAATCAATCAAACTTTGGATTCTTTCACGGCTATTCATTTGTAGGTGATAGCCACACGAAAAACATACACGTTGATTTTCTTTAAGATGTTTTATATATAAAATTGTCCCACATTTATCACAACGAGTCCATAATCGATCATCTTTTGTCGTTTTATTATAGTTTAAAATTTTAATTTTACGTTGATCTTCAATCCAAGATAGTATAGACATAATTTTTTTTTAATAATAAAAAGTTCTGACTATATTATATACTTAAAAGTCTTTTAGAATCCAATCAATTTAAAATTTAAATAAAAATCCTAATTAAATTTGATGCTCGTCAATAAATCTATTAAAATAGTATCATATTCTAAACTAAAATTCAATGCCTGTTTAGCTCAATTGGTAGAGCATCGGTCTTGTAAACCGAGGGTTGTCGGTTCGACTCCGGTATCAGGCTATAATTAAAATTAAATTAGATATTAAAATAAATAAAAATGGTACGTGAGAAGTTTGAGAGAACTAAACCGCATTTAAATATTGGTACAATTGGACACGTAGATCATGGAAAAACAACTTTAACGGCTGCCATTACTATGGCTTTAGCTGCTGTAGGCCAAGCTAAAGCAAAAGATTATAATGATATTGATTCCGCTCCGGAAGAAAAAGCAAGAGGTATAACAATAAATACAGCTCATGTTGAATATGAAACAACTAATAGACATTATGCACATGTAGATTGCCCTGGACATGCAGATTATGTAAAAAACATGATTACTGGAGCCGCTCAAATGGATGGAGCCATTTTAGTTGTTTCGGGTGCGGATGGACCAATGCCACAAACGAAAGAGCATATTTTATTAGCAAAACAAGTTGGTGTTCCTTCGATTGTTGTTTTTTTAAATAAAGCAGATCAAGTTGATGATGAAGAACTTTTAGAATTAGTAGAATTAGAAGTACGCGAAACTTTAAATGAGTATGAATTTCCAGGTGATGATATTCCGATAACCTCTGGATCGGCTTTATTAGCTTTAGAAGCATTAACCGAAAACCCAGATACGAGCCGAATAGAGAATCCCTGGGTTAAAAAAATTTATGATTTAATGAATGAAGTTGATAATTATATACCATTACCAACTAGAGATACTGATAAACCCTTTTTAATGGCTATTGAAAATGTGGTTTCGATAACTGGTCGAGGTACTGTAACAACAGGTAGAGTTGAAAGAGGAGCTGTTCAAGTAGGCGATAATATTGAAATTGTAGGCTTAAAAAAAACACAGCAAGCTACTATCACAGGTTTAGAAATGTTTCAAAAAACATTAGACAAAAGTGTTGCTGGTGATAATGTTGGTGTATTATTACGTGGTATTCAAAAAGAAGATGTTGAGCGTGGCATGGTACTGGCTAAACCTGGTTCAATAACACCACATAAACAATTTGAAGCGCAAGTTTATATTTTAAAAAAAGAAGAAGGTGGACGACATACTTCTTTTTTTGCTGGCTATCGACCACAATTTTATGTTCGAACAACAGATGTAACAGGGAAGATTAATTCTTTCCAATCTGATGATAATATAGAAATAAAAATGGTAATGCCTGGTGATCGAATCAAAATGAATGTAGAACTTATTCAACCTATAGCTATTGAGAAAGGTATGCGATTTGCGATTCGAGAAGGCGGAAGAACAGTGGGTGCTGGAGTTGTCTCAACAATTTTAGATTAATTTATCTTATTTTTAAAAAATAAACAAATGTTTAAAACAAAAATTTTTCAAAAATTTGAAAAAAAACAAACCCAAAAAATTCAGGTCGGTAGTTTAATCGAAATTGGATTGAAAATTCAAGAAGGAGAAAAATCTCGAATTCAAAAATATAAAGGTTTTGTTATCGCTGTTAAGGGTCAAGGCATCGATAAAACAATTCGAGTTAGAAAAATTTTTCAAAAAATTGGAATTGAAAGAGTTTTTCCTTTGAATTCACCTCAAATTAAGTTTATAAATCGTTTAAAATTTACAAAAATGAAAAGATCGAAACTTTATTATTTACGAAATCAAATTGGCAAATCATTACGATTGAAAATAGCTATTTAAACTTCGTAAAAATAAGATGTTTATTTAATAATTAAAAACAATAGCTTAGCTATTGTTTTTAATTATTAAAATATGAGGAAGGTAAATGATCAATAAGTCCATATTTTTTAGCTTCTTGGGCAGATAAAAACTGGTCTCTATCCATATCACGGGAAATTCGACTTAAGGTTTGCCCAGTTCGTTGAGCATAAATTTGCCCAACTTGGCGTCTAATGCGCATAACTTCTTCTGATTCCGATAAAACTTCTGATGCTTGGCCCTGACTCCCTCCTTCGGGTTGATGAATCATTATTCTTGCATGTGGAAAAGCAATCCGTTTTCCTTTGCAGCCACCAGCTAAAATAAAGGAAGCCATCGAAGCTGCTGTTCCCACACAAATAGTTGTTACATCCGATTTAATATAGTTCATGATATCATAAACAGCAATTCCGCAAGTTACAGATCCTCCAGGTGAATTAATATAAATATAAAGATCTTTTGCTTTTTCTTCAGCATTTAAATAAAGCATTATACCGATGAGTTGATTAGTCAACTCATCATCTAAATCTTGACATAAAAAAAGTACTCGTTCACGATATAAACGATTATATAAATCGACCCACTGAGCAGATGGCTCACCAGGCAGACGAAAAGGTACTTTTGGAACTCCAATAGGCATAGTAAAAATAATTTTAGAATAGTAGCTTGCGTATTTTAACTTTTTATTTATAAAAAAACAACTTGACAAGTTTATATAAAAAAATATAATGTTATCATTATATAATAGTTTTAAGGGCTATTAGCTCAGGTGGTTAGAGCGCTGTCCTGATAAGACAGAGGTCGATGGTTCAAGTCCAGCATAGCCCAAATTAAACTAGGGGATATAGCTCAGTTGGTAGTAGCGCTGCTTTTGCAAGGCAGATGTCAGCGGTTCGAATCCGCTTATCTCCAAAACTCTAATTGATTTTTTTAATATATAATCTACGGAGAAAGAGGGATTTGAACCCTCGGTATTATATTAAATAATACAACAGATTAGCAATCGGTCGCTTTCAACCACTCAGCCATTTCTCCCAGCATTAGCTTCTATTTTTTTTCGTTACTAAAAAATAACTAAAAAAAAATAGAGCTACAGAATTAAGTTTTTGAATAATATTCGATAACTAATAGTTCAGTTAAATCTATCAGTAGCTCTGATCTAGGACTAATATTTTTAATTTGTATACACGGTTGAATATTATCAATAAATAAAAAGGATGGTATTTTTGAAGAACTTAAATTTACTGAATTTTTTTTATCAATTTTTGAAGTTGGTGAAAATTCAATAATATCATTAATTTTACATTGATAACTTGGTATAGTAACTTTTTTTTTATTCACCATAATGTGTTGATGAGTAATTAATTGGCGTCCAGCATTAATTGTCTTTACAAAACCCGCTCGATAAAGAATATTATCGAGTCTCATTTCTAACAATTCTAATAAAACTTGGGCTGTTGAACGCGAGTTTTTTCGCGATTTTTTTAAATATGAAAATAATTGTTTTTCACTGATACCATAATTATAACGTAATTTTTGTTTTTCCAATAAACGAATTGCATATTGAGATGGTTTAGTATTCTGTCTACCATGTTGACCTGGAGGGTTTTTTTTATTGGAAGTTTTGGAAGTTAATCCAGGTAAGCCACCTAAACGACGAATAATTTTTAATTTTGGACCTCGATAACGAGACATATGAATATTTTTTTATTTATAAAATTCCTGTTTTATAATAAAGCAAAACATAAAAAACGTCAATAAATTTGATGATTCTTTAAAAACCTTTACTTTTATTGAAGAATTTTTGTACAATTGGATTGGATACTAATAAAACGGATATGCGACCTTGGGTTACTAACTCAATGGTAGAGTACTCGGCTTTTAACCGATAAGCTCTGGGTTCGAGTCCCAGGTAACCCATCAAAATTTAAATTAGTAAAATAACTCTAGGCAATACTAGTGTAATGGTAGCTCGTCTGATTGCCATTCAGAAAGTAGGGGTTCGATTCCCCTGTGTTGCTTAAAAATAATAGGGATAAAGAGTTATCCCTATTATTTTTAAAATAAACCAAGTGTTAATGAAATATCAATAGGTAATGTAGCACCAATACCTAACCAAATCGCAACAACAGTCCCTAATAAAAAGACCGTAGTCGCCACCGGGCGACGGAAAGGATTTTGAAATTTATTTATATTTTCGATAAATGGAACCGTTATTAGTCCTAAAGGAACGGCTGTCATTAATAATACGCCTAATAATTTATTAGGGACTGTTCTTAAAATTTGAAAAACTGGATAAAAATACCATTCTGGTAAAATTTCTAAGGGTGTAGCAAAAGGATTTGCTGGTTCACCAATTGCAGCTGGATCTAAAACAGCAAGACCAATTACAGCTGCAAAGGATCCAAAAATACAAACTGGAAATATATATAATAAATCATTAGGCCATGCTGGTTCACCATAATAATTATGGCCCATACCTTTTGCTAATTTGGCTCTTAAATATGGATCTGATAAATCGGGTTTTTTAGTTACTGCCATAATAAATATTTTTACTTTAATACTGAATAAAAAAAAAAAAAAGGATAAAATTTAAAGTGGTCCGGATATTCCTTGTTTTCTTATCATTAAAAAATGCATTAGCATAAACACCGCTGTAAAAAGAGGTAATAAAAAAGTATGTAAACTATAAAAACGCGTTAATGTTGATTGACCAACACCAACACCTCCTCGTAATAATTCTACAATGAAACCACCTATTGAAGGAATTGCATCAGGAACCCCTGTTACGATTTTTACTGCCCAATAACCTACTTGATCCCATGGTAAGGAATAACCTGTCACACCAAAAGATACTGTACAAATCGCCATAATAACACCTGTAACCCATGTTAATTCACGTGGCTTTTTAAATCCACCTGTCAAATAAACACGGAAAACATGTAAAATCATCATTAAAACCATCATACTTGCAGACCAACGATGAATTGAACGTATTAACCAACCAAAATTTACATCAGTCATAATATACTGGACAGATTCAAATGCTTCTGCAACTGTAGGACGATAATAAAACGTCATCGCAAATCCTGTTGCAACTTGTACTAAAAATAAAGTAAACGTGATACCACCTAAACAATAAAAAATATTTACATGTGGTGGAACATATTTACTTGTAATATCATCGGCGATTGATTGTATTTCCAAACGCTCTTCAAACCAATCATAAACTTTTCCCATATTAACAATTTTTTTTTCATTTTTTTCACAATTAAGCTGAAATTTTCTAATAATTTTTTTAATAATTTTAAAAACCGTTATATCTTAATCTCACCATGAAGATTTAACAACACCTGGAAAGAAACCTTGATGGGCAAATTCTCGAATTAAATGCCGTGAAAGTCCAAAGAATCTAAAAAAACCTTTTGGTCTACCAGTAATCAAACATCGATTATGTAATCTCACTCGACTAGAATTTTTAGGTAAGTTTTGTAATTTTAAATGCCAGTCTAATTTTTGTTCCAGTTTCTTAGTCGAGGTTATTTTACTTTTAATAAATTTTCTTTTTATATAGTATTTTGCATACAATAATTGTCTTTTTTTTTGTCGTTGAATCAGAGCTTTACGTGCCATATATATTTTTTTTATCGAGCTCAGAAGGACTCGAACCTTCATTCTCAACTTAGAAGGTTGGTGTCATATCCATTAGACTATGAGCCCAAATAAGATGCTCATATTATAGCTATATTGTAACATAAATTTTATTTTATGCAACATTTTATTTAAAAAATAACTTTAATCAAAAAAAATTTTGCGTTATATAAAACTTATTTGCTATAATGGAATTTAAAGAAAAAAAAGTATTCACTTTTTTATTCAAAAAAATTAACTTCACTTCTAAATTTTTATTAATTAATGAATTTATTTATGAATCTTTCAATAAACGCACAAAATACTGGACGAATTACCCAAATTATTGGACCTGTTTTAGATGTATCATTTCCTCCTAGTAAAATGCCAAATATTTATAATTCTTTAAAAATTGAAGGAAAAAATGGATCAGGCGAGGATATTTGTGTTATCTGCGAAGTTCAACAATTATTAGGAGATCATTGTGTTCGGGCTGTTTCTATGAGTGCTACAGATGGATTAATGCGTGGTATGGAAGTCATCGATACTGGAAATCCATTAACAGTTCCTGTCGGAGAACCTACTCTTGGTCGTATTTTTAATGTACTTGGTGAAACTGTAGATAATTTAGGACCTGTAGAAACAGAGACCGGTTTTCAAATTCATCGATCTGCGCCTGCTTTTGTAGATTTAGATACTAAACTCTCAATTTTTGAAACAGGAATTAAAGTAGTAGATTTATTAGCACCGTATCGTCGTGGTGGTAAAATTGGATTATTTGGTGGTGCAGGAGTAGGTAAAACGGTATTAATCATGGAATTGATTAATAATATTGCAAAAGCTCACGGTGGTGTTTCCGTTTTTGGGGGTGTTGGTGAACGAACTCGAGAAGGAAATGATCTTTATATGGAAATGAAAGAATCCAAAGTTATTAATGAAGAGCAATTGAGTGAATCTAAAGTTGCGTTAGTATATGGCCAAATGAATGAACCACCCGGTGCAAGAATGCGAGTAGGCTTAACAGCTTTAACGATGGCCGAATATTTTCGTGATGTTAATAAACAAGATGTATTATTATTTATTGATAATATTTTCCGTTTTGTACAAGCTGGATCAGAAGTATCCGCTTTATTAGGTCGAATGCCTTCTGCTGTAGGTTATCAACCAACCTTAGCTTCAGAAATGGGAGGTTTACAAGAACGAATCACATCCACAAAAGATGGTTCAATTACTTCAATACAGGCTATTTATGTGCCCGCTGATGATTTAACAGATCCAGCACCAGCAACAACATTTGCTCATCTAGATGCTACAACTGTATTATCTCGGGGCTTAGCATCTAAAGGAATTTATCCAGCTGTTGATCCTTTAGATTCCACATCTACAATGTTACAACCTTGGATTGTTGGTGAAGAACATTATACTTGTGCCCAAAATGTTAAACAAACTCTACAAAGATATAAAGAATTACAAGATATTATTGCGATTTTAGGTTTAGATGAATTATCAGAAGAGGATCGCTTAATCGTTGCAAGAGCTCGAAAAATTGAACGTTTTTTATCTCAACCTTTTTTTGTTGCTGAAGTCTTTACCGGTTCACCTGGAAAATATGTAAGTTTAGCTGAAACTATTCGAGGGTTTAATTTAATTTTTACTGGTAAATTAGACGATTTACCAGAACAAGCATTTTATCTTGTTGGAACTATCGATGAAGCAATTGAAAAAGCTACTTCTTTAAAGGAATAAAATTTTTATAAGCCCTAGTTTAAAAATAGTCTAATAAAAAAAAATTTATTATGATATTAAAAGTTTGTATAATTACACCAGATCAAATTTTTTTTAATGAGCAAGTTGAAGAAGTTATCTTACCAACAAATACTGGTCAAATGGGCATATTATCGAATCATGCACCAATTATTACTGCATTAGATATTGGTGTTATGCTAATTCGGAATAAAAAAGAGTGGAATACAATTGTATTAATGGGAGGTTTTGCTTTAGTTAAACAAAATCAAGTGACAGTTTTAGTAAATGAAGCAGAATCTGAAAAAACAATAGATAAAGCTGAAGCAGAGCAAAACTTTATGACCGCTAAACAAAATTTTGAACAAGCTACTAGTGCTAAGCAAAAAGTAGAAACAAATTTTATATATAAAAGAGCAAGAGCTCGATATCAAGCTATCCAATGATAAGTAACGTATTGTTTTGTGATCAAAATCACAAAACAATACGTTAAAGAAAAAAATGAAAAATGAAAAAGCAAAAATTACCTAAAAATTTTTCTTCACGTGCTTTTGAAAAAATAGGTCTTATACCAAGATCGATTATTCGAACTTTTAATCGTTTTATTAAACAATTATTTGAAACAAATAAAGAGAAAGGAATAGCTCCCAATTTCGTTTTATATGAATTCCAAATTTCTCGTTACCAAACTATTGCCTCGTTAAAATGTTTCATTAATTTAATATTTTTTCCTTATTTATTCCATTGTTTAGTTCAAAAAACAATTATTTATCCAATTTTTGAATATGAATGGAATAAAATACCAATTAGAATGACGACGAATTTTTTAGAACAAGAAAAAATTTATCAGCAATTAAATAATTTTGATGATAAATTTTTTTTCGATGAATTAATTAAATTTCATTCAAATGTTGATGATTTTAATTCTATATCCAAAAATTACTTTCATACTTCAGAAAATTATAAAAAATTTTTAGTTCAATTAGCCGAAAAAAGAAACCAAGATTGGTTATTTTTAGGATCAAATATCATTAGTGATTGCCTTACTTTTTTTGTATTTTTAAAACTTTTATTTTTATCAACACCTCAATTAATTATTTTAAAATCTTTTTTAATTGAATCAATTTATGGTTTAAATGATACCACTAAATCTTTTTTTCTTATTTTGGGTACCGATCTATTAGTTGGTTTTCATTCCTCAAAAGGTTGGGAATTATTTATGGAAAGTTTTCTTTCACATTTTGGATTTTCGGCAGATAAAGATTTTATATTTTTATTTGTTTCCACTTTTCCAGTAATATTAGACACGATCTTTAAATATTGGATTTTTCGATATTTGAATAAAATTTCTCCTTCAACTGTTGCTACATATCAGAATATGCTTGAATAATCCTATTTTTGATATAAGAAGTCTTTATCAAAAATAGGACTTCTTATATCAAAAATTAACTATTGTATAATGTACTACCTAATCTTAATGCAAGGAATCCATTAATTAATGCTAAAAAAATAGCTATAAAAATTTGACTTTCCGATACTGACATAATCTTTTTTTTATAGATGATCAAATATTTTTTTTAAATTATAAATTTCCATCACGACTCGCCAATAATACGATCACTAATGGGCCTGCCGTTAAAACTACAAAAAGAGCTAATAATTGAAAAATAATTTCAAGATTCATCGAGAAAAGTATTAAAAATTAAAATAAATTTATTATCAAAAAAGTTATTGAATTTGTTTTCTAAGGATCATTAAATACCTTAAAGTTTTCCATTATTAGAAAAACATCTTATCGGAAACTTACTGAAGCTTGCCATACAAAAGCTAGAAGAAGGAATAATACAGGAATTACGGGTAAAACATCGACAAGTGGATCAAAAGGTGCGTAGGCTTCTGGTAATTTCGAAATTATAATTTCCATAATGAATATGTCATTTGTTATTATATAAATATAAAACTTAACCTAAATTAGTATTTTCTATAATCTGTAGAAAATAATGAATAAAAATAGAAATAGCTCCATTTTTATTCTTATTATAGCAAAGTTCCCAAAAAATTTTATTAGAATTTACAAATTTGAAATTTTTAATATATTAATCTTCATGCTCTTCAAAAGGATCACGAAGTTTTTTTGCTGGAGGGCCGAAACCTATATAAATAGAATAACCAGTGATACTCAATAACAAACACCATAATAAAATAGTTAAAAAAAAAGCAGAATTTTCCATAAATTATAATTCAAAAAAAAATTTATAGCGGGAGTAGGATTCGAACCTACGACCTCAAGATTATGAGCCTTGCGAGCTACCAAACTGCTCTATCCCGCGAAAATCATCACAACTAATAATAAACTAAAATAATATAAAAGGAAACTAATTCAAAAGTGCTTTTATGAGGTTTAAACCTCATAAAAGCACTTTTGAATTAGTTTCCTTGACCAGGATTACGTCCAGGGTCATTTGAAAGAAATCCAAAAATAAATAATGAAACAAAGAAGGTTACAACAATGTAAACAAAAATTTTAAGTGTTAACATTTAATTTTAAAAATTTTGTTTTATAGGCTACCACTAACTGGGTGTTTATTTTTTGAAATAAGCATTTGAAAATTCGATTAATAAATCTTCTATTGCGCTAATGATTCCCAACTCATTGCAATATCATCAATTAAAACATCACTATTATAAATTTCTAAAATAATTACTAAAAAAACAGCAAAAAGTGCCATAAAAACAGCCATTAACACCGTTGTTCCCCAACCAGGCGCTACTTTTCCATATTCTGAATTTAATGGACTTAATAGTGTGCCTAATCCCGTTACCATACCAGTATCTTTTCCAGAATTTTTTGGCATAAGAAAAAAATATTGATCATCAAACTTTTTATTTTCTATAAAGGTTTTTTGTTATTGACTATTTAATAATACGTGGAGGTTCACGAAAAAATATTGAAAAGAATAAGATCCCTAGTGTTCCAATTAATACTTTTTTCGGGATTTTTCAGAAAAAACAAAACTATATAGGCAAATTTCTTCACATATAGCTTTTTTTATTTGATTTAAAATTTATTATCCAAAAAATTTTTATCTTTCGATTTTAAATTATATTTAGATATCTTTTTTTTTTTTTTGAAATTATCCGTTATAAGAGAAGAGGTTCTATTAAAGTAAATTTATATTTTTGATTATTTTTTATCCATTTTTAAAATAAAAAAACAATATAAAATACTTATTTTTTTTATTTTAATAAAAAATTCTTAGATTTAATTCGCTTACCTACTTACTTATTGAAGGATATTATTAACTATTAAAGTTTTTTTTTATTTAATAAAAATCCAATTTTTTTTTTAATAAAAAAACTTTATTAAAAAAACCTCAAAAACTATATGATCAAAAAATTATTTCTTTTAAAAAAATGTATAAACTAATGCTTCCATATGGGTATGCTCCTATTTTTATTATTTGTAAAAAATTTTAATTTATGACGTGAGTGAATATGTATATATATGTAATTTATACAGACTGTCGACGAGTACTTGTATCTCCAACTTTTTGGAAAGCTCCAAATTCAACTTGTTCATCTAAATCGGTGTCAATTCCAGCAAAAACATCTCTAAAGATTGTTCGTGCTCCATGCCAAATATGTCCAAAAAAGAAGATTAAACCAAAACATAAATGACCAAAAGTAAACCAACCTCTTGGACTACTTCGGAAAACTCCATCAGATTGTAAGGTTGCTCGATCAAATTCGAAAATTTCTCCTAATTGTGAACGTCGTGCATATTTTTTAACTGTTGATGGATCAGAAAAGGTTACACCATCTAATTCGCCACCATAAAAAGTTACAGAAACACCTACTTGTTCAATACTATACTTAGATTCAGCTCGTCGGAATGGTATATCTGCTCTTACAATTCCATCAGAATCTAATAAAACAACAGGAAATGTTTCAAAAAATGTTGGCATACGTCGGACATAAAGTTCCGTACCATTTTTATCTTTGAATACAGAATGTCCTAGCCAACCAACAGCAATACCATCGCCACTATTCATTGCTCCTGCTCGAAATAAACCACCTTTTGCCGGATTATTACCAATATAATCATAGAAAGCTAGTTTTTCAGGTATTCGACCCCACGCTTCAGAAAGTGTTTTTCCAGAAGACACGCTTTCTGAAACACGTTTTTCGATTTCATTTGCAAAAAAACTATTATCCCATTGATAACGTGTTGGACCGAATAATTCTATAGGAGTAGCTGCTGAACCATACCACATTGTTCCACAAACTACAAAAGCTGACCAAAAAACAGCCGCAATACTACTTGATAAAACGGTTTCGATATTCCCCATACTTAACGCATTATATAAGCGTTGTGGAGGTCGAACACAAAGATGGAATAAGCCTGCTAAAATACCTAAAATACCAGCAGCAATGTGATGCTTAACTTTTAAAATGGACTATATTTTCAATAATTGTTGATTGTGTTTATATTTTTAATAAGTTTTTTCAAACGTTTAATGCTTTTGTTAGTTAACGGGATTTTTTCGATTTGATATAAAAAAATACGCCACCAACGAATTAATACTATTTTTTTTAGAGTTTCATTTTTGATATTTGGAATATTCGTATTTAAATAAAAATATAAAGATTGAAAACTAAAAAAATTATTTATTTGTAATTGATAACCATTAGGTTGTTTGATGATAGGTAAGAGTTTGTTAGAATTTAGTATTTTTGTTAATTTATTTAAAATAAATTTATTTTTTTTTTCAAGAATACTAATTTTTTGAATTATTTTAGTTTTCCAATCATTTAATTTAGTCAAATTAGAAATTGAGTAAACTATAAAATGAGTCTTAGCAAATAGATATCCCGTAATCCAAAAAGATTTGTTTTGTATAATAGTTTGTTTAGGATTCAAATTTCCCACTATTTTAATCTTTTGAAAAATTTTTGTTTCGCATATCCATTCAAAAAAATAATAAAAATTTTTCGTATAAATAAATGGTAACCTAAACAAATAAAAAAGATCTATTAAATATTTTTGTTTTATAACTATAAAGATCCAAAAATCATTTATTTTTTGAATTTGACCAAAACCTAACTTATTTTTTATATAATATAATATTTTTGGATCTTTTTTATGAATTTCAAAACGAAATAAATTATTTGAATATTTACGAAAAATCTTAGTAAAACTAAAATTTTCTTCTGAAAAACCTATAAACCAGTCTATAAAAAATAGATTAGATTTTTTATAATCATATACTAATAAACAATCAATATATATTGTTTCGCGTGTAGTCTCTGAGGATTCTAAAAATAAATACATAAGTTTTAGTTTAAAAACTAAATTTAAAAAGTTTCCTGCTGATCATTTAAATCTAAGGAATTTTTCCGGTTAATTTAAAAACTCGAATTTTAGATTATAAATTTCCAGCATATAGCGAAATTTTCTTTTTTTTTTTTCTATTTTTCATAAAAAAAGCGCCCCATCATATAGTTTAGTTAAGACGCTATTCCTCCTGGATTGAAAGGATCAAAACCATCAGCACCCCACGAAGGTTTAATGGCTTGAACACTTCCTGTAATTCCAAATGGATCTGAAACCCAAATACCGGGTCCAAATAAACCCGTCACATGAAAAGCTCCAAAACCAAAACATAATAAACCAGATAAAAATAAATGAATACCAAAAATTTTAGGTAAATCTAAAGCAGGCTTTCCTGTTCTTGGATCTCGAAATAATTCTAAATCCCAATAAACCCAGTGCCATAATGCAGCAGCAAACAAGGCACCTGATAATAAAATATGAGAAGTTGCCACTCCTTCATAACTCCAAATACCAGGGTTCGTTGCAGTTTCGCCACTGATTGTCCAACCACCCCAAGATTGGGTAATTCCTAAGCGTGTCATAAAAGGTAACACAAACATACCTTGTCGCCACATTGGATTTAAGACAGGATCCGACGGATCAAAAACAGCTAATTCATAAAAAGCCATTGAACCTGCCCATCCTGAAACTAATGAAGTATGCATTAAATGTACAGCAATTAAACGACCAGGATCATTTAATACTACTGTATGTACTCGATACCAAGGTAATCCCATAATTTTTCAATAAATATATAATTTTTTTTTACTTTCTTTCAATATAATGTGAAAAAATTTTAAATCTATTGTTTATGTATTAGAATCTGGCCTTAATTTTATTATAACATATGATAATATAATTTTACAAGTTTTATAAATCTAAAAAATTTTTTACAAAATCAGTCGAAGGGTGTTCAATTAATTCTTTTGCAAAACCTGTTTGAACAATTCGCCCGTTTTCAAAAATTACAATTTCATCAGCAATTTCCATAGCTTCTTGTTGATCATGAGTAACAAATAATGTCGTTACCGGTATTTCACTATGAAAATTACGTAACCATAAACGAAGATCTTTTCGAACTTTTATATCTAAAGCACCAAAGGGCTCATCTAAAAGTAAGACTTTAGGTTCAATTGCTAATGCACGTGCTAAAGCGACGCGTTGCTTTTGACCTCCAGATAACTGAAAAGGATATTTATTGAATTGATTTTCTAATTGAATTAGTTGAAGAAGTTGTTGAACTCTAGATTTGATTGTTTGATATGTATATTTACGAATACTCATACCAAACGCAATATTTTCAAATACATTTAAATGTGGGAATAAAGCATAATCTTGAAAAACAAATCCTAATTGGCGATTTTGAATTTTTATATGAGTTGATTTTTTTCCTGATAACCAAATACAACCTTCGTTCGGTTTTTCAAAGCCTGCAATAATACGTAATAAAGTTGATTTTCCAGATCCGGATGGGCCAAGTAATGCTACTAAATAACCTGTTTGAACCTCTAAATTTATATGATTTAAAACTATTTTAGAATCAAAAGTTTTAGATAAATTTTCAATTAAAATACTCATATTTGTTTATGTAAACCATCCATAACTATGAAGACCTTTACCTAAGAGATTTACACCCAGATAACAAATCCAAACAACAACAAACCCTAATGATGCAATAATTGAAGATTTTATACCTGACCAACCTCCAATTAATCGAGTATGTAAATAAATTGCAAAGATTAACCAGGTAATTAAAGCCCAAGTTTCTTTTGGATCCCAACTCCAGTAAGATCCCCAGGCTTCATTGGCCCATACCGCCCCAGATAAAATACCGATCGTTAAAAATGGAAAACCCAAACCAATAATTCGATAACTGAGATTATCTAAATTTTGTAAAATTTTAGTAGTTTGGGTTTCAAAAGTTAAAGTCATATAAACGGTTTTATTTGGGAATAATGAGAGAAGAAAGGTTTTCGAATCCTCATTTATTTTAATTTTTGTAAAATTATAGATAATTAAAAAAGTAATGGCTAATAAACAACCAGATATTAAAGCAGCATAACTCATTAACATAACCGTTACATGCATCATTAACCAATTTGATTTTAATGCAGGAATCAAAGGACCTATTTTTTGTAATGGATCTGGTAAGTAAAAAGAAGCAAATCCATTAACAAATAAAATCGTCGGAGATGTAATACAACCAATCCAGCTGGCTTTTGTAATAAATTGAATAATCAAATGAATACAAGTTAAACTCCAACTTAAAAAAATTAACGATTCATAAAACTAAGTAAATGAAAATTTTACTTTTAAAACTGCACAATATAGATTTAAACGTATTTTTTAAAAATCGGTTTTTAAGAAGTATAATCTTTAAAATCAAAAAAAGAATCAACAAACAAAATCGGGTTCTATTAATTTTTTTGTATTCAAATAATTAAACCTTTTAAAAACTAAATCTTTTAATACTTATTTTGATTACTTAAAGGAAAAATAATAAACTAGTGCAACTCATTCCTACAAAACCAAAATCAGAAAAATTTTTCTGATTTTGGAAATACCCGAAACCTACTTGAAACCAATAAAAAATCATGGTTATAAATAAAATAATAAAACAAAAATTATTTATAAAATTTTCAATAGCAATAGAGATATCTAAAGTAATGATCATTATTTTTAAATTATTATAAAAAAGTGTTCTTGAAAATAGTACTTAAACTTTTTTTTTTAAAAAAAAAAAATAAACAACAAAAAACTTTATTAATAAAGTTTTTTGTTGTTTATTTTTTTTTTTATAATATGAAATATAAGTTTCTACACTAAAATACAATTCTAAAAAGAATCATTTTGATAAATTTATTAAAAATTTGAAATTATGAAAATCTCGATTTATGGAAAAGGAGGCATTGGTAAATCTACAATAAGCTGCAATATTTCAATAGCATTAGCTCGTAGAGGTAAAAAAATTTTACAAATTGGTTGTGACCCAAAACATGATAGTACTTTTACACTGACAGGTTTTTTAATTCCAACAATAATTGATACTTTACAATTAAAAGATTATCATTATGAAGATGTTTGGCCAGAAGATGTCATTTATGAAGGTTATAGTGGTGTTGATTGTGTCGAAGCAGGAGGACCACCAGCAGGGGCTGGTTGTGGGGGGTATGTTGTCGGTGAAACTGTTAAATTATTAAAAGAATTAAATGCTTTTTTTGAATATGATGTTATTTTATTTGATGTATTAGGTGATGTTGTTTGTGGAGGTTTCGCAGCTCCTTTAAATTATTCAGATTATTGTTTAATTGTAACCGATAATGGTTTCGATGCTTTATTTGCTGCTAATCGTATAACTGCCTCTGTACGTGAAAAATCTAGAACACACCCCTTAAGATTAGCCGGTTTAATAGGTAATCGAACGCAAAAAAGAGATTTAATTGATAAATATGTGGAAGCTTGCCCAATGCCAGTTTTAGAGGTATTACCTTTAATTGAAGACATTAGAGTTTCACGAGTTAAAGGAAAAACTTTATTTGAGCTTTCCGAACAAAATACACAATTGAATCATGTGTGTGATTTTTATTTAAATATTGTTGATCAACTATTATCCAATCCCGAAGGAGTGATTCCTAAAGAAATTGCCGATAAAAAACTATTTCAATTATTATCTGATTTTTATTTAACAAAAGAAAATTTAACACTACCAAACGAACCTCGAAATATTAATAATTCAGATTTTTTATTACTTTAATTTAGCAATGAACAAAAAATTAAATTTTGAATGTGAGACGGGTAATTATCATACTTTTTGTCCTATTAGTTGTGTTGCTTGGTTATACCAAAAAATTGAAGACAGCTTTTTTTTAGTTATAGGTACAAAAACTTGTGGGTATTTTCTACAAAATGCTTTAGGTGTGATGATTTTTGCAGAACCACGTTATGCAATGGCGGAGTTAGAAGAAGGAGATATATCTGCGCAATTGAATGATTATAAAGAATTAAAACGTTTATGTTTGAAAATAAAACAAGATAGAAATCCTAGTGTGATCGTTTGGATCGGAACTTGTACAACTGAAATTATTAAAATGGATCTAGAAGGGATGGCTCCAAAAATGGAATCTGATATAAAAATTCCTATTGTTGTTGCACGGGCAAATGGCTTAGATTATGCTTTTACACAAGGTGAAGATACCGTTTTATCCGCATTAGTGAATAGGTGTCCTATCGAACCTGTTTTATTAAAAAATCTAGTTTTGTTTGGTTCTGTCTCTAATACAGTAAGCAATCAATTAAATTTAGAATTAAAAAAACAAGGTATCAAAGTAAGCGGTTGGCTACCAGCGCAACAATATGTGGATTTACCTATTTTAAATGAGGAGACTTATGTTTGTGGTGTTAATCCATTTTTAAGTCGAACGGCTACAACTTTAATGAGACGTCGAAAATGTAAACTAATAGGTGCACCATTTCCAATAGGACCAGATGGTACACGATATTGGATTCAAAAAATTTGTCAAACTTATGGAATACAAACAAAAGGATTATTAGAACGTGAACAACAAATTTGGAAACAACTTTTAAAGTATTGTAAATTAATTCAGGGTAAATCTGTCTTTTTTATGGGAGATAATCTTTTAGAGATTTCGTTAGCTCGCTTTTTGATTCGATGTGGTATGATTGTTTATGAAATTGGAATACCATATCTAGATAGAAGGTATCAATCAGCGGAACTTGAGCTTCTTGAAAGTACTTGTCATATGATGAATGTACCAATCCCGAGAATTGTTGAAAAACCAGATAATTATAATCAAATTCAACGAATTCGAGAACTGCAACCAGATCTTGTTATCACAGGAATGGGGCTTGCAAATCCATTAGAATCGCGGGGTATAAGTACAAAATGGTCGGTTGAATTCACTTTTGCACAAATTCATAGTTTTACAAATGCTAGTGATATTTTAGAATTAATTACACGCCCATTAAGACGTAATACAAATATTCAGAAATTAGAAACAATAAAAAATTATGTGTATTTATAATCTTATGAATTTTTTTCTTATCATATAAATTAGAAAATACAACCTTCGCTAATAGATTGTCGAATAACAATGTTAAATAGTTATATTTATAAAATTTTTAAAGATATTTGAATTTATAATTCCTAAACATAATTTAATGGATCATAAAGTATATCAAATCTTTTTTCGAGTGTTTTGCTCTACATAAAATCGTTTAAAACTATAGATCAAATAGATACTATGTTTTTAAACTCGATTAAAAAAAAAAATCATTAAAAAGAAATTTACCTTTGCTCATATATTACTCAATAGTTTTAAACATGTATTTTTATAATTTTAAATGAAAAATTTTTAACTTGAATTCATAAAAGTTAAATAAAAAAAGATGAGTTATTATTTTATGGACACCTCCATATTTTTCTGATTCTTTTAAACTATATCAAAAACGTATTTTTAAACATTCTTTTGATTCTAACACTTGTTATAATAATTCATTAAAATTTTATTTAAAATAAGTAGCTAACAGTTTTACTGAAAAATCTTTAATTAATAATCTTGAATTTTTACAAAGTGGTAGTTTTCTAATAAATAAAATTAACAAGCTAATGCGTCATATTCAATAAGTTCAACAAATTATTAGATTCGATCCACACTACTTATACCTATTTTCTATGTAAATATTAGCTAATATTAAAGAATAAAAATTTGAACAAGGTTTATTATAAAAAATAATTTTAATATCATAAAAAAATGTTAAAATTATTTTTTATACTTTTTAGAGTTTATATAATTTCCAATCAATTTTATATTTTGATCTTTAAATAAAAATAGATAAAATATCTAATATAAAAGCTCATATTTTTATTTAAAAATTTTTTTAATAATATAGGATTGTTAAATAAAAAAAACGATAATCAATTTTTGAAGTTGACAAGTAAAAAAATATTCATTAAAATATCAGAGGTTTTATAAATTCATATTATTAAAAAGGGGATATGGCGGAATTGGTAGACGCTGCGGACTTATTATTTGAGCTTTTTTTAAGAAAATTAAAAAAATGTATGAACCCTAAATCGAGGAAATTTTTTATGACCTCGAGCTAGTAGAAATACGAGTGTAGAGACTTTACAGGTTAAACCTAAAAAATGCAATATTTCCTAAATAATTTTGGTAAAGAAAAAGTCCAATTTTCTTGATAGTATAAGATTAAAATTCTTATTTTTAAAGAAATTCGAAAATCCGTTGATTTTAAACGATCGTGAGGGTTCAAGTCCCTCTATCCCCAACTTTCTGAATTTTTTTTATGGGTCGATGCCCGAGTGGTTAAAGGGGACGGATTGTAAATCCGTTGGTATTTACCTTCGCTGGTTCAAATCCAGTTCGACCCATTGATTCTAACTTATCTTGATGCTCTTTTTTTGGGAAGGTGGCAGAGTGGTTGAATGCACCGGTTTTGAAAACCGACGTAGTGAGAATTACCGGGGGTTCGAATCCCTCCCTTTCCGTCGTATTATTGTAAATCTTGACGCTTAAGTTGTATTATGTTATAATATGATCATACCATATTATCTTCATCCCTAATTTCTGAATCATGTTAGATTAATCAAAAAGCAGCATTAATGTAATTAGATAGTAGATAATATGGTTTTATCTGGCCTAGTCATATTAATTTAGTAAAAAAACTCAATGTATGATTATAGATATCGAAAATATATTAAAAATCGATAATGTTCTTTTGTTTTTATAAAATTTTATTTTTTGTAGCCGATTTATTAAAAATTCAACGTAAAAGCTTTTATACTTTTTTAAGTCAAGGTTTAATTCAACAACTTAATCAAAAAAAAGTATTTTTTTCTATCCATCAACAGATTAAAATTATTGTTTTGTCAAATTATTATCAATTAGTTGAACCTAATTATAGTATTAATCAAGCAATACTACAATCAAAAACTTTTGGTTGCAAACTTTTTATACCAGTACTTTAGATTTTACTTTCTAGTTTTTGTTAAATATTTTTAATATAAAGTTGTAAACTTTATATTAATTTGCCAAGTCATAATTTCTATAAAATTAGACTTTTCTAAATTAAAAATGGTAATCAGTTAAATCTATTGAACTATTTTTTTATTCAAGAAAAACTATAGTACTGAATATTTTTTCTTAAACATAAATAAAAAAAATTATAGAACCCTCTATTTAATATAAAAACACTAATTAGAAATTTTCAAATGTTAAAAATATTTAGTATTTTTTTCAATCCAAAGAATGAAAAAAACTTGTAATTTTTCTATTAAAATAATTATTACAATGAGCTGAATGTGATGAAAATCGCTTAATGAGTTCTTTAAGAAATTAGTAGAGTTTTTTCTTTTTAATTAATTCACAATAGAAAAAAGAAAATACAATTTCAATGGATTTTTTTGGGAAATTTACCGATTATGACCAAACGTGGTCATTTTATTATAAATGGTACTCCTCGCGTTTTAGTTAATCAAATTATACGCGTTGCTGGTGTTTATTATCAACAACAAGTAAATAAGATTATTCAAAAAAATAAAAAGCAAATTTATCGCACATTTTATGTGGATATAATTTCAACACGGGGTGTATGGCTTAGATTTGAATTAGATAAAAAAAGACAAATTTGGGTTCGTATGAAGAAAACACCAAAAATTCCAGTTTTTATTTTTTTAAAATTTATGGGTTTTTCTAAAAAAATACTTTTAGCGTATATGGATAACCTTAAACCTAAGTTCTTCAAAAAAACAAAAAATCAGACACAAAATTTCTTATTTTATTTAACTCAAAATTTTAAATTAGACCATAATTTTCAACAGACATTTATATATCGAAAATTTTTCAACTCTAAAATTTATGACTTAGGACTTATAGGTAGAAAAAGCTTAAATTATAAATTAGGATTACGAACCCAAGAAACAATTTTAACACCATCTGATTTTTTAAAAATTACATATAGCTTATTAGATCTTCCAAATCACCAAGATCTTTTGGATGACATTGATAATTTAAGTAATAGAAGAATTAGAACAGTTGGGGAATTATTAAAAATACAACTTTTTCAAGCTATTTTTAGACTCAATAAAATTTTAGAAGAAAAAATGAAAAAAAATGAAGCTATAGCTTCATTTTTTACGACACGACCTATGAATAGTGTTTTTCGTGAATTTTTTGGATCATGTCAACTTTCACAATTTTTAGATCAAACAAATCCACTTTCAGAATTAACTCATAAACGTCGTATTAGTTGCTTAGGGCCCAATGGAATTCAACGTGAAACCGCTGGAATGGATATAAGGGGTATCCATGCTACCTATTTTGGTCGAATATGCCCTATTGAAACTCCAGAAGGACAAAATGCTGGTTTAGTTAACTCGTTAACAATTTTTTCAAAAAAAAATGCAGATGGTTTTTTAGAATCCATTTTTCATAAGATCTATAAAGGACAAATACAAAAACAATTAGAGCCTATTTATTTAACCGCATCTCATGAACAAGAATTTATTATACATTTTGGTGAGCCACAATTATCTGAATCTAATTTTTTAAAAAATAAAACATTTACTGCACGTCATCAACAACAATTCGTCAGAATTTCACAAAACAATCTCCAATTGGGTTTCTGTTCTTCATTTCAAATAATTTCAATAGCAACTTCATTAATTCCTTTTTTAGAACATAATGATGCTAATAGAGTTTTAATGGGATCAAATATGCAACGACAATCAGTGCCACTATTATTATTTGAGTCTGCTAAAATTCGTAATAGCGTCGAAAATAGAGTTATTAGTGATTCAGGTTATTGCATTCAGAGTAAATTTTCCGGCTTAACTTTATATTCAAGTAAAACTCAATTAGAATTTTGTAAATTTCCTAATCAATATAAAAATCAAGAGCAAAAAAAAATAATTATTAAAAATTATTTACTTGAAAAAAAAATAATTCAAAAATTTTATAATCAAGTAAAAAAATTTAAACTCGTGAAATTACGACTGCTAACTAAATTTTCGAAGAAGAATCCTCTTTTGTCTAGAAGTCACGAACAATTTTTTAATACTTATTTTAAAAATCATATTATAACCATTGATCATTTTAAATTTAGTCCAAAGATTAGAAATTATTTATATAAAAAAAAGTTCTTAAGAAAGTTCACTCGCTTAATTGATTTCAAACAAAATTGTTTAGTAATACAACGAATAGCTTTTTCTAAAAATCACATTTTATTAAAAGAACAAGTTTATCAAATATCAAATAAAAAATATCAAATTTGGTTAAAAAATTTTCAAAAAACAAATCAAGGCACTTATTTAATTCAAAAACCTATTATATCTACGCTAGAATGGGTTCAAAATGGTGATTTACTGAGCGATTGCGCAACTAGTAAAAATGGAAAATTAGCATTGGGTCAAAATTTATTAATAGCATATTTACCTTGGGAAGGTTTTAATTTTGAAGATGCGATTATTATCAATCAAAATCTAGTTTTACAAGAAAAATATACTTCATTACATATTGAGAAATATGAAGTTGATATTCATGAAACTTTATATGGTTTAGAACGCATTACATCAAAATTACCAATCTATGATCCCACTCTAAATCAATTAGATGAAAATGGAATAATACAATGTGGATGTTTTGTTAAAGAAGGGACCCTTTTAGTTGGAAAAGTAACACCCATTGAAAATAAACCACTTTTACCTCATGAAAAATTACTCTATGATATTGTTGGCAAAGAAATTGAAAGGGTTAAAGATACTTCTTTAAGGGCTCCGAAAAGTACATTTGGTCGGGTTATTTATATTTCATTAAATGATACTCCATATAAAACAAAAATTTCTGGGCCTATACCATTTCAAAAAATTTGTATCTATATTGCTGAAAAACGAAAACTCAAAATTGGTGATAAAATGGCTGGTCGACATGGAAATAAAGGTATTATTTCAAAAATATTATCAGCACAAGATTTACCTTTTTTATTAAATGGGGAAATTCTTGATCTTATTTTAAATCCTTTGGGTGTACCTTCACGAATGAATGTTGGTCAATTATTTGAATGCTTATTAGGATTTACAAGTGAAAAATTAAATCAAGATTATCAATTAGAAATATTTGATGAAAAATATGGTTTTGATGCTTCTAGAAGTTTAGTTTACGAAAGATTATTTAAGCTTCGAAAAAAATTTAAACAAAAATGGTATTTTTCAACTCAATGTACTGGAAAACTTTTTTTATTTGATGGTCGAACTGGTGAAAAATATCAACAACCTACAACTGTAGGAAAATCTTATATTATGAAATTAATTCATTTAGTGGATGATAAAATGCACGCTCGATCAACAGGTCCTTACTCTCTAGTAACTCAACAACCATTAAAAGGTCGTTCGAAATATGGAGGACAACGTTTTGGTGAAATGGAAGTTTGGGCATTAGAAGGTTTTGGAAGTGCATTTATTTTACAAGAACTTTTAACGGTAAAATCTGATGATACTCGTGGTCGAACAAAAATTATCGAAAATATTTTAAAAAATTCAAAGATGATGTTTGGAACACCAGAATCCTTTAAAGTTTTATTACGTGAACTTCAATCTTTATGCTTAAATATTAAAATATGTCAAACAAATATTTCATAATTATATAAAAAAGCTCCTGTTTTAATTTTTTTTTTGACTTTATCATTATAAATTTTAAAATATGAAATTACAAGGTATACAAATTGGTTTAGCTTCGCCACTAACAATAAAAAAATGGTCCGAGCGTCAATTACCTAATGGAAAAAAAACTGGCCCTATAACAAATTCCCAAACAGTAAATTATCAAAAAATTTATAATCTAATAAAAAAAGTAATTGTAGATCAGTAATTGAATTTTTGATTATCTAAAGAGTTTTTGAATTCAAAAACTGAAAAAAGTTTTGATAATTTTCAATAAAAGTATTTATATATAATCAATTTTCTAGTTTAGCTAAAAATTTAATTATACAATTTACAAAAAATACGTTTAAATCTATATTTATAATACTTTAAATATGGTTTCGATTTGTAAAAAATTTTAAGAATTAAAAATTCAATCTGAAAGGATAATAAATTACAAAAATATTTAGAATAGATTAAAAAATATGAAAGCTGTATGTATTGTAAAATGCTTGTGCAGTTTTAAAAGTAAAACTTTCATTTACTTAATCTTTAAAACCTGAAAAAGGGGGATTATTTTGTGAAAGACTTTTTGGTCCAATTGTTGACTATGAATGTGCGTGTGGAAAAAAACCCCAACATAGGAAAAAATTTTGTATTGATTGTGAAGTTGAATATACAACATCAAAAATTCGACGCTATAGATTGGGTTATATTCAATTAGTTTCCCCCGTGGTCCATATTTGGTATTTAAAAGGTAGACCTAGCTATATTTCTATTTTATTAAATTTCTCTCGTAAAAAAACAGAATCCCTAATATATTGTACTGAGACTTTTTCGGAAATTTTTAATACACATAATTTCGAAAGTTATTGGAAAGAACAATTACGTAATTTACCAATAGATCGGTTATATCAAAATGATTGGCTTACGCATCAATTTCAAAAATTAAAATCACAACCTCAAAAAACTAGAAACCCCAATTTATTAGATTGTCAAACTTTTATTTTTCAACAATTTTCTAAAAAACAATTTTATCAAAAAGAAGTGTTTTTTAGAAAAAAATTTTTAATCAAATTTTTCGGAAATTTTTTTAAATTTTTTAAAAAAATACACCTTGAAAAACTTTTTTGGAGTCTACAAAACTCTAATTTATATAATGGAAATGTTTTAAATATTCTAAATAAACATTTTCCAACTTATAAAATATATTATCAGAAAAAAATGCTATTCAATAGTTTAACAAAATTCTTTTTGATTTCCGATTATCAGTTAAACTATTTTTGTTTAGATAAATATTTTTGTTTTTCAAGTCATAATCAATGTTTTTTATTTAGTATTTTCATCAGAAATTTTTTATTTAAAAAAGATAGAATAAACCCACATTATCAAAAGAAAAAGCAGAACTCTAAAAATGCACTAAAATTCTTAAAAATTACTGGTTCATATCCCATTTTTTTATTGTTAAAAACCCTATCAGAAAATTTTTTAAATTGTAAATATCTCTCTATTTTACAATTAGAACGTCAAATTCGAATACTTTTAATTGAAAATAATATAAAATCCCATTTTTTTGAAAAAATTCGATTATTACAAAGATTAAAAATTATTCGTTGTTTTAGACAAACAAAAAATAAACCTGCTTGGATGGTTTTATCAATTTTACCTGTTTTACCTCCGGATTTAAGGCCTATTTTACAATTAAATAATGATCAAATAGCAATTTCTGATCTAAATAAACTTTATCAAAAAGTTTTATTCAGAAATCGACGATTACAACGCTTATTAAATGATCTATATATTCAAAATATGGATGAAATGCAATATGCACAACGACTTTTACAAGAATCGGTTGACGCCTTAATTGAAAATAGTAAAAGTGGACATCAACAATCGCAAACATCAAATAATCGCCCTTTAAAATCTTTATCAGATATGCTGAAAGGAAAAAAAGGACGTTTTCGTCAAAATTTATTAGGCAAACGTGTAGATTATTCGGGCAGATCTGTTATTATTGTTGGATCCAATTTAAAATTATATGAATGTGGGTTACCTAAAGAAATGGCTATCGAACTTTTTCAACCATTTTTATTGCGTCGATTAATTATTCGAAAAAAAGCTAAAACAATTTTAGGTGCTAAAAAATTAATACAACAAAAGAATTCGAATATTTGGCCGATTTTAAAAGAAGTTTTAAAAAATCATCCAATCCTCTTAAATCGGGCACCAACCCTCCATCGATTAAGTATTCAAGCATTTCAACCACAACTCGTTGAAGGGAAAGCTATCGTATTGCATCCCTTAGTTTGTACATCTTTTAATGCTGATTTTGATGGGGATCAAATGGCAGTACATGTACCCCTATCATTTGAATCGAGAGCTGAAGCATGGAAATTATTATGGTCTTTAAATAATTTTATATCCCCTGCTACAGGTCAACCAATACTTTTACCAAGTCAAGATATCGTTTTAGGTTCTAGTTATTTAACTTTGAAAACTAAAAAAATATTTCATGAAATTTATTATCATTTAAATAATCAAAAATTATTTGATAAAGATTTAATTTTAACAATTCAGCAACTTTCATTTGATGAAATTCAACAAGTTTTTAATAAACTCCAAGTTGAGCCTAGAGCTCAGTTTCATCAATCATTATGGATTGTTTGGAATAAATATTTTGAAACGGATGATAAAATTCAAAATTTATTAGAAATAAAACTTAATAAGTTTGGAAAATTTCAAAAAGTTTATCCAAATATTCAAAAAATTTTTTCTCATAAAAATAAAAAGCGAAATCAAAAAATTTTAACCACAATAGGAAGAATTTTGTTTTGTTTCTGGTTTCAGCAAACATTAGCTTCTTGTAAAAAATAAAATTATCGAAAATTTTAATTTATAGGATTATAAAAGCGAGTTAGCTCATATGGATTATTTTTTTGATAGATGCTTTGAAAAAAAGCGATTAAAACAACTACTAATTTGGTTTTATCATATTAAAGGTGAAAAAAATACATTACAGTTATTAGAAAACTTAAAACAAATAGGTTTTTTTTATTCTACGAAATCTGGTTTATCAATAGGTCTTGAAGATTTACAATTAAAATTAAAAAAATCACAATTATATAATTTAAGTGAATTTGAAATACAACAAATCGAATTTCATTATCAAAGATCCAATTTAACCAAATTGGAATATTTTCATCAACTAGTAGAAATTTGGGCCAAAACAAATGAACAATTAAAATCTAGAATTATCAATAATTTTCAGTTAAAAAATCAATTAAATCCATTATTTTTAATGGCTTTTTCAGGAGCCCGAGGTAATATTTCTCAGGTTCGTCAACTTGTTGGTATGCGTGGATTAATGTCTGATCCAAAAGGACAAATTTTAGATTTTCCTATTCGAAGTAATTTTCGTGAAGGTTTAACTTTAACTGAATATATTATTTCTTGTTATGGGGCAAGAAAAGGAATCGTAGATACAGCGTTACGTACCGCTACCTCAGGTTATTTAACAAGACGCCTTGTCGACGTGGCTCAACATGTTATTGTTGAAAAACAAGATTGTCAAACTTTTTATCCAATCTGGATTGGAAATTTATTAAGTGGAAAAAAAATTTTACTTTCTTTAAAACAACGTTTAATTGGGCGTGTTTTAGCGAAAAAATTAGAAATTCAACAACTCAAAACTAGGTTTTTAAAAAATGCGGAAATTACGGTTTCTATAGCATCTCTTTTAGCTTCGGAATTCAGAAAAATTCCAATTAGATCACCATTAACATGTATTTCACCAAATTCAATTTGTCAATATTGTTATGGTTGGAATTTAGGTACTGAATCTATTGTATCTCTTGGCGAAGCTGTTGGAGTTTTAGCTGCGCAATCGATCGGGGAACCGGGCACACAATTAACAATGCGAACTTTTCATACGGGAGGTGTTTTTTCTGGAGATTTAATTGAACAAATGTACTCGCCGTTTTCTGGTTTACTTTCATATACAAATAAGATTACTGGAAATCTAATCCGAACATTAACAGGCAAAATAGCATTTTTAGTAAAACACTCAAATTATATTTTACTAAAATCTTTTACTCAAAAAAAACTTATTTTTAAAATTCCGGCTTATACTCTTTTATTTATTAAAAATAAGCAATATGTAAATAAGCAACAATTAATTGCTGAACTTTCCTCTACTAGTTTACTACAAACCCAACAAGTGTATTCTGAAAAAGATATTTATTCTACAAATTCTGGACAAACTTTTTTTGAAAATATTTCAATTTTAGAGAAAAAAAAGTCTAACGGTGAGCAAAAACATTATACTCAAAAAATGGGTATAATTTGGATTTTAAAAGCTTATTTTTTTGAGGTTTTTTTGACGACTAAATTTTTCCCAGAAAAGTTAGACATTTTAAATACACAAGTCCCTTTGCAAAAACTTCAATTAAATCTTCACGAATTTATAGAGGACTTTAAAGTTCAACAAAGAACTTTTAACAAACCTCCCATAAATTTAAATTTTGAAAATTTTTTTATATCAATTTTTGGGAATTTAGATCTAAATTTAATTAATTATAAAACAAAATACTATTTTATTAGTCAACAAATCTCAAAATTTAGAGTTTATAAAAAGTATAGATTTTTTTCTAGTATAAATTATAGTAAATTTATTTGGGGGTTTATTGGAGGTTTTAAACAAGTTTCATTTCAAACTAAGATATTGAATTATGATTATTTATTTGTGATGAAACCTGAAACTCGAACGACGTATTATTTTTTGAAAAAAACTCAAAAAAATTTTTCATTAAAAACGAAAACTCGCTTTAGATTATTTGATTATTTGTTTCACTCTCAACAATTCTATACCTTTTGGTATAATCCAACATTTTTAAATATTGAGAATTTTTTAAAGAAAAATTATTGGAAAAATTATAATCTAAATTTCAAAAATAAAATATTCAAAAGTTTCTTATCGACAAAAATAATTTTCTCTAGTTTTTTTAAATTTTATAATAAAAAATTTGAAATTCAGAATTCTAAACTTCAAATTTTATTTTATTTTCCAAACATCTATTTTAAATTTTTTTATTATATTTTTATTATTAAAAACTATTCACCCCATTACTATAAAAATGCTTTTAAATTTATAATATCGATTTCAAGTAGATTACAAAAACAGATTCAAAAAGCTCAATATATAGGAAATTGTTGTCAAATTCGTTGCTCTATATATAAATCTTTTAAATTTAATACATTAGAGATATTAAAATTCGAGGACGAGGCTCAAACGCATTATATTTGGTATACTTTTTTAAAAGAGCAAAAAATAATCAAAAAATATATACCAAATAGAAGATTTTTTTATTATATAAAGCCTACCAATAGATTAAATTTTGTACAAAATTTAATCTTTCAAAAATTTTATTTTTATGAAATTTATCTTTTTTTTAATAAAAAAGGAAGTTTTACGAACATAAAGCGAAGATTTTGTATTAAACGGCATATTTATACGATTACTAGAATATTAAAATTTATAAATAAAAAATCGGAAATTCCGATTTTTTTTAAAAATAAAAAATTATTATTACGGAGTCAATCGCAAAAACTATTCAATCCTATATTTTTAAAAAATCTGAATCCAAAATTTGTGGAAAAAAATTTATGGATAACTTTATTTAAACTTAAAAGTCAAAAAATAATAAAAATCAAAAAAAATACAACTCATAATCTCAATTTTTCTGGTTTTAACGCAATTTATATAAAAAATAGTACTAAATTTTTTGAATTCGCTGAAAATAAATTTATTTTTTTTAAACAAAAAAATTTTGATCTACAATTCCAGAATTATCAATCAATTGATCGAAATTTAATTTTTTATTTTATTAAAAAAAGTTCACGTTTCAAAAGATTTAAATCGAATATTTTTTTAACAATTCATCTAAATTTAAATAATAGTGAACTGATAACAAAACCAAAAAATTGTTTTTCAAAAATTGCGATATGTGAAAAAAATTATTTACTAAATTATACAATTGATAATTGTTCTTTAAATGATCTTTTTTTAGGCCAATGTTTACAATCAATGATGAAAATCAAAGAAAATAAAATGATTAGTACGCCTGGTCAAATACTAAAAATATCAAAACAAAGTTTGTTAATAAGAAAGTCACAAGCTATTTTATTAACTTCTGACGGTATTTTACATATTCAAAATGCTGAATTTGTGAAATCTAATACTCGTATATTTACAATGTTTTATACTCATTTTAAAACAGGTGATATTGTACAAGGAATCCCAAAAATTGAGGAATTTTTCGAAGCTCGACAAACGCGTGGTGGAAATCCTTTGTTTGAAAATCTACATTTACGTTTACAATATTTATATAATAAATATAAAATTCAATATAATTATTATAAAGCTGTAAAAAAATCACTACTTAAATTACAGCAAATTATTGTGAATGAAATTCAATTTGTATATACAATGCAAGGTATTTTTATTTCGGATAAACATATTGAAATTATTATTCGTCAAATGACTACCAAAGTGCGTATATTAGATGGAGGCCCTACAGGTTTATTAAGGGGGGAATTAGTAGATTTATTATGGATTGAAAAGATTAATAATCGACTTCAATTTAAAACCATTAAATATGAACCTATTATTTTAGGAATTACAAAAACATGTTTAGAAACAAATAGTTTTATTTCTGCGGCTAGTTTTCAGGAAACAACACGAATCTTAACAAAAGCCTCGATTCAAAATAAAATGGATTTTATTTGTGGTTTAAAAGAGAATGTAATCTTAGGACATTTAATTCCAGCAGGTACTGGTTTTTTTGCATTTTAATATTTTTTTAGTAATCTTTTTGAATTCAAAAAGATTACTAAAAAAATATTAAAATGCAAAAATTAATGGATCAGGAAAAAAACGATTAACTTCAATAATTAAACTAGATAATAGAGTAAGCCAAATAAAAGCGATTACAGGCGCTGTTGATAAATAAATTTTTAAATTTTGCATAATAAATGCTTTCTAAAATTAAATTAATTTAACTTTTAGTAGTGAAAAATAAACAATAACTGTAAAAAAAATTGCAGCAAATAAAATAGAAAAATATGTGACAAGTGACAGCATAATAATAAATTTTTTATAATATTATTAAAAATAAATCTTTTTTTGCATTTTGTATAATATATATTAACAAAAAAAAATATAAAAAACAACTTTTAAAATTTTTCATAAAAAGATTTGCAAAATCTCTTTTTGTATCGTATAATATAAGGACAAGCAGTACTGGTGTAACGGTTAGCGCCTTAGATTTCCAATCTGATAGTAGGGGTTCGATTCCCCTGTACTGCTTAGAGTCGATTTTATATTCTAAAAATCTATAAATCTTCATGATTTCAATTAAATCGTCAACTTCACAAAGCCGCATTCCAGTAAAATATAAAAGAACAGTAACAAGTAAAAATCGGCAATATGAATTATATCTTTTGTGGGGTGCAATAGGAAGTTGTATTAATTGATAAAAAAGTTCTTTAGTAAGAGGTTCTCGTAAAGGCTTAGGTTTATATTTAATTTTAGGTTTTGGAGATACTTTTTTATCAATTTGAATAATATAATCTAATAATTTCTGGTGATTTTTCTGATCAATAAGAGCTGCCAAATGTTGATTTATTTCAATTCGATCTTGTTGGTTTTTAATTTGTTTTAAAGATTTTTCAACTTTAAGTTTAAGAAATTCAAGCTCATTATTAGGAAGATTAAAATTCTGTTTGACTTTTTCTCTATATTCTTGTATAATATCAGCATCAGAATTCAACCAGTTATCGTTTTTGTGAGGCGTGTAAGTCATAACACATAACAGTAGTGGGTATGTCTTGATCAGAACTGTTAAAAAACTCTCGTAATAATGTTGCCCCTAAATTTAAATTTCTAGAAGTTTTAAAATCACGATTAAAGTTCTGTACTCTTTTATTGATAACTGTTTGAAGTTTCTGTATACTAGAACTAGATTGTGGTATAGTAGGTTTAATATTTTTTAATTGGTTTTTAAAAGTTTTATTAAGCCTCTCAGCGACAGCATTTTGTGTAGGCTCATAACCATCAGTCATAGACAATTTTATAGGAAAAGTGTGTTGTAACCCAACATACTCTTTTGATAAAAATTCAGTCCCTCGGTCGGTATGTATCATTAATAAATGCTCTATATTTGGGATATCATATTTAATAAATAATTGTTTAAAAAATTTAGCAACATAAATACTAGAAATCCCATCTTTTTTAGTTTTACGATTTTTATCTTTATTAAATTTAAAAACCTTAACCCCAACAATTTCTCCATTACCTAAATCATAAACCATTAACATTTTAATTTTAGAATGATGATCATTATCTAATTTAGTTTTTAAAAACGTAAAATCAGCAACCCAAACAAAATCAGTTTGAGCAACTAAATTTTGATTTCTCACTAAATTAGGTTGTATATAATTATAATCCTAAAAAAAAAAAAAAAAAATGAAATATCTTAAATATACTTGGCTCGATATATTCTTCATACGGTGAATATAGATAAATAGCGTTTTTTGGTTATGGTTAGCACAATGGCCAAAATAAAGAATTTGTTATGTTTTTGTTTTTAGTGATTCTCATTAAAGAATCACTAAAAACAAAAACAATATTAAAGTGTATCAATTGTTTCAAATTCAAATTTAATTTCTTTCCAAACTTCACAAGCGGCTGCTAATTCAGGACTCCACTTACAGGCTGCACGAATAACGTCTCCACCTTCGCGAGCTAAATCACGACCTTCATTACGTGCTTGAACACATGCTTCGCAAGCAATACGATTTGCTGCAGCACCTGGTGCATTCCCCCACGGGTGTCCTAAAGTTCCACCACCAAATTGTAAACAAGCATCATCACCAAAGATTTCAACTAAAGCTGGCATATGCCATACATGAATACCTCCAGACGCTACTGGCATAACACCAGGAAGAGAAACCCAATCTTGTGTGAAATAAATACCACGAGCTCGATCTTTTTCAATAAAATCGTCACGCATTAAATCAACGAAACCTAATGTTACTTCTCGTTCTCCTTCAAGTTTTCCTACAACAGTCCCTGAATGTAAATGATCTCCACCAGACATACGTAATGATTTAGCTAATACACGGAAATGCATTCCATGATTTTTTTGACGATCAATTACTGCATGCATTGCACGGTGAATATGTAATAAAAGACCATGATCACGGCAATAACGTGCTAAACTTGTATTTGCTGTCCAACCACCAGTTAAATAATCATGCATAATAATAGGGACACCTAATTCTTTAGCACATTGTGCACGTTTAAGCATTTCTTCACAAGTTCCTGCAGTTGCATTTAAATAATGACCTTTAATTTCCCCTGTTTCTGCTTGAGATTTATAAATTGCCTCAGCAACAAATAAGAAACGATCACGCCAACGCATGAATGGTTGTGAATTTACATTTTCATCATCTTTCGTGAAATCTAGACCACCTCGTAAACATTCATAAACTGCGCGACCATAATTTTTAGCTGATAAACCTAATTTAGGTTTAATTGTACAACCAAGTAATGGACGACCATATTTATTTAATTTATCACGCTCAACTTCTATACCATGTGGAGGACCTTGGAATGTTTTAGCATAAGCAACTGAAATTCGTAAATCTTCTAAACGAAGTGCTCGTAAAGCTTTAAAACCAAAAACGTTTCCAACAATTGATGTAAATAAGTTTGTAACAGAGCCTTCTTCAAATAAATCAAGTGGATATGCTACATAAGCTATGTATTGATTTTCTTCACCTTTTACAGGTTCTAAATCATAACAACGACCTTTATAACGATCTAAACTTGTTAACCCATCTGTCCATACAGTAGTCCACGTTCCTGTTGATGATTCTGCTGCAACAGCTGCCCCACATTCTTCTGGTGGAACACCAGGTTGTGGAGTCATACGAAAGGCCGCAAGAATATCTGTATCTTTTACTTGGTAATCCGGTGTGTAATAAGTTAAACGATAATCTTTTACCCCTGCTTTAAATCCTGCACCTGCTTTTGTTTCAGTTTTTGGAGCCATTGAAATTTACTTAATATAATTTTATAGCGATCATACAATCTACCCGTAAATATTTTATAAATTAAGTGATAAATATTAAAGAAGCTGATCTCCGCGTTTATATTGTAAATAGGCAGTAACAAATAAACCAAAAATGGTCACCGGAACTAAACCTAAAACAATACCAGATAATAAAGGTTCAACCATAACAAAAATTTTGATTTGAGAGAAATTAAAGTTTTAAAATAGTTTTATGATAATTATAGTGAAGATACAAATCTTATTTTTAACTTAAACAAATTCTTTTAAATAGGTATCTAAAGCCTCTTTTAAAAGAATTTCTGCTTCTTCGCTAAAAATATTAGTAGACATTATTATATCGGTATATTTATTTGTTGACAAATATTGTCGTAAACCGGTAACAAAAGAACGGACTTGCTCAACCGGAACAGTATCTAAATACCCATTTGTCCCTGCATAAATTGTTGCTACCTGATCAGATAAAGATAATGGAGAAGCTTGAGGTTGTTTTAAAATTTCACGTAATCGTTGTCCACGTGCTAATTGATTTTGGGTTGCCTGATCTAGATCAGAAGCAAATTGTGAAAAGGCTTCTAACTCAGCAAATTGTGCTAATTCTAACTTTAATTTTCCTGCAATTTTTTTCATTGCTTTAGGTTGGGCAGCGGAACCAACACGAGAAACGGAAATACCTACATTTATTGCTGGACGAATTCCAGAGTTAAAAATATCAGATGATAAAAATATTTGACCGTCTGTAATTGAAATAACATTTGTAGGTATATAAGCTGATACATCACCTTCTTGCGTTTCAACAATTGGCAGTGCTGTCATGCTACCACCCCCTAATTTATCACTTAGTTTTGCTGCTCGTTCCAATAAACGAGAATGTAAATAAAAGACATCCCCAGGATAAGCTTCACGACCTGGAGGTCGACGTAATAATAAAGACATTTCACGATAAGCCTGAGCTTGTTTTGATAAATCATCATATATCACCAAAGTATGACGACCCGTATAGTTAAACTAAGAATAAAGATTTAAATTTATTCTCGTCTTCAGATCCGAGCGTGAGATTTTCACCTCACTCGGCTCCTGCATAAATGTTGATTCAAGTTTGATTTGAAAATTAAAATTTATCTGTTTAAGATTCGAATGTTAAATAAGAATAACATTCAATAAATCTTACTAGTCCTTTTTTATAAGTTTTAGTTTTACAGTCTCGATAAATATTTAATTATTAACATTTGCTAATCTCAACGTTTGCTTATTCTAATAACTTGAATTCAAAAAAAAACCTTTCTTTATTCATTTCTATTAGACATTTGCTTTTTTGAGATTTCCTTCACCTTATAACCATATAGTTTTGATGAACCTACCTTTTGGAGGTTTATAAGGTTTTTCACCGTTCCGATGATTAATTTCACGTGTTCCTTAGGTATTAACTTTATGCGATAGCTCATTCTTTAAGAAAGAAAAATATGTAAGTGTAATTCATGAGTTACCCTTATTGAGCTTGGAAACTATCTCATAGATTCGATCTACGCTGAATTCCGATAGATCACACTTCTGTTGAATACCGTTATGTTTATATTTTTACTAGATCACTAATATTAGACTTTGCTTAATTTTAGAAATTATCAGTTTCTTATTAATTCTAATATGTAGATGCATATCCATCCAGAGGAATTAAACCTCATTAATCATCAGTTCTTACCTTCTATGTAAAATAGAATATAGTCTTCTTTTATCGGAAGAAACGGGTCACACCATGAAAAATTCAGCTAAAGTCGCTCCTGTATAAGGTGCCAAATATTGTAGGGTTGCTGGTGAATCTGCTGTTGCCGCAACAATAATTGTATAATCAAGCGCATCTCTTTCTTGTAAAGTTGTAACAACTTGTGCAATTGATGAAGCTTTTTGCCCTATTGCTACATAAACACAAATAACACCTTTACCTTTTTGATTTAATATTGTATCCACTGCAATCGCGGTTTTACCAGTTTGGCGATCTCCAATGATTAATTCACGTTGCAAAAATTTACTGGACCATATCTTTAACGAATCTTAAGGATCGTTAGGAAACGTATGGTCTCTGAGGTTTCTCAGTAAAGTTTATATTTTACTTCTAAAGTTACCTGCTGATTACTTTCTAAAACTCTAATTTTGACTTTATAAAAATAAGTATAGAGTCTTTTTTATTATAAAATTTAAAATGCTCCCAGCATATAGTTTCCTTCAATAAACGATTAAATCTATTTATGGGCCAACCGACCTCGTCCAATAGGAATCATTGAATCTACAGCCATTAGTCCCGTTTGTAAAGGTTCATAAACAGATCTTCTGGCAATAATTCCAGGTGCATTTGATTCAATTAATCTTGTTTCGGTAGTTTCTATTTCACCTTTACCATCAATTGGTTTAGCTAAAGGAGTTACTATTCGTCCAAGAAAATTTTCTCCAACCGGAATTTGTGCAATTTTTCCAGTGGCACGTACGGAGCTCCCTTCTTGAACGGATGTTCCCTCTCCCATTAAAACAGCACCAACATTTTTTGTTTCTAAATTTAAAGCAATACCAATAGTTCCATCAGCAAACTCTAAAAGTTCACCAGCCATGACTTTTTCTAAGCCATAAATACGTGCAATACCATCTCCAACCTGAAAAACAGTTCCGATATTAACGACTTTAACTTCTTGGTTATATTGTTCAATTTGTTGACGAATAATACTACTGATTTCATCTGCTCGAATTTTTACCATTGTTTAAAAACTCCTAGATTCTATTAATTTATATTAAAAATGATTTGTATTTTTTAAGTAAAAAATTATTGAGATTTGATTATTTTTGATAATTTCGAAATAAGGCTATATAAAAGTTATTGACAGAATTTTGAAATAGTCCATCATATCGATTTTCTATTTTTTTATAAACTTGTTTTAAAGCTAAATTTATAACTTGTTTTGATAATTGTTTAATGGCTTTTTGTTGTTGAAAAATAATGGTATCTTGTTTAAGTTTTTTTAAACGTTCAATATCATTAATTGTCTGTTTTTTGTATTTTTCTTTTTCAATTTCAGCCGTAACTAAACTTTGTTGTTTAATTTCTATAATTTTTTGTTTTGAACTTGTTAGTTTTTGTTGTGCAGTATTTAATTTTTCAATAGCTTCTTCTTCTCTTTTTACTGCTTCTTGAATATTTGATAGAATTAATTGCTCCCTATTTTTTAATAAAGATTTTAAAGCATCACCAACAAAAGATATTACAATAGCAATAACTACGTTTTATTCTCTCAGTAAAAGAATAATAGAGCTGTGTAAGTTTTCTACAAAACAAACAGCTCAAGTATTTAAAAAATTTACTTAATCGTTTTAGACAATCCTTGTTAGATGGGTATAAAAACAATGCAGAATTTATAAACAACACTCTCTAACACAAATTTCTTTTTTAAATACTTTCGATAAACAAAAAATTTTTCAAGCTATTTATTTTTTATCGAATCATTTGGATAAAAAAGTAGTTTTATTTTTTAAATTCGTAAGAAAAAAGAAAGGATTTCAAAAAATAGGAATTTTATAGAGAATTTTTTTTTATTTTTTAGCTAAATAAAAAAAAAATTACTATTATTTTTAATTAAATTCACGATCTTTTCAATTTAATTAAATTTTTTATTCTGTTTCTTATAATAAAACAATAAAAAAATCTGTATTTTTTAAAAAATAATTTTCTAATTTGTAGCTAAATTTATAATATTCGTATCAAAAATATTTGTATTAATTCCAAAACTCTCTGTTAAATTCATAGTATTATGATATTGAATAAAATTGAACGTTCTAGAATTTAGAAGAACGTTCAATTTTGGTAGAATAGTTTAATGATATTGAATGAGTCTATATATATTAAAAATTAAAAATCTATGAAGCAAAAGGATTTGCAAACAATACAACTAAAGCTACTACAAGACCATAAATTGTTAACGATTCCATAAAAGCAAAACTTAATAATAAAGCACCACGAATTTTTCCTTCGGCTTCCGGTTGACGAGCAATACCTTCGACAGCATATCCAGCAGCTGTTCCTTGACCAACACCAGGACCTATAGCAGCTAAACCTATAGCTAAACCAGCAGCAACAACAGATGCTGCAGCAATTAATGGATTCATAATAAAAATCTCCTTAAAATTTTTTTTATTTAGTTAAATTAAAATTATTGTGAATGTTATTTAGTATTTTTAATAGAACAACTTCAAAAACTTGATAAAGATAATCAAGAACGAACATTATTAATGATGATCTTCTAACGACTCACCAATATAAGCTCCAGCTAAAGTCGAAAAAACAAGAGCTTGAATAGCACTTGTAAATAATCCTAAAAGCATTAATGGGATCGGCACAATAAGTGGAACTAAAGCAATTAAAACACCAACTACTAATTCATCTGCTAGTATATTACCAAATAATCGAAAACTTAGAGAGAGTGGTTTCGTAAAATCTTCTAAAACATTAATAGGAAAAAGAATCACAGAAGGTGTAATATAGCGTTTGAAATATGAAAAGCCTTTTTTTCTTAAACCAGCTGAAAAATAAGCAATAGAAGTTAATAAAGCGAGAGCAACAGTTGTATTTATATCATTTGTAGGTGCGGCCAGCTCCCCATTAGGTAATTCAATAATACGCCATGGAATCAGTGCTCCAGACCAATTGGAAACAAATACGAATAAGAATATTGTTCCTAAAAAAGGTACCCAAGTTAAATATTCTTCTTCTCCGATTTGGGTTTTTGCTAAATCACGAATAAATTCAGTAATATATTCGGTGAAATTTTGTAAACCTTGCGGTAATGGTTTTAAATTAGAGTTTCCGGAAACGCCCAATCCGATAATTATCAGTAAAACTAACCAAGAAGTTAATAAAACTTGACCATGTATTTGATATGGACCGATATTCCAATAATAATGTTGCCCTACTGCAACTTCTCCTATTGTTAAAATAGGATTAAATAGAAAAATTTGAAAAGTAGTCATTTAGTGTTAGTGAATGTGATGAATTTTTTTATTTTTAACTATAAAATTTCAGATAAAAATTACAAAAACAAAAGTATTTCTAAAAATTTTTATTGAATAAAATTTTTAACCTAATTATACAATGCCATTAAATTTTTTTCAAGTGTTATTTTGTTTGTTGATATATTGAATATCCATTTTTAATAGCTTTGGCTAATTCATTGAGAATGAGTTTAATAGAAGCTATTGAATCATCATTCGCAGGTATAAATAAATCTGCAAGTAATGGATTACAATTCGTATCTAATATCGTAATTGTTCGAATACCTAATTTTTGACATTCTTTAACAGCATTCAACTCTTTCTGTTGCCCGATAATAATAACAATATCAGGTAGTTGCTGCATTTTTTTTAATCCACCAATATATTTTTCTAATTTTTGTTTTTGTTTTTCAAGTTTAACTTTTTCTTTTTTTGAATAATTTTGAAAATTTTCATGTTTTTCCAAATTATTCAATTTATGGATCGATTTTTGAATTGTCGACCAATTCGTAAATAATCCGCCTAACCAGCGTTCATTTACGAAAAAAGAATTTGAATCTATTGCCATTGATTCTATTATCTTTGAAGCTTGTTTTTTAGTTCCTACAAATAAAACTCGTTTACCTTGTGAACAAGCCTCTTCTAAAAATTTTGATATTTTTTTTAAATAAAACCAAGTTTGAACTATATCAATAATATGAATACCATTTTTTTCTTTATAAATATAGGGTAACATTTTTGGATTCCACTGATCTTTTGGATGGCCAAAATGAACACCCGATTGAATCATTTTTTGTAAAGTTTGTTTCATAATAGTATGATAATATTAAAAAGATTAAAAGTAGGTATAGTTTAAAAAAAATTAAAAATTTTTTGTTCTAATTCCTACAAATTGATTTATTTATCATACAAAAAAACAATCCTAAAATGCAAATTACCCCCGGGGGAATTTGAATCCCCGTTTCCTCCGTGAAAAGGAGAGGTCCTTGGCCTCTAGACGACGGGGGCTATTTTATTAATTTCTACTATAGCACCCATGGTATCGAAAATACTATTTAAAGTCAAGTCGATAAAATTGATTTTTTTTAGCGAATCTGCTAATATATAAAAAATAAAAATAAAATGGCAGTTCCGAAAAAACGAAAATCAAAAACAAAAAAAATTATTCGAAAAAAAAATTGGAAGACTAAAGCAGTAATTTGGAAAACTAAAGCCTTATCTTTTGGCTTGAATATACTTTCGTCAAAATAATAAAACAATTTAATATAAATCGGATTCGAAGATTAGGTTTATCATAAATATTAGAATTATGATAAACCAAAAATTAAATCTATGGTAGCTACTTAGTATAAAAAATGAAAAGTCATAGGTTCTAGTTGTCAATTTCCTCAAAATTTTATCATAGCCTATTTAGCTCAGATGGTTAGAGCATTCGTCTCATACGCGGAAAGTCACTAGTTCGAATCTAGTAATAGGCAGCTGAGTTGCAAAAAATATTATTATATAAACGAAAAGCTATACAAAAAAATTTAATTAAAATCAAATTTTAACTCTATTTTTTTATTTTATGTTATCAAAAATTGGTCGAAGAAAAACCGCTATTGCAAATGTTTTAATATATGAAGGCAATGGGGAAATAGTTATAAATGATCTAGATTTAGAAACATATATGCAATATAATCCTTTTTGTATTCATTTAATTAATAAACCCTTTTCTATTTTAGGTTTAGAAGGAAAATATCGGACAATAATTAAAGTTTCTGGGGGTGGTTTAGTTGGACAAGCAGAAGCAAGTTTACTTGCGGTTGCTAGGGTTTTAGAAAAACTAAATCCATCCTATCGTTTGATCTTAAAAAACAAAGGTTATTTAACTCAAAATGCGCGGGAAAAAGAGCGGAGAAAATATGGTCTTAAAAAAGCTCGAAAAGCACCACAATTTTCTAAACGTTAATAAATTAAGTATTTTATTAAAAACATTTTTTTCATATATTTAAATTATGTCAATTACAACTCTTAATATTAACTATTATAAAATTTTTGTTGACTAGTTTTATATAAATTGAAACCTAATTTATAGATGAACTATAGTTCTAACTAACTTAAGAGTAAGAATAATCAATCAAAAATTTTTTTGTTTGTATTAAGTTCAATCTTGAAAAAAATTGTTTCGATAAAAATATACAGATTTTATTGTTGTTGTAAAATAAAAAAATTTAAATAAAAAATCGAAACAATAAAAAAAAAAAAAAAAAGAACTCTACTTTTTATTAAAAATTTTATAAAAAAAATTACAAAAGTGTATAATGAATTTATAAATTCTCTTTAAATTATACTTTTTTGCTATTTAATAAAAAAACTTATTGAAAGATGATTTTATTAAATATATATAATATTATATTAGCTATCTTTTACCATGAAAATCGTATAATTAGTTATTTATGATCTCTTCTTAGGGAGAATTTTTAAAGAAATTATAGAAAAATTAAAAAATATAACACTATTGGAAGCTGTTGAATTAGTTAAAGATATTGAAGATACTTTCGGGGTAGATACAAATATTAGTGCTCCGATTTCAATGGGTACAAATAGCGAAGTATTAACGTCTTCTCAAGAGGTTTCAAAAAAAGAACAAACAGAATTTACTGTAATTTTGGAACAAGTGCCTGGTGAAGATCAAAAATCAAAACGATTAAGTATTTTCAGATTAATTCGCGAAATTACTGCACTAGGATTGAAAGATGCAAAAGAGTTAACAACGAAACTCCCCCAACCGTTAAAGGAAGCTATTTCAAAAGAGCAAGCTAATGATATTAAAAATCAATTAGAAGAAGCAGGTGCTAAAGTTAAAATTCAATAATTAAAAAAAATTTTATATGTTACTAACTTTTAAATTTTTGAAATTCAATTTCTCTTATCTTATTTTATTATTATATATTCTTCTGTAGTTTACCGATTTTAAAAAATTTTTTCTGATATAAATAATAAATTTTAGTAAATTAAAAATTTTCCAATAGATAGGGTAATGAAAGTTTGTTTTTCTTAATTAAATTTTTGAGATACTCAATTCTTCAATCTAAAACTAAATAATTGGTTAATTTTCCAATATTTAACTATTGGATTTGTATTAGATACAGAACTATATACAAAAAATTATTTTAAAAACCAAGATTATAAATTAGAACCCTAATTATTTTCATTTACATCGATAAATTTTTAGTGACTATTTTCAATCCAATAAAATAGATCTTTGTTATTTTAATTTTTAAAAACAAATATTTAGCTAAACATATTGAAAAATATACTTTTAGTTATGTAAATCATTTTTATTTAATTTTTCAAAAACGTTTTTTAATAGGTCTATTAATTATTGTTATTTTAACACCACAAACCCCTAAAGAAAATACTTTATTATTAGATTTTAACGAAAGTGGTATTTTTTCAACTTATTCTGAATCAAAAACAGTATTGCGAGCTTTAACTTATATAACGATTTTTATTTATTTTTTAAATTTATTTTTATAAAAAAAATGTTTTTTTTTTCTTATTTTTTGCTGATTGTTTATAGTTTATTTTTACTTTTTTTGCCAATAGGTATTCTTTTACAAAAAGCAAGTCTTCATTTATGGATAAATTTTTGGGATAGGGCAACAGACCCCGTTGCTCTATCTGCCTATTCGGTAACTTTTTCGTTGGCATTTTTTGCCTGCTTGATAAACACTTTTTTTGGGTTTTTAATAGCTTGGATACTTGTTCGCTATAAATTTAAAGGTAGACAAATCTTAGATTCTATGATTGATCTACCGTTTGCCATACCTACGTCTGTAGCTGGTTTTACCCTTTCTATTATTTATAATGATAAAGGCTGGATTGGTTCTTTTTTAACAAAATTTGGTATACAGATTATTTTTACTAAAATAGGTATTCTATTAGCGATGATTTTCGTTTCTTTTCCTTTTATTGTTAGGTCACTTCAGCCTGTTATTATCACATTGGAAAAAGAATTAGAAGAAGCTGCTTGGTCGTTAGGAGCATCTTCATGGTTAACTTTTTATAAAATTGTTTTTCCAAATTTGTTACCAGCTTTATTTACAGGTATCACATTAGCTTTTTCTCGTGCTATTGGAGAATATGGATCTGTAGTTATTATTTCATCAAATTTTGCTTTCAAAGATTTAATTACTCCTGTTTTAATTTTTCAATATTTAGAACAGTACGATTATATCGGAGCAACTATTATAGGCTCAGTAATTTTATTAATATCTTTTTTTCTTTTAATTTTAGTCAATTTTTTTCAAAGTTGGGCTCTTTCTTCTCGTTATTATTCTTAAATATTTTTTTCATTTTCTAAATTATGAAAAATATTTAAAATTATTTAACGTCCACTTTTTTAATTAATAATCAATATTATGATTCATACTTTTTAAAATAATTTATTATGTCTTTGGCCCAAGAAATCAAAAATTATTTAGAATTTTTTAATACAATTACAGAGAATCAAACGAATAATTTAACTTTTTTAACATCTACTATTTTTTTCATTAAGTATAATTTTATATATATAACTCAAACTATCAAAAATTGTTTATTTTATATATTTTCTTTAAATTGGGTTTTTGATTTTTTACAAATGCCTATTTCGATACCAAAATGGCTTTCTTCAAATTTAAAAGAAATTTACTCGTTACAAAATCCAGAAGATTTTATTTATAGTTATTCAAATAATTTAGAAAAATATAATATAAACATCAATACTCTATTTATTGAAGGATTATTTACAAGTTTCTTTTTTTGTATTCCTAATTCTATTATACATTTTTTAACTTTGAGACGTCTTATTGTCGAAGGTATTCCTGCTGGATTAGTAGCTATTTGTGGTACATTTTGTGCTCAACTTTTATTTTTAATTTTAATATTGACTGGATCGAGATTTGTTATTTTTTCATGGTTTAATTTAGAACCATTAACATATCTTTTTGGAATTATTTTTATATTATTACTCGTATATAAGATGGCACATGCACCCATCAAACGAATCCGAAAAGAAGATAGATCGATTTTAATTAAAATTTTTTTAATAAATTTTGTTTTAGTTTGGACTGAACAATATGGTTTATTTCCATATTTAAGTAGTTTAAGCATTAATCAAGGTGCGTCATTTTTTGAAATTAATCAAGTATATAATTGGTCACAAATTTTATTTTATTGTATAGGTTTTGTAATTGGAACAAGTCTATGGGTTTTATTATTTGGATTTTTATTTCTGAAATTGAGTCAATTTTTAGCTCAAATTTTAGTTCAATCTTATTCACAATGGATTCAAAAATTTAATTTTATTTGTTTAACAATTATAATCGCATTCTGTCTAGCTAGTTTTCCTTATTATGGAATTGATTATTTACTTGCTTCTCCTTTAGGATTTTATGCAGAAGAGAATTTTATGAATTCTACACGGTTAAAAACGGATATTAAAGATGTTCCTAAAGGTAGGCTAGGTGAATATTCTGCAAATAGTTCGATAGATACCGATATCGCACCTTATGACCGAGGACGTTACTCAACAGGCAGCGAAATTGAACTCACTTTTGAAGATATGAATTATCAAGGTGAATATATTTGGCGTTCTCGAAGCGATCGTGTAGCTTCTGGATCGGCAGGGATTGTAAATCAATTTATGTCTAAATTTTTACCTAATACAAAAACTATAGTTTCTTCTCCCGATGAAACATTATTAGAAAAAACGTATAAAGATGTGACTCAAGAAAATTTGGAAATGCAAATTCAACTAAATTCCTTTTTGATCTATAAAGAAAATTATGAAAACTTTTTAGAACGTTTTTTAACAGACTATAATTCTGAAGTTAAGGATCCATCGATACCAGATACGATAGTAGAATCAGAAAGTTTTTCTGCTTTTTCTGAGCTTGTTAAATATGGGTTTGATTCTTTTGCTTCATTAGAAGATGTTGAATCTGATGAATTTGAAGAAGAATTAGGTAAAAAAATAAAACAGAAATATTATAATAATCCTATCTATAAATTTTTAGTGACATTTGATATTCAAAATTTTTTAAAACGTCAACCTAATGAATTTTTTTTAACCGAAAACGAAGAAAATTTATTATTTGAAAAACGACAAATTTTATCGAATTATTATAATAGTCTTCGTGCTTATACATTATTACCTTATTCCGAAACATTTCAAAATTTATTTGGTGGTACAAAAACTTATGCAAATCGTGTTTATAATCAACAATATAAAGGAACATTAAAAATTCTACGACGTTTATTTTTAATTGATATAGACTCAAAATCAAATACTCAAACGACTAAAACAATTTTAAAGTTTGATCAACCGCTTTTTCGAAATAAAAAATTAATGGATAATGTAGTTTTTCATGAAGAATTATCGTCCGATCAAATACTAAAAAAAGACATTGCTTCACTTTCTAATTTTTCATTACAAGAAGTTTATACAATACCATTTTATATAGGTTGGGATTCTAATTTACGAAAACTTATGATCACCAATCGTTTACCTATATCACAAGATTTATTTTCAAAATTAACCAATCAAAATCATTTAAAATTTACTACTTGGCCACTGAATAGATTTTTAGTTGAAACAAATATTCAAATTTCAAAAGGAAAATTTTTATTTCAAAAATTTAATCAATCCCAAAGTGATTTACAAAAAGATTTATTTGAATATGCTGAACCAGGGGATTATGAAACACATTTAATTTATGATACATTACCGAATATTATACAGCGAATTGATTTACGTAATAAAGATAAAACAAATGTAGATTTGAAACCAAATCGTAGTGGTTTTCTTTGGACTAGTAAACAAAAATAAATATTTTAGGCTAAATTTACCAATTTTATAAAAAATAGTGTAAATATTTACGAGGCTGACGGGATTCGAACCCGCAACTTCCGCCGTGACAGAGCGGTGCTCTAACCAATTGAACTACAGCCCCTATTAAGACCAGATTACAAAAAATTGTTAATTGTGTCAAAAAATTGACACAATTAACAATTTTCACTCACTTTTTATAATTTATGAATGATTCTGAATTTATAGTTTTCAAAAAATAAAATTTTAAATATTTAAATAAGCGTTGAATTTCTAAAAATTCTTGGTGTGTTAATGCGTTTGGGAAGTTTTTTTTAATTTTTAAAATATATAAATCACCAATTGTAAGAATATTTAAGTTTTTTAAACTTTGATAGGTTTCTAATGAAATTGGAAAATTTGTAAGATCCAATTTAATGAATTTCTGAATAAATTTTTTTTGTGATAAAATTTTTTTATTTGAATTATTTTGAAAATTTCTAAATCCTGTTTTTAGAGAATATAAAGGTATTAAATTAATGATTAAATTTTTAATAGCTTTTTTTAAAATAAAGTTCGGATGAACACTACCATTTGTCCAAATTTCAAGAAAAATTAGTTCTTTTTTCGATTCTTTTTTTGCTATTTTATAATTTAAATTACAAATTGGACAAAATTGACTATCTAAAAATAAAAAATTAGAGTGTTGGTTTCGAATAATTTTTTTCTTTAATTTAAAAGGAAAAAAATTATTCGAAAAAGTCATATAATACTGATCAGTAAAATATGAAAAATTTTTTGGAGTTGATTGATCAATAAAAATAGTCATATTAATTTTAGAATTTGTTTCTAAAGTTGCGATATACTGATCAGGATTCACACAAAAAAGAAAAGTAGGTAATTTTAAATTCTTAGCCTTTAAAATAATTGGACCTTTTTCACTTAAAAAACTTACTTGAGTTTTAAAAAAAGTTTTTCGACTGAAAAAAATTAATTTTTTTAAATTTAACAATATATCAAAAATTGTTTCTTTACTACCTTTTAAATTTGAATATTCATGTTTTATATTTTCAATTAAAACACCTGTAATGGAACATTCTGTAGATTCCGTTAATAACGTTCTTCTTAAAGCATTGGCTATTGTTAATCCTTGATTTTTTGGAAAGAGTCCTAACTGAAAACATGCATAAAGTTGAGGTCTATTATCTAGTGTATTTTTATCTACGCGTGTTTCTAAACAACAAAAAATTGATGGGTTTTTTTCCACTATTATATTTTTTAACTGGTTCATTGAATATTCTATTATATAATTGACGTCTGATTAAAAAATTTATAGAGTAAAATTTAAGAAATGCAAATGATACATTCCTAGTAAACACCAGAAGCTTTGAATGATTAAATTTTTATTTGTTCATTAAACACGTCTTTTTTTTGGAGGTCGACACCCATTATGAGGTATCGACGTTCGATCACATATCAAAAGAATTTCAAAATTTGATTTTTGTAAGCTTCTAATAACTGTTTCTCTACCAGGTCCTGGGCCTTTTACAATTACTTGAATAGTTTTAATACCTTGATCTTTTGCAAATTTTATAATTTTATCAATAGCTATTTTGGCTGAAAAAGGAGTACCTTTTCTAGCACCTTTAAATCCACAAGAACCTGATGATGCCCAAAAAATTACTTCACTTTTTAAATTTGTTAAACTAATAATTGTATTATTAAAACTAGATTGAATATAAATGATACCTTTTGAAACTTTTCTTTTTCGACGAATATTTGTAATATTTTGACCATCTGTTAACATATTTTAAGTTTTTATTTTTTTAATTTGTCTTTGTTTATGTTTCGGGTTTTTACAAATAATTAAAATTTTACCTTTTCTACGAATTAATCTACATTGATTACAAATTTTTTTGATGGAAGCGCGTATTTTCATAAAAAGATACTTGTTATTTTTTTAGATTATTAGATTAAAAAGTTGTTTCATATCGATATATAATCCGTCCCCGTGTTAAATCATATGGACTCAATTCGACAGCAACCCGATCCCCAATTAAAATTCGAATATAATTTCTACGAATTTTTCCTGAAATATGGGCTAAAACAGAAAAACCGTTTTCAAGTTTTACTCGAAACATTCCATTTGATAAGCATTGAATAACGGTCCCTTGCATTTCAATTAAATTTTGTTTTTCTTGACACACGTTTCATTTTTATATTTTCGTTTTTCTTAAATCTAAATAGAGCTATAAAAAATTACCAGATCGAGCATAACAGTTCACCACCAATTTTTAATTTTCGTGCTCGTTTATTGGTGACAATTCCTTTTGAGGTTGAGAGTATAAGTGTACCTAAGCCGCCCAATAATTGCGGTACTTGTTTCGCATTTACATAAATGCGTCTTCCTGGTTTACTAATGCGTTTCAGGTTTGTTAGAATCGGTTTTCTAGAACGTCCTTTATATTTTAGAAAAATAATAATTTGGCTAGTATAAAGTTCATCTATAGCTTCGTTTTTTTTTAAAATTGTGAAGGATTCAATAAACCCTTCGGTTTTTAAGATTTTAACTAATTGTATAGTTGTTTTTAAATAAGGTAATTTGACGCTTTTATTTTTACTTAAATTGCTATTTCTAATATATGTTAATAAATTACTGATTAAATCCATAATTTTAAAAATACAAGATATTTATTAGACTAAAAATTTTTAATTAATGTTGAAAGGGAAATCCCAATTCTTTTAGCAAAAAGAGAGCTTCATGATCGGTTTTTGCAGATGTTACAATTGTAATATCCATACCTCTCAATTGATCAATCTGATCATAATTAATTTCAGGAAACATTAATTGTTCTTCTAATCCTAAACTATAATTTCCTAATCCATCGAAACTTTTTATCGATAACCCCTGAAAGTCTCGTATACGTGGAAGTGCTAAATTTAATAACCGATCCATAAAATTATACATAAAATGATTTCTTAGTGTTACCGAAATTCCGACTGGCATTTTTTGTCTTAACTTAAAACCAGAGATAGATTTTTTTGATTTTGTAATTATACTTTTCTGACCAACAATTAATTTAAATTCTGATAAATTGTTTTTTCGTAGATTACGACAATACTATAGGAACTGAGTAAGCCATTTTAATGGCACTCAGCTCAAACTCTTTAAGTTAAAGATCTTTTATTTTTTAAAATAGGCCTTTCAGATATTTATAAATCAATGTTTTTTCAAAAATTCATTAAGCAACATTTTAGAATTTTTTTATTCTATTTTTAATAGATTTAATATTTATTTTTATAAAAAATTCAATTTTATGAATACAATTATATTTTTTATAGGATAAAAAGTTTGAAAATTCATAATATAATTTTTTGCTATTTGACTATTTTATAAATCAAAAAAAGAAAAAGTAACGTTACTTAATGAATTACAAATTCGCCTGAGAAGTCTCTAGAATACGTGGATTCTGAGAAGCATCTCCAATTCCACGATTTATCAAGATTTTTTCAATTTTTGGTACTTGATAAATGTTTTTGTAGATTAAATTTTTCTTATTAAGAATATTTGAACAAACGTTTTTGAAATAATACTCTTTAAATCTAGAATACATAAAATTTTTGATTAAAAAAAATTAAAGAACTTCGGGTGCTAGGGAAATAATCTTCATAAAATCGAAATCCCTTAATTCTCTGGCAACTGGACCAAAAATACGAGTACCTCGAGGCGATCCTTCTTTATTTATTATAACGGCTGCATTATCATCAAATTGTATTAAAAACCCATTTTTACGACGAAACGGTTTGCAAGTTCTTACAATAACTGCTCGAACAATTTCAGATTTTTTGATAAGCATGTTTGGTGTCGATTGTTTAACAACACCGATAATAATATCTCCAATTTTCGCAAATTTTCGAGCCCCACAATTTAAAACACGAATACACATAATTTGTTTAGCCCCAGTATTATCAGCAATATTTAAATAAGTTTGTGATTGAATCATAATAAAGTTAAAGTTTATTAAATACAGATGAAGAGCTATTCATTATAAATTTGGTTTTCATAGGTAATTTAAAAGCAGCATTTATGAAAGCTTTTTTTGCTATAGAATAAGAAACTCCTTTTAATTCATAAAGAATTTTTCCAGGCTTAATAATAGAAACCCAATATTCTGGGTTTCCTTTACCAGACCCCATTCGTGTTTCTGCTGCTCTCATTGTTACTGGTTTATCTGGAAAGACACGAATCCATAGTTTTCCTCCACGTTTTGTATAGCGAGTGATGACACGCCGTGCAGCTTCAATTTGTCTAGCAGTTAGCCAATTAGGTTCTAAAGCCTGTAATGCAAAGTCGCCAAAAAAAATCTTGGTTCCTTTTTTTGCAGCCCCCTTTAAGCGTCCGCGATGCTGTTTGCGATATTTTAATCGTTTTGGTTGTAACATATTTGTTTATTTTTATAATATATCTTTAGGAAAATAAATTTGAATCTAAAAAAACCCAAACTTTTACCCCTAAAATACCATAAATAGTTTTAGCTGTTTTATAAGAATAATCTATATTGGCACGAAGAGTTTGTAAAGGTACTCTCCCCTCCCGAATCCATTCGGTTCTTGCAATTTCAGCACCATTTAGACGACCAGAGATTTGAATTTTAATTCCTTGAATTTTTGCTCTCTCAGATCTTTTTAATGTTTTTTTTACAGCCCGACGAAAAGCAATTCTTTTCTCTAGTTGTTCGATTAAAAAATCGGCTAAAAAAGCAGCTTTTTGTTCTATATTAACTAATTCCATTAATTGAATGGTCAGTTTTGTTGGTTTTTGTTGTTCATGAATTAATTTAAGATCATTTTCTCTTAATTGCTTTAAAAAATTTAAGCGAAAAAAATTACTAGATTTATATTGTAAAAAATGGGTTTCTAATAGTTTTTGAATAGTTGTTAATTGTGTATTTTTAGAACTTATAAAAAATCCAGGTTTTGTTAAAAAAACACAGATTTGAATATGATTGTTAAATTTTCTATTTATCAAAATTTTAAGAATCCCAGCATCTTTAAATCTTTGAAAAAAAAAATCTCGAATAAAAAGATCTTCAAATATTTGTTGAGTATAATTTTCTTTTTTTGCAAACCAATTTGCTTGATGATTTTTAAAATTTCCTAAACGAAAACCATATGGATGAATTTTTTGACCCATAGTTTATATATAGATTTTATTTAAAGAATTAAAAAGTTTAGTTTCGGCGTGATATTTTTTTATCATTTTTAACATGACCTCGAAAAGTGCGTGTAGGTGAAAATTCACCTAATTTATGACCAACCATTTGTTCAGTTATAAAAACCGGGATTAGTTCTTTCCCATTATGAATGGCAATAGTATGACCAATCATCATTGGTACAATTGTTGAAGAACGTGACCAGGTTTTTAAAACTTTCTTTTTTTTTTGTTTATTTAATTTTTCAATTTTTTTTAATAGATGATTTGCTACAAAAGGAAAAGTACGTGTCATACTTTTAATTGAATTTTAGGATTAGTCGATATATTAAAGGAATTATTATTTACGTCTACGAACAATCAATTTATTACTATATTTAATCATTTTTCGTGTTTTTTTACCGAGTGTAGGTTTTCCCCACGGGGTTACTGGGTGTTTACGCCCTATTGGTGCACGCCCTTCACCACCACCATGGGGATGATCAACAGGATTCATTACAGAACCGCGAACATGGGGACGCTGATCTAGCCAACGAGAACGACCTGCTTTTCCAATATTAATAAGCTGCCAATCGATATTACTCACTTGACCAATTGTTGCCCAGCAATTTTTTAAAATTATACGAATTTCTCCAGAAGGTAAACGTATGGTAACAAAATTTCCTTCTTTTGCAAGAATTTGAGCACTTGTTCCAGCGGCCTTAACCAACTGTCCACCCCGTCCAGGGGTTAATTCAATATTATGAATTTCGGTTCCTAATGGAATATTTTTTAATGGAAGAGTATTGCCTATACTAATAGGTGCAAAAAAATCTGTTTGTACAAAATCTCCTTTTTTTAAATTATTGGGATTTAAAATATAACGTTTTATACCATCTTTATAATTTAAAAGCGCTATATAAGCTGTACGATTTGGATCGTATTCGATAGAAGACACTTTAGCTACTGAACAATATTTCGAACGTTTTAAATCAATTTTTCTATATAAACGTTTATGTCCACCACCTCTATGACGTATTGTAATAATACCACGATTGTTTTTCCCCTTTTTTCTTTGAAAAGCGGACGTTAAAGATCTTTGTGGTCGTTTTTTTTCTATATCACTAAAATCACAACAGGAACGTTGTCGCGTCCCTGGTGTGTGTGTTTTATAATAACGGATTGACATAACTAAAAATAAATTTATAAAAAATTATTTGAAAGAAGTTTGTATTGGTAATTTTTGTGTTTTTTCTAATTTAATAATAATACGTTTTATTCTGTTTTTATAGCCTGTTGAGGCTAATAAACGTGTTTTTTTTCTTGATAAAATATGACTATTAATTTTTAATGGAGTGATATTATAAAGTTTTTTGAAAATTTGCTGAATTTGACTTTTTGTTAAATTATCAACAACATCAAAGGTATATTGATTGTTTTCAAGACGATTTATTGTTTTTTCGGTTAATAACTATTTTTTCTAATTTCGTTCAAAAACAAAAAAACTAACTATATGAATAATTTTCATTATTTATAGCTAGAATAATTTATTTAAAATTTTTATTTTCATAAATTTTTTTCAATAAATTTTTATGAAAATATCGGCTCATAAATTAGTATAATTTATTTTCTTTGAGGATTCTTAATAAAAATAAATATTTATATAAATGTTCTAAATAATTTTATTAAACCTGTCTAAAAATTATTTATATTTATTTTTTTTATAGATTGAAAATTATCCACTGTATTGCTTTTCTTTTTTTTAAGAATCTTTATTTAAACTATAGTTTCATCTATTGATAAAAAATGCAAAATAAAAAAATAAGTTATATCTGATATATTCAGGTTGTTTAAGATAATCAATTAACATTTAAAATTTTTTTAATATTATTCGTATCTATTTATTTTTTATAGTCAAATAATTTACTAAAACACGAAACTCATGTGGAAGTAATATAAAAAATTTTAGAATATTATTCTAGATCTTTTTAAATAACATTTTAAATTGCATGTAGCAGGACTTGAACCTGCGATATTCAATGAAAACGGATTATGAGTCCGTCGCTTTTGACCACTCAGCCATACATGCATATTTAAAATCCCAAATAGAGATTTTAAATATTTAGCTAAAAATTAAAAATTCATTTCAAATAGTTGTACTTTTTCAAATTGTTTTTTCTTCAATACTAGAAAAATTTGAGTCAATAGTATACTTGCAAAGAAAACAAGTAATCCTTGCAAACGAGCTGGGTTTTGTAAAACAATTTCGGTATCTTTTTGTCCAAAACCTCCAACATTGGGATTGTTTGTTAATGGTTGATCTAACGTTACTGTTTGATCTTGTTTTACAATTATTTGTGGGCCTGCTGGGATTGTTTGGCTACTAAGATTTCCTGTTTCAGTGAGAATTGCAATATCTGCTTCGCCTTTTTGATTAATATTTATAGATTGTATTTTTCCAGCAGTTAAAGCAGTATATACAGTATTATTACTTTTTGAACCATCAACATAAACCTGACCACGTCCACGATTCCCACCAACATATAAAGGATACTTCAAATAAGATACATTTTTATCTTTATTTGGATCAGGTGATAAAATTGGAAAAACCATTTCCGAATATTTATTTCCTGGAACTGGACCAACTACTAAAATATTTTTTCGTTCGGAACTATAGGGTTGAAAAGATAATCGGTTAATCTTTTTTTTCAGTTCTGGAGAAATACGATTTTTTGGTGCTAACTGAAAATTTGGCGGTAAAATAAGAACGGCCCCAACATTCAAATTCCCTTTTTTTCCATTAACAAGAACTTGTTGAACTTGTTGATCATACGGGATTTTAACAATAGCTTCAAAAACAGTATCTGGAAGTACTGATTGTGGAACTTCAATTTCTACTGGTTTTTGAGCTAAATGACAATTTGCACAAACTAAACGACCATTTGGTTCTCTTGGATTTTCATAATTTTGTTGTGCAAAAATGGGATAAGCAAAAGTATTTTGTGGATGAATAGATAATAATATTCCACAAAGTAATAAAAATTTTATATTTTTACTAATGAATTGTCTCAAACTTATTTGTATACACATAATAAATTTTTAATATTATATTTAAATTATAAACATTGGTATATCAATTTTCTTCTCAAAATTTTATTAAAATTTAATTTTTAACTTAGAGTTATTCAATAGCTGATTTTTCAATATATAAAAAAGCAGAAGCCATTGCGATAGCCGGAAAAACTAACCCAACTAACGGTACAAAAATTGACGGTAAATATGCGGCATTCATAAGTTTTATTTATTAATAATAATAATTTTAAATCAATCCTCGAATATTGTAGCATATGTCAATCTTGTTTTCAACTATTGAGCATAGAGGGAGTTGAACCCCCGGCCTTATGGTTCGTAGCCACACGCTCTAATCCACTGAGCTATATGCCCGCATTATGAAAAATTAGGCGGACGATGGGAATTGAACCCACGACTAGAGCTGCCACAAAGCTCTGCCTTACCACTTGGCGACGCCCACCTTGCTATTTATATTTTATTTGCATTCAGTTTATAGTATATGTTAGAATATACTCAACTATTAATTTACATAAAAAAAACTTTTTATGTCTCATAATGTAAAAATATACGATACTTGTATTGGTTGTACTCAATGTGTTCGTGCGTGTCCAACTGATGTTTTAGAAATGGTTCCATGGGATGGATGTAAAGCTAAACAAATTGCATCAGCCCCGCGAACAGAAGATTGTGTAGGTTGTAAAAGATGTGAAACTGCATGTCCAACTGATTTTTTAAGTGTTCGTGTATATTTAGGTTCAGAAACAACTAGAAGTATGGGTTTAGCGTATTAAAAATTGTTGTATTCAATATATTGAATACAACAATTTTTTTAGCTCCCAACTTTATAAGCATCTATAAAAAAACCTATTAAAAGGCCAGTACGTATGGATAAATAACTATGGAATTTTTTTTGTTTTTTACTGATCTTAAAAAACAAATAATTTCCACTTTCCAGTATCAAAATTAGACAAATCATTAATAAACCATCCCAAATAAACCAAGGTCTAAAAAAAACCAAAAAACTTCCAAAAATATTTCCTATGATAAATCCTATAAAAAAGTATTCAAAAATAAAATCTAAATTTTTTAGTAAAAAATTAATTTTTTTTTTAACATAATTTTTTGCTTTAATGCTTTTGGTGGGAATCGAACCCACAAGTCACTTGACTCCAAGGCCTAAACTTGGTGCGTTTGCCTAATTTCGCCACAAAAGCCTATTTTATTGACAGTTTTAAGTTTTGTAATTATACTATATGAGCATTTAAATCCTAAAGCCGGGATAGCTCAGTGGTAGAGCATAGTATTGAAAATTCTTGTGTCATCGGTTCAAATCCGATTCCTGGCATTTATTAACTTTTTTATTGTCCTAGGGTGGGAGGATTCGAACCTTCGAATATCGAGACCAAAACCCGATGCCTTACCGCTTGGCGACACCCTAATAAGTTAAAGACATGATAACTTAGATGATTCAAAAAAAGCAATTGAATTATAAAAATATAGAAAAAATAAAATAAATTTTTGCAAACTATAACAATTAATTTTTTTTTATTTAAAATATTTCAAAAAATATGAAATTAGCTTATTGGATGAGAAAACCCATCTTTAATTTTTCTATTATTTTTTATCAATATTGAAAATAAAAAAATTATTTTTTTTTATAAAAATTAAATAATTAATTACTGATTCACTGTTTTTCTTAATTTATAACTCATAATATAGTTTTATGAATAGCATCCTAGTCTGAACTTTTTATTTATATTAGGAGTCAAAAAGTTAAACAGTTAGTTATGGTTTGAAAATTGAAGAAAGTAAGCTTTCATGAAAAGCTATGGATTTTAAAAAATTTTTACAATCTTTTCAAAAACTCTTTTATATCAAATTAAAGAGCTGAGCTGCTTATGTAGAAATATATTTTAGCAGATCTTTTGAAGTAAAATTATTCTAAACTTTAATTTATGCTGGCCCCGCCCATATAGGAACATTACGAGTAGCGAGTTCATTTAAAAATGTACATGCAATAATGCATGCACCTCTTGGGGATGATTATTTTAATGTGATGCGTTCTATGTTAGAACGCGAAAGAGATTTTACGCCAGTGACAGCTAGCATAGTTGATCGTCATGTGTTAGCTCGTGGTTCACAAGAAAAAGTTGTCGAAAATATTACTCGTAAAGATAAACAAGAAAAACCTGATTTAATTTTACTAACACCGACATGTACTTCAAGTATTTTACAAGAAGATTTACAAAATTTTGTAAATCGAGCTTCGTTAAATTCTAAATCAGATATTTTACTTGCTGATGTCAATCATTATAGAGTCAATGAGCTCCAAGCAGCAGACCGAACTCTAGAGCAAATTATTAGATTTTATTTAGAAAAAAATCTAAAAACGAGACGAACAAAAAAACCTTCTATCAATATTATAGGTATTTTTACTCTAGGATTTCATAGTCAACATGATTGTCGTGAACTAAAACGTATATTTAATGATTTAGGTATTGATGTAAATCTTATTATTCCGGAAGGTGCTTCCGTGTTACAATTGAAAAAAATTACAAATGCATGGTTAAATATTGTACCTTATCGAGAAGTTGGGTTAATGGCCGCTCAATATCTTGAAAAAGAATTTAATATGCCTTTTATTTCGATAAGTCCAATGGGGCTTATTGATACAGCTAAGTTTCTTAAAAAACTACAATTCAAACTTGGCTTAAATTTAAATATTGAAAATTATATCAATCATCAAACCCGTTTTATATCTCAAGCTGCTTGGTTTTCTCGTTCAATAGATTGTCAAAATTTAACAGGTAAAAAAGCAGTCGTTTTTGGAGATACGACACATGCTGTATGTATGACAAAAATATTAGCACGAGAAATGGGGATACGTGTTGTCTGTTCTGGAACTTATTGTCAACATGATGCAGATTGGTTTCGTGAGCAAGTTGAAGGCTTTTGTGATGAAATTCTTATTACGGAAGATCATACTCAAGTTAGCAATATGATTGCACGTTTAGAGCCTTCCGCTATTTTTGGTACCCAGATGGAACGTCATGTTGGAAAGCGTCTCGATATTCCTTGTGGTGTTATTTCTGCGCCTATTCATATTCAAAATTTTCCTTTAGGTTATCGACCTTTTTTAGGCTATGAAGGAGCAAATCAAATCGCCGATTTAGTTTATAATTCTTTTACATTAGGGATGGAAGATCATTTATTAGAAATTTTTGGTGGACATGATAGTAAAACGGTAATTACACAAACATTATCGACAAACTCTGATTTACAATGGTCAAAGGGAGGTTTAGAGGAATTACAAAAAATACCTGGATTCGTACGAAATCGAATAAAACGAAATACAGAAAAATTTGCACGAGATAATAATATAAAAGAAATTACTCTTGAAGTTTTATATGCAGCAAAGGAAGCGTTGACAACTTAATCTATTTTCTCTAATATGATTCATTTCTTATTAGAGAAATGGTGATATAGCCAAGTGGTAAGGCAGAAGATTGCAAATCTTTTATCCCCAGTTCGAATCTGGGTATCACCTAGTTTGGTTTTTGTAAAATCTTAATATAAAAAGGTGGACCCTTATGCACTTTGTTAAATATGTTATAATCATTTTATGAAAATGTAAAGATCAATCCAAATTTTTTACGATTAGGTAAAAATTTAATAAAAAAAAAAAAGCAATGACAATAAGTCCACCAGAACGTGAAATTAAAAAAGTAAAAGTTATTGTTGATCGGAATACAACGGATACTAGTTTTGAAAAATGGGCAAAACCTGGGCATTTTTCACGAAATTTATCAAAAGGTCCAACGACAACAACTTGGATTTGGAATTTACATGCAGATGCCCATGATTTTGATAGTCATACAAGTGATTTAGAAGATATTTCTCGTAAAGTCTTTAGTGCACATTTTGGCCAATTAGGTATTATTTTAATTTGGCTTAGTGGAATGTATTTCCATGGTGCTCGGTTTTCTAATTATGAAGCTTGGTTAAGTGATCCTACTCATATAAAACCAAGTGCACAAGTTGTCTGGCCTATTGTTGGACAAGAAATTTTAAATGCGGATGTTGGAGGTGGTTTTCAAGGAATTCAAATTACCTCGGGATTTTTTCAACTTTGGAGAGCTAGTGGTATTACTAGTGAGTTAGAACTTTATAGTACAGCATTAGGCGGATTACTTTTGGCAAGTGCAATGTTTTTTGCTGGCTGGTTTCATTATCATAAAGCAGCTCCAAAATTAGAATGGTTCCAAAATGTTGAATCCATGATGAATCATCATTTGGCAGGTCTATTAGGTTTAGGTAGTTTAGGTTGGGCTGGTCATCAAATTCATTTATCAATTCCTATTAATAAATTACTAGATGCAGGCGTCGATCCAAAAGAAATTCCATTACCTCATGAATTTTTATTAAATCGAGAGCTAATGTCTGGTTTATATCCAAGTTTTTCAAAAGGTTTAGAACCTTTTTTTACATTAAATTGGAGTCAATATAGCGATTTTTTAACTTTTAAAGGTGGTTTGAATCCTATAAATGGAGGACTATGGTTAACAGATATTGCTCATCATCACTTAGCGATTGCTGTTTTATTTATAATTGCTGGTCATATGTATCGTACAAATTGGGGTATTGGGCATAATATGAAAGAAATTTTGGAATCTCATAAAGGACCGTTTACAGGAGCTGGACATCAAGGTTTATATGAGATTTTAACATATTCATGGCATGCACAACTTGCAATAAATTTAGCTCTTTTTGGATCTTTATCTATTATTATTGCACACCATATGTATGCTATGCCCCCATATCCATATTTAGCAACAGATTATGGAACACAACTATCTTTGTTTACACATCATACATGGATTGGAGGTTTTTGTGTTGTTGGCGCAGGCGCACATGCAGCGATATTCATGGTTCGCGATTACGATCCAACAAATAATTATAATAATTTATTAGATCGAGTTATACGTCATCGAGATGCGATTATCTCACATCTTAATTGGGTTTCTATTTTTTTAGGATTTCATAGTTTTGGACTCTATATTCATAATGATACGATGAGTGCCTTAGGTCGTCCTCAAGATATGTTTTCTGATACGACAATTCAATTACAACCAATTTTCGCACAATGGATCCAAAATATTCATTATTCGGCACCTCAATTGACTGCACCGACAGCTTCTGCTGCTACGAGTCTAACCTGGGGTGGGGATATTGTTTCTATTGGAGGTAAAGTTGCTATGATGCCGATTAATTTGGGAACTTCAGATTTTATGGTTCATCATATTCATGCATTTACAATTCATGTAACCGCATTAATTTTACTTAAAGGTGTTTTATATGCACGTAGTTCACGATTAATACCAGATAAAGCAAATCTAGGATTTCGATTTCCGTGTGATGGGCCTGGGCGAGGCGGAACCTGCCAAGTTTCTGCATGGGACCATGTTTTTTTAGGATTATTCTGGATGGTGTGACCTGTTTTCTCCTAATTTAAAAAGAGAACCGATAATTTCGGAACTGTATTAAGACGAGGTTCAATTCCTCCTAGTAACTGTGTACTAGCGCATTAGCTATTGATAATATAGAATTGTTAATCTATAAAAGTTAAGCAAAGAGCAATGTTAGTGTTATAGCAAGTAATTGCAAAACGGCCGTGACATATATAAGCAAGATGTATTGATATAATCCTTTATTTTAAATAGATACTATGATAATATTTCATAAATTTGACAGGGGAGATTCATCCAGATCACCTGCACAGAAATTTTTTAAACAAATTATCTTGTAAAGTATGAGCCTAAGTAGCACGTGAAGTCTAAATATGGAACAGTGTAAAATTCTTATAAGCTCTATATGATAGTAGACTTAACAAGTTTTAGGCTTGTAAGAATGAAAGAATTTGAGAAAAAGCTAATGATTTGATGCTAAAATGTGGTGTCAAATATAGGCTGACGTTTCAAGTAGCAAATTGGTATGATTCTATAGAAATAAATTTATGAGCAAAAATAATATATATTTAGCGTGGGACAAAATTAACTGGAAATTAGTACAACAAAAAGTCCGTCGAGTTCAAATTAGAATCTATAAAGCTAAAAAATTAAATAAAATAAGTAAAATGCATTGGTTACAAAACCTTTTGGTTCGTAGTATTGATGCAAAATTGTTAGCCATTCAAAAAGTAACTTTAATATATATAAAATCAGGAGAATATGGTCGAACAATTCTTACTGATAGACAGAAAATAAAATTGGTAAAAAAATTGCATATTGATGGTAAAGCGCATCCTATTAAAAAAGTCTGGAAGTCAAAATATAGGAAAGCTAAAAAGCAAACATTAGAAATTTCAATTATTAAAGATCAAGCCAAACAAATGTTGGCGAAATTTGCTTTAGAGCCTGAATGGGAAGCTGTTTTTGAACCTAATTCATATGGATATAGATTTAAATTAAGCGTTCCTGATGCTATTCAAGCTATCTTTATGAGTCTCAATAAACAAAATCAAAAATGGATTTTTAGTACCGATATTAGAAAAAGTTTTAATAAAATTTATACTCAAACTATGATTGATAAATTAAGTACTTTTCCGTTGATGAAAAAACAAATTGAAAGTTGGTTAAATGTTGGTATTTTAGAAGCTTATGTTAATCTAGATAAGCACTGGATTTTTCCAATCATTGAAACTTCCAATGGGATCATAATTTCACCCTTACTTGTCAATATAGCTCTCCATGGTTTAGAAACACATTTAACTTCTTTTTCAAAAAATTTAGAAAAAAAATCAATTAATTCATTTTGTGAGTCGAGCTTTATAAATAAAAAAAGCTTAAAATTTATTCGATTTGCTGATCAGTTTATTTTGATACACGATGATAAAAAATTTTTACAATTTTATAGGGTTGAGAGCAATAAATGGTTATCCAAAATAGGGTTGAGTCTAAACGTCGAAAACGCAAAACTAAATTCTGGAACAGTAGGTTTTTCTTTTTTAGGTTTTCAAATTATCCAAGTTGTTAAATCCAATATATATAAAGCTAAAATTACTCCTTCGAAAAAGAGTCAAAAACTGTTACTTTTTAAAATCAAAAATATAATTCAAAAAAATAAAGCAATTTCCTCGTATAATTTAATAAAAAAACTTCGACCTGTTATTTTAGAATGGGGAAACTACTTTAAATTTTGTGAATGTAAAACAATCTATAGAAACTTATCTCATCGTATTTTTTTGAAATTACGAGCTTGGGTTTTCAGAAGAGATACACGTTCAGCTCGCAATATTCAAAAAAACAAATATTTCCCGACTAATAAAATTTGGAAATTTGAGAATAGAATTTATAAAGATAATTGGGTATTTTATGGAAAAACGAAAAACAATGAAAATCAGGTCAGTGAAAATTTCTTACCACATTTATCTTGGATTCGTCAGGAAAAAACCTAAAAACAAACTTTATCAAATATTATTTTATTATGAAAACCTCAAATACAAATGATAAATAGTTTTTCATTAAAACTTACAAAATTGGGAAATAAAAATTTAGCTATAATCAAATTGCAGGAGCCGAGTGAGATGAAAATCTCACGCTCGGATCTGAAGACGAGGAACGATATAAATATCATTCTTTAGTTTAATTATAATTCATTATCAATTGTAATATTTCATTTTAGTTGGAAAATGCAATCCGACGTTTGGGGAACAGTTAGTGAAAGTGGAGTTTCTCATATTACTGGAGGAAATTTTGCAAATGGCGCTAACACAATTAATGGTTGGCTTCGTGATTTCCTATGGGCACAATCATCTCAAGTTATTCAATCGTATGGTTCGGCATTATCAGCTTATGGCCTAGTTTTTTTAGGTGCACATTTTGTTTGGGCTTTTAGTTTAATGTTTTTATTTAGTGGTCGTGGTTATTGGCAAGAATTAATCGAATCAATTTTATGGGCACATAATAAACTAAAAGTTGCTCCTGCAATCCAACCTCGTGCTTTAAGTATCACACAAGGTCGTGCGGTAGGGGTTGCGCATTATATATTCGGTGGTATTGTTACAACCTGGAGCTTCTTTTTAGCTCGTATTATTGCTGTTGGTTAAAGTTTTTTATCAAATCTAATTTATATAATTTAATCATTTTTTAAGGAGAAATAATTTACATGGCTACAAAGTTTCCAAAATTTAGCCAAGGATTAGCACAAGATCCTACTACACGTCGTATCTGGTTTGGAGTAGCAACTGCTCATGATTTTGAAAGTCATGATAATATAACAGAAGAAACGCTTTATCAAAAAATATTTGCATCACATTTCGGACAACTTTCTATTATTTTTTTATGGACATCAGGAAATTTATTTCATGTTGCTTGGCAAGGTAATTTTGAAGCATGGGTTCAAGATCCACTTCACATTCGACCTATTGCACACGCAATCTGGGATCCACATTTTGGACAATCAGCAGTTGAAGCTTTCACACGTGGAGGTGCTTCTGGACCTGTAAATATTGCAACTTCAGGTGTTTATCAATGGTGGTATACTATTGGTATGCGAACAAATCAAGATTTATATCAAGGTTCTGTTTTTTTATCAATTGCTGCAGGTCTTTTTTTAATTGCTGGTTGGTTACATTTACAACCAAAATTTCAACCTACCCTTTCATGGTTTAAAAACGCGGAATCGCGTTTAAACCACCATTTAGCAGGTTTATTTGGTGTAAGTTCATTAGCCTGGACAGGGCATTTAGTTCATGTAGCAATTCCAGAATCTCGTGGGATTCATGTAAGATGGAATAATTTTTTAACAATTTTACCTCATCCTCAAGGCTTAAAACCATTTTTTACAGGAAATTGGTCGACATATGCTAATAATCCAGATATGGTCAACCATATTTTTAGTACAAATAAAGGTTCCGGAGATGCTATTTTAACTTTTTTAGGTGGTTTTCATCCACAAACACAAAGTCTATGGTTAACAGATATTGCTCATCATCACTTAGCGATTGCTGTTTTATTTATAATTGCTGGTCATATGTATCGTACAAATTTTGGTATTGGGCATAGTATGAAAGAAATTTTAGATGTACATACCCCACCTTCAGGTAATTTAGGAGCTGGACATCAAAATTTATTCGATACTATTAATAATTCACTTCATTTTCAATTAGCATTAGCTTTAGCTTCGGCAGGAACAATATGTTCGATGGTTGCACAACATATGTATTCATTACCAGCCTATGCTTTCATTGCTGCTGATTTTACAACGCAAGCTTCTTTATATACACATCATCAATATATTGCGGGGTTTATGTTGTGTGGAGCATTTGCCCATGGAGCCATCTTTTTTATCCGGGACTATGATCCAGAATCTAATAAAGGAAATGTTTTAGCTCGTATTTTGGATCATAAAGAAGCTATCATTTCACACTTAAGCTGGGCATCGTTATTTTTAGGATTTCATACATTAGGCTTATATGTACATAATGATGTTATGTTAGCTTTTGGAACTCCAGAAAAACAAATTTTGATCGAACCTGTATTTGCTCAATGGATTCAGGCAGCACAAGGAAAATCATTATATGGTTTTGATTTTTTATTAGCTTCTTCATCAAGTGCTGCCTTTAGTGCGAGTCAAACGGTTTGGTTGCCAGGCTGGTTAGAAGCAATCAATAATTCTACAAATTCACTATTTTTAACAATAGGTCCAGGAGATTTTTTAGTACATCATGCCATTGCCTTAGGTTTACATACAACGACATTAATTTTAGTTAAAGGAGCCTTGGATGCTCGAGGTTCAAAATTAATGCCAGATAAGAAAGATTTTGGCTATAGTTTTCCATGTGATGGACCTGGTCGGGGTGGTACTTGTGATATTTCTGCTTGGGATGCTTTTTATCTTTCAGTTTTTTGGATGTTAAATACAATCGGCTGGGTAACTTTTTATTGGCATTGGAAACATTTAGGTATTTGGCAGGGTAATGTTAATCAATTTAATGAATCTTCAACTTATTTAATGGGTTGGCTTCGTGATTATTTATGGTTAAATTCTTCACAATTAATTAATGGTTATAACCCGTTTGGAATGAATAGTTTATCTGTATGGGCATGGATGTTCTTATTTGGCCATTTGGTTTATGCTACAGGTTTTATGTTCTTAATTTCTTGGCGTGGTTATTGGCAAGAATTAATTGAAACTTTAGCTTGGGCACATGAAAGAACTCCATTGGCTAATTTAGTTCGTTGGAAAGATAAACCAGTAGCCTTATCTATAGTCCAAGCTCGATTAGTAGGATTAGCCCATTTTTCTGTAGGTTATATTTTTACTTATGCTGCCTTTCTGATAGCTGCGACGTCTAGTAAATTTGGTTAAAAATCTAAAAATTCTATCAAATAATTTTTTAATAACAATATCAATAAAAAAAATTTAAACAATTTACGATGATTCTTATTTTTCAAGTTGCCGTTTTTGCCTTAATTTCATTATCATTTTTATTAGTAGTGGGTGTACCAGTTGCTTTTGCCTACCCAAATGGATGGTCAGAAAATAAAAGTACAATTTTTTCTGGTGTTGGTTTATGGTTTATTCTAGTGTTTCTAGTAGGAATTTTAAACTCATTCGTAGTTTAATTTATTATGCGAGTTGTAAATTTTTTTTACAACTCGTATAATAAAGAATTTTTTAATTATATGAATACACAAAAATTTTTTAAATGTTTAAAAATTTTTTTTGAACCTTTATTAAAAAAAAGTCAATATACTTTTGACAAAAATTTATTAGGATTTTCGGGTGGTCAAGATTCGACTTTTTTATTCATTTATCTTTTTATGAATAGTTTCATAAATAATCGATCTTATGCGATTTTACATTTGAATCATTTAATCCAAAAAGATAATTTTTCTTATACATTAAATAATTATAAATTGGCTTTTTTATTCAATACTAAATATCATTTTTGCGTACCTGTTAAAAGACTCAACAATGAGTCCATGAGTTGTTTCTGGCGTTATTCTATCTTTTTTCGAATCTCTAATTTTTATACATACAATTATATTTATTTAGCCCATTCAAATACCGATTATTGTGAAAAATTTTTTTTAAATTTATTTAGGGGTTGTGGAATTTTTGGTTCTTCTTTTTTAAAATTTAAGACAAAATTTTATCTAAATAAATATTATAATTTTTTTTATCATTGGTAATGAAAATTTTTCTATTTTTTTCAAAAACTCGACAATTTTTAATTTTACGTCCATTACTCAATATTAGTAGAGAGTCCATAAAAAAATGGATTATTTTTTTAGACTTTCCATTATCAATAGATTACACAAATCGATTAATTGTTTTTTCAAGAAATAAAATTAGATTTTTTTTATTACCTTTTTTAAAATATTTTTTTGATAATAATATTGAATTCAAAATTTCAAAAATAAACTTTTTTTTAATTGAATATTTTTCTTATTTTGAGTATATTAGTAAACAAGTATTTTTTTTTATTTATTCAAAACAAAATTTTTATTTTTTAATACCTAATGTGATAAAAAAATTTTTTATTAAACAATTTTTAAAATATATTAATAAATCTTTTTCAAATACTGAAATTTATTATATTAATACTAATTTATTTAAAAATAGTAATGTTAATTTTAACTCTAATTTTATATAATTTTGTCAGTTAATAAGTTGGATATAATTTCCAAAATAAAGGTTTAATTTTTTATAAAAGTTTTGTAAAAAAATTACAAACTAGAAAAATTATTTAAATATATAATTATGACAATCGTACTAGGAAAATCTCAAACAGAGAGAGGTTGGTTCGATCTTGTAGATGATTGGTTAAGACGTGATCGTTTTGTTTTCGTAGGATGGTCTGGTCTTTTATTATTTCCATGTGCTTATTTAGCACTTGGTGGTTGGCTGACAGGAATAACTTTTGTAACTTCTTGGTATACTCATGGTTTAGCAAGTTCGTTTTTGGAAGGTTGTAATTTTTTAACTGTTGCTGTTTCAACACCAGCTAATAGTATGGGTCATTCTCTATTATTATTATGGGGTCCGGAAGCTCAAGGAGATTTTACTCGTTGGTTTCAATTAGGGGGATTATGGTCTTTTGTGGCGTTACATGGTTCTTTTGCGTTGATCGGTTTTATGTTGCGTCAATTTGAAATTGCCCGTTCTTTAAAATTACGTCCTTATAACGCAATTGCTTTTTCTGCTCCAATATCAGTATTTGTTTCTGTTTTTTTAATTTATCCATTAGGCCAACAAGGTTGGTTTTTTGCACCTAGTTTTGGTGTTGCTGCTATTTTCCGTTTTATTTTATTCTTTCAAGGATTTCATAATTGGACACTGAATCCATTTCATATGATGGGGGTTGCAGGAGTATTAGGTGCTGCATTATTATGCGCAATTCATGGTGCTACTGTTGAAAATACTTTATTCGAAGATGGAGACGGGGCTAATACGTTTCGAGCCTTTAATCCAACTCAAGCAGAAGAAACATATTCAATGGTAACAGCGAACCGCTTTTGGTCTCAAATTTTCGGTGTTGCTTTTTCAAATAAACGTTGGTTACATTTCTTTATGCTTTTTGTGCCAGTAACAGGTCTTTGGATGAGTGCTATTGGAGTTTTAGGTCTTGCTCTAAATTTACGAGCTTATGATTTTGTATCACAAGAAATTCGAGCTGCAGAAGATCCAGAATTTGAAACTTTCTATACAAAAAATATTCTTCTAAATGAAGGTATCCGTGCATGGATGGCTGCACAAGATCAGCCTCATGAAAAATTAGTCTTCCCAGAGGAGGTATTACCACGTGGAAACGCTCTTTAATGGAACCTTAACAGTTGGCGGTCGAGATCAAGAATCTACAGGATTTGCTTGGTGGGCTGGAAATGCTCGTTTAATCAATTTATCTGGAAAACTTTTAGGAGCTCATGTAGCTCATGCCGGCTTAATTGTTTTTTGGGCTGGAGCAATGAATTTATTTGAAGTTGCTCATTTTGTTCCAGAAAAACCAATGTATGAACAAGGTTTAATATTACTTCCACATTTAGCTGGACTAGGCTATGGTATTGGACCTGGTGGTGAAGTTATTGACACTTTTCCATATTTTGTATCAGGCGTTTTGCATTTAATTTCTTCTGCGGTATTAGGTTTTGGAGGAGTTTATCATTCTTTAATAGGTCCTGAAACTTTAGAAGAATCTTTTCCTTTTTTTGGTTATGTTTGGAAAGATAAAAATAAAATGACAACCATCTTAGGAATTCACCTAATAATTTTAGGTATTGGAGCTTGGCTACTTGTTTGGAAAGCTTTATATTTTGGTGGTGTTTATGATACCTGGGCTCCGGGTGGTGGAGATGTTCGCTTAATTACGAATCCTACGGTGAGTCCTGCCGTTGTTTTTGGTTATATTCTAAAATCACCTTTTGGGGGTGATGGTTGGATAGTTAGTGTTGATAATATGGAAGATATTATCGGCGGTCATATTTGGATCGGCACACTAAATATTTTTGGTGGTATTTGGCATATTTTAACGAAACCTTGGGCATGGGCTAGACGTGCCTTTGTATGGTCAGGTGAAGCTTATCTATCATATAGTTTAGCGGCCATTTCATTAATGGGCTTTATTGCATGTTGTATGTCTTGGTTTAATAATACGGCTTATCCTAGTGAATTTTATGGTCCAACAGGTCCTGAAGCTTCGCAAGCCCAAGCCTTTACATTTTTAGTTCGAGATCAAAGATTAGGCGCAAATGTTGCTTCAGCACAAGGTCCTACTGGTTTAGGGAAATATTTAATGCGTTCTCCAACAGGTGAAATTATTTTCGGTGGAGAAACAATGAGATTTTGGGATTTTAGAGGTCCATGGTTAGAACCATTACGTGGTCCTAATGGTCTAGATTTAAATAAATTAAAAAATGATATTCAACCATGGCAAGAAAGACGTGCTGCTGAATACATGACACATGCCCCATTAGGATCTTTAAATTCTGTAGGTGGTGTAGCAACAGAAATTAATGCAGTAAATTTTGTTAGTCCGCGAAGTTGGTTAGCTACTTCACATTTTAGCTTAGGTTTTTTCTTCTTCGTAGGTCATTTATGGCATGCTGGACGAGCTCGTGCAGCTGCTGCTGGATTTGAAAAAGGTATTGATCGTGATAATGAACCAGTATTATCTTTAAAACCTTTAGATTAATCTATTAATTATTATTCAAAATTTTCTAATATTTATTAGAAAATTTTGAATAATATTTTTACAAAAATAATCATTATAATATATGGATAAGAGTAAAAATTTTACTTTAAAAAACTTTCTAAATATTATCCTTTAAAATACTGAAAAATTTATAAATTTGTGTTTCTTGCGACATTTGAGTGATCGTCATTTTGGGCTTTACTGGTAAGTATGGCGTTTTTGGGTTGTCCAAAAAAATCCGATTGCGTATAACCACGAAGAGTAAATTATTGATAAGCAAAAAAGAAAACCATAATTTTTGTATCCATTTTAGATAATTATACATATATGTAAACTCTATTTGTTATTTTAAATTCAACCAAAATAGACCTTTTGATTTTTTTATAAGTATATTTTTTTATACGTTATTCCTAAACTTTTTTTTCAAAGTTAGTAAATTCAGTTTTCTATGAAATTTTTAATTAGTGGACAACTTTAATTAAAACAATTAAATGCTTAAAAAAAATTTGAGACCATTGAGAACTTATTTGTTTAAAAATATTGATTATTTTTAATTGAATGATTTGTTAGTTTGTGAAGGTATTTATAGAACTGGAAATTATTTTTTGATATTTATTAGTATAACTATTAATAAGACCTCATTTCTTTTTCTTTAAACACATTTATCAAATATTAAATTTTTGTAAATTTGAAAATAGTTTAAAATACGTGTTATATTAGTAAGAATAGCAAAATAAATTGATAGAATTTAGTCTCGATGATTTGAAATCATAAAAATTAAACTCAAGTTATTTAAATAAATTTCTTAAAAATCTTGAAAAAAATTGTTTCAATAAAAATTTACATATTTTATTGTTGTTGTAAAATATAAAAATTTAAATAAAAACCAGAAACAATAAAAAAAAAAAGGAGGAGTTTTAAGGAGGGATTTTGGTATATCCATATAACAATAACAATTCTTTTTTAGATTATTGTGTATTCTTAAGAATACACAATAATCTAAAAAAGAATTAAAAGAAAAAACGACTTATCCATTAATTGAAGGAGCTTCTACAGAAGCTAAATCTAATGGGAAATTATGTGCGTTACGTTCGTGCATTACTTCCATACCTAAGTTAGCACGGTTGATAATATCAGCCCAAGTGTTTACAACACGACCTTGTGAATCAACTACAGATTGATTGAAGTTAAATCCATTTAAGTTGAAAGCCATTGTTGAAATACCTAAAGCTGTGAACCAGATACCTACTACTGGCCATAAAGCTAAGAAGAAATGTAATGAACGTGAGTTGTTGAATGAAGCGTATTGGAAGATTAAACGACCAAAATAACCATGTGCAGCAACGATGTTGTAAGTTTCAGTTTCCTGACCAAATTTGTAACCAGCGTTAGTTGATTCATTTTCAGTAGTTTCACGAATTAATGATGAAGTTACTAATGAACCATGCATAGCAGAGAATAATGAACCACCAAAAACACCTGCAACACCTAACATGTGGAATGGGTGCATTAAAATGTTGTGTTCTGCTTGGAATACAATCATAAAGTTAAATGTACCAGAAATTCCTAAAGGCATACCATCAGAGAAAGACCCTTGTCCAATTGGGTAGATGATGAATACTGCAGTAGCAGCTGCTACTGGAGCAGAGTAGGCTACGGCAATCCAAGGACGCATACCTAAACGGAAAGATAATTCCCACTCACGACCCATGTAAGCACAAATTCCTAAGAAGAAGTGACAAACAATTAATTGGTAAGGACCACCATTATATAACCATTCGTCTAAAGAAGCGGCTTCCCAAATAGGGTAGAAATGTAATCCGATAGCATTTGATGTTGGGATAATAGCTCCTGAAATAATATTGTTTCCGTATAATAAAGATCCTGAAACAGGCTCACGGATACCATCAATATCTACTGGAGGTGCTGCAATAAATGCAATGATAAATACAGATGTTGCTGTTAATAAAGTAGGGATCATTAAAACACCGAACCATCCGATGTATAAACGGTTGTCTGTGCTCGTAATCCATTCACAAAAACGTGCCCATAAAGTCGTATTTTCACGACGTTCTAAAATAGCTGTCATAATTCTGTTTGATTTTTTTTATAAGTATTTTTCATACTTGTTTCCCAAACTTTTGGTTTAAAGCTGTTGGATTCATTATAAAAAAAAATTTAATAAAAAAAATTATAAATAGTTTTTAATTAGTTTTATAATAAAAATACAAAAACGGACCGTTTTTTTTTTTTTTTGACTGGAATTGACAATAAATTTTTTTTTAATAGAATTAATCTTGAAAAAATCCTTAGTAGCTCAATGGTAGAGCAATCGGCTGTTAACCGGAAGGTTATAGGTTCAAATCCTATCTAAGGAGATATCCATAAAATATCTTGTAATGTATAATCTTATTTATAAAAATAAAAAACAGTCGTGGCAAAATTGTATTTTTTACCGTTTATATAAAATTCAGAGAAGACTTAGACAACCTAAAAATTTACCACGTACTATTCGGAATATACAACGCTTGATTTTAACTTCTTTTTCTTTTAAAATATTTATAATCAATCAGTTATTAAAAAATTCTTTTATTTCGACTAATAAATTTCTAAAAAATGAATCAATTTTTTTTTCTTATCAACCATTATATTTTAATAGGATTTGGGAGTATAATTCATTAAAATGTAATATTTTATTTCTTAAAAAACAAACTTATTGTACAAAATTAATTATTCAAATAAAACAAATTTTATGGGTTTTAGCTTGTTTACCTATTAATGAAAGGTTATCGAAACATTTAAATTGGGAGTCTAGAATTTATCAAAATAGTTGGCATTTTCTAAATTATTTAAAACATATTCTTCAAAAAAACTCTATTCCATGGATTAGTTTTTGTCAGTATCGGTTTTTATTTTCAACTCAAATAAAATTATGGTTATTAAAAAATTTTTGGATTGAAAAAAAATTTTTAATAGATTTTTATTTTCAAAATAAACGAGAGCTTTATCAAAAAGAACAACTTTTATTGATACCAATATATTCAATATCATTTAAACGCTTATTAAAATCGTTTTTTTTAATTTTTTTTTTTAAACTAGTAAAAAAAAAAATGATGCAGAAAACAATTTTTTTGTATCATACTAACTTATTAATTGTTTGTAGCCAAAACTTTAGTGATTATTATTTATTAAAAAATTTTAATAAACTAACACTGATTCAAAAAATGTTTCAAATTCAATCAATAAAAATATATGATATACAGAAAGGTTTTAATTTATATGGTTGGCGATTTTATCAATATAAAAATCAATTGATTCAAAAAATTAGTTTTAAAAATATTAGATCTCACCAATTAGAAATTAAAAGATTTTTAAAAAATACTGGTAATTTTACAATTGATCAGATTATTTTTTATTTAAACCAAAAAATTCAATTTTGGCAAAAAATATATTTAAAAAAATTATCAAAAACTAAACTAGAAAAAAAATTAAATCATTATTTATTTTGGAGAATTTGGTATTTTTTAAGAAAACGGCATAAGACAAAAGGTGCAAAATGGATTTCAGCTAAATATTATATTAAAAAAACTAATAAAAAATGGATTTTTTCTACTAATAATATTAATTTAATAGCTTATAGATCAAATTATTTAGAATCAGAACTAAACTCTAATAATAAAAAACCCTAAATTCTATAAATCAATTCTAAAATAAGTAAATTTTTTATACCATTAATTAAATAAAATTTTTATAAAAGTAATAATGTCGCTAGAAGATAAACAAAAACAACAAGAAAGACCCATTTTTCCATTTACAGCTATTGTTGGGCAAGAAGAAATGAAATTAGCATTATTATTAAATGTTATTGATCCAAAAATTGGTGGAGTTATGATTATGGGAGATCGAGGCACGGGTAAATCCACAACAGTTCGTGCTCTTGTGGATTTATTACCAGAAATTCAAGTTGTGGCTGAAGATCCATTCAATTCCGATCCAAAAGATCCCGAGTTAATGAGTGAAGAAGTACTCCAAAAATTGAAAAACAATGAAAAAATCGAAGTAGTTTCAAAAAAAATTGAAATGATTGATCTACCATTGGGTGCGACAGAAGATCGTGTTTGCGGAACAATAGACATTGAAAAAGCCCTGACAGAAGGAATCAAAGCTTTTGAACCTGGTTTACTAGCCAAAGCGAATCGCGGTATTTTATATGTTGATGAAGTTAATTTATTAGATGATCATTTAGTAGATGTTTTACTAGATGCAGCAGCATCGGGCTGGAATACGGTCGAACGGGAAGGTATTTCAATAAGTCATCCAGCCCGATTTATTTTAGTAGGCTCTGGAAATCCTGAGGAAGGAGAGCTACGACCACAATTATTAGACCGTTTTGGCATGCATGCTCAAATAGGAACAGTAAAAGAACCAGAATTACGTGTTCAAATTGTTGAACAACGGACAGCGTTCGATGAAGCTCCTTTTTCTTTTCGTAAAAATTATGAGGATTCTCAAATTCAATTAATCACAACTCTTATAGAAGCTCGAACAAATTTAAAAAAAGTAAAAATTAATTACGATTATCGTATTAAAATATCTCAAATTTGTTCCGAATTAGATGTAGATGGACTTCGTGGTGATTTAGTGACAAATAGAGCCTCAAAAGCTTTAGCTTGTTTTGAAGGAAGAGAGGAGGTTACAACGAAAGATATTTTTAGAGTGATACCACTTTGTTTGAGACATCGTCTCCGAAAAGATCCGTTAGAAACCATTGATACTGGTGAAAAAGTTCAAGAAGTATTTAAAAAAATTTTTGGAGATATTAATAATTAATGAATCAACAACCTAATACTAATATTCGACGATATAAAATTATTGGTGCAAGACGAATAAGTAATTATTGGTGGGCGTCTATTATTTGCTTTGGATCTATCTGTTTTCTATTAACTGGAGTAGCTAGTTATTGGGGTACTAAAATTTTTATTTTTGGGTCTGAAAATATTCAATTTTTTCCACAAGGTTTAGTGATGTGTTTTTATGGATTATTAGGTTTTATTTTTAGTATTTACCTTTGGTTAACTATTTTTTGGAGTGTGGGTGGTGGGTTTAATGAGTTTGATGATAATCAACAAAAAGTACGGATTTTTCGTTGGGGATTTCCAGGTAAAAATCGACGTATTAATTTATATTATAATTTTAATGAAATTGAAGGTATTAGAGTAGAAGTTAAGCAAGGCTTAAATCCTAAAAGAAATATATATTTACAGATTCGTGGAAAACGGGAGATACCATTGATTCGTATTGGACAACCCTTAACATATCAACAAGTTGAAAAAAAAGCCGCAGACCTTGCAAAATTTTTAAAAGTATCATTAATTTCAGATATTTTATAAAAAATTTGATTTTTTATAAAAATATTGTTAAAATGAAATCTGATATTGAGCCGATGGAAGCTAAAAATTCTTGGTATTCCAAAAATTTGTAATTCTTAGTCTATTTATTTTTAATCAAATTTTTATATGCCTACAATTCAACAATTGGTACGATTTTCTCGTAAAAAATTATTTAAAAAAACAAAATCCCCTGCTCTTCAATACTGTCCACAACGTCGAGGAGTTTGTACACGTGTATACACAACAACACCTAAAAAACCGAATTCTGCGATTCGGAAAGTAGCAAGAGTTCGCTTAACAACTGGATTTGAAATTACGGCTTACATCCCTGGTATAGGGCATAATTTACAAGAACATTCAGTAGTATTAATTCGGGGCGGTCGGGTTAAAGATTTACCGGGCGTACGTTATCGAATTATTCGTGGAACTTTGGATACATTAGGAGTGGTCAATAGATCAAAAAGTCGTTCAAAATATGGTGTGAAAAAAAGCTAAAAAAAATAATATGTCTCGTCGTCGCTTATCAAAAAAAAGAAAACTAATTGCAGATCCAATCTATGATAGTCTACTAATTCAAATGTTTACAAATAGATTATTAAAAAAAGGAAAAAAACAATTAGCTTATAAAATTGTACTTGAAAGTCTTTCATTAATTCAAATAAAAAAAAAGCAAGATGCTATAGAAATCTTAGAAATAGCTATTCAAAACTTAAGTCCTTCAATTGAAATAAAAACCAAACGAATTGGAGGGGCCGTATATTCTATTCCTGTAGAAATTACTTCAGTGAGAGCTACAAATTTAGCTATACGATGGTTATTAATGGCAGCAAAGCAAAGATCAGGAAAAAGTATGAGTATTAAACTTTGTGATGAAATTTTTGATGCATTTAAAAATATAGGGAATGCTATTCGAAAAAAGGAAGAAGTCCATCGTATGGCTGAATCAAGTTCTCGATTAATGAAAAAATAGACAATAATTTCTAATTTATTTTAAATAAATTTAATTTGAATCCGATCCTTTTAATATGATATTTTTCAATAATTTACTTGCTTTCCGAAAAAATCGGAAAGCAAGTAAAATTCAACTACTAAAAAATTATTTTTGGTTTTTGAATTTACAAAAAATTTTTAAAAAACAATTAGTTTTACTAGAGTCAGAAATACAAAATTTTTATTTAATATTTAGTTTTTGTTTAATATTTTCTAGTGTTTTAAATATCTTTTTGAACCCATTAACTTTTGTTTGGAAAACAAAAACATTATATAAAAACTATCCAGGTCAATTTTTTCTAAATTTTGAGCAGCCAATTAGGGAGAAATTTCAACTAAATAAGAATTTTTTATCGTTTAAGCAAATTACAAATATAGGTATCTATGAAACTTTACTCCAAAAATTTTATATAAGACAATATTTATTTTTTAATTATTATTCAAATCAACATTTTTATAAGTTACCCATTCAAATTAAGATTAATTCAAATTCTAAAAGTGAATTGAGTGGTGCTCAAAGAGATGTGTTAGTGAAAACTATTTATTTAAAAAAAAGTTTTCACTATTTTAATATTCTAACATCTAAAAAGCTTTTATTTAGAAATCTTTTTTTTAAAAACAAAAATTTTTATTTTAATATTCTATTAAAAAAATCAAAGTTTTTATTTATAAGTCCAATAACTAAAAATCAATTTTTAACCAATGGGACAAATGAATATTTATTTTTAGCGAAAGCGGATTTTTATATTTATAAAAAATTTCAAAAAATTCAATTTTATCAATTTTTTATAAATAGCTTTATATCTTGGTCTCATATAAAGCTAGATTTATTAGCAACTAATTTTTTAATAGATCCTAATACTTTTTTAAAACATTTTAGTGAACAATTTCCAGAATTTCAACATCCTTTTAAATATTATTCAATAGCTCTAAAAAAACGTTTAATTCAAAAATTTGAAGTCGAAAAACTGTCCACAAATTTTTTATTTTCTAAAAAACAAAAACTATCTTTCTCGAATTATTTAAAAAAACCTAATATCTATGATTTTAACACTAATTTAAGTAGTCCAAAAACTTATTTATATTCATCTATTGAACAATTTTCAGATAATCGTGAACCACTTGGGCATCATTCATTTCTCTTATTCTTTCAAATTGGTTTTTTAGTTTTTTTTTATAAAATTTTTCAAAATTTATATAAAGATTTTGGTAAAGAAATTTTAATTACTTTTATAGATTTTATAAAAATTATTGGTATTATTGATGATGAAGAATGGTTAAAAGATGATCTTAATTTGATTCAAAATCAAAAAGCTTTTCGATCTATTAAAAAACTTAATACTCATTTACGCGATATTGCAGGAATTGAGCATTTAATTTTAGAAATTGGAGAAATTATTTGGTTATGTCGTTCTGCAAAGCAAATGACATTCGGTGAATCTTATTTAAATAAAATTTTTATAAAAAATCAATCTTTAGATGCTAAATCTAAGATTATTCTTCAAGATCTATCATCGACACTTTTTAGAAACTCAAAAGCTTTTTTATTTATTGGACCTCCCGGAACTGGAAAAACGCTTTTAGTTCAAGCAATTGCGGGAGAGTCTGAAGTTCCAATTTTAGTCCAATCTGGCAGTATTTTAAAAAATCCACGACAACGCGGCAAAGGTGCGCGAACAATTCAAAAAATTTTTCAACGGGCACGACAGATCGCCCCTTGTATTATATTTATAGATGAAGTTGATGGTATTGGAGCTCGACGAGCTCATTTGTCGTTAAATATTACAGGAAATTATGATTTATTAGAATTAATTGACAATCAATCATTTCCCTTTTTTAGTAGTTTTGAAAATCCTCAAACCCAATCTATGGAAACCTCTGATGATATAGATTCATTTGAAAATTTAAATACTCTAACAGATACTCAAGAAAAAATTTCATTGCAAGTTTTACAAGAAAATGAATTTGAAAACATTTCTAGAACTGAGCAATTAAGTCTTTTAACTCAACTTTTGATCGAATTAGATGGTTTAAAACCTTTAAATAATATTGTTGTCATAGGTGCAACTAATCGTTTTAGCATATTAGATCCTGCTCTTTTACGACCGGGACGTTTTAATAACTTTTTATATTTAAGCCTACCAAATACATGTAAACGAATTAATTTATTCAAACTTTATAGTCGAAGATTAGGATTTAATGAGGATATCGTCTGGTCTTATTTTTCGAAACGAACAGAAGGTCTTAGTTCTGCGGATATTGCAGCAATTGTAAATGAATCGGCAATTCATGCGATTTCTGAAAATGAAAAACATAGTGTTCAAAGTTTAGAACTAGGTATCGATAGAATTACCACAACCCCCAGCCGACAAAATTATTTTTATGTAAAAAAAGAGAATTATAAATTTCTAAATGATTATTTAAATTTATATATTCTTTTTTATAAAAAAGATACTACTTTAAAAACCTGTCAAAAACGAAAATCAAAGATCTATCATTTAAATCATTTTTTAATATGTAAAAATTTACAATTACAATTGCGAAACGCCTACTATACAATTAGTCAAGGTATTTTTTCAATACTTTTTAAAAATACTCCTGAAATTTGTGTTTTATCTTTTTTTACTCGGAAACCTAATTTTCGTCATAGTTCTACAAACCGTCTTATAAGTTTATTAGAAGCTAAATTCATGGCTCGGATGGAGTTCGAAACAAAACTTGTTTACCTTCTCTCTGGCAAAGCTGCTGAATTATTACCTAATAGTTTAGCTATTTTTTTTGATAAAAATTATAAATTAGCGACTCATAAAAAACTTGTTTATCAATTATATGAGCAATCCAATTTTGGTTCACAAGATTTAAAACAAGCAACTCTTTTAAGTAAACTGATGATTAATAAATGGTATTTTTATGCTGAACAAATTGTTACCGAAAAATATCATTGGATTATGCGAAATTTTAACGCATTTGAATTAGACATTGAAGAAATTCGTCTATATAAAGCAATTTCCGAAGAAATGCAATCACAAATTGATAATCAAAATATTTTTTTTAATAGAGCCCAAAAATGGTCCTTTCGGAGTTGGTGGCAACAACTTATACAAAAAAAACTCAATTTTGTTGATCGAAGTGTCCTTAATTGGTATCGAATTTATTTATCAGATCCTGAAGAAAGTGAACAAAATATTGAATGGGTACCACCTGATGATTTTTATCATATTGAAAATATAAATCAAATAAATCCGTATTTTTTTTGGAATAATTTTTTACTTTATACTCAAGATTATCTATACCATAGTTTATTATTAAATGGATTTAATTTATCTTTTCGAACGATTAAAAACTTTAGCGAATTATTAGATTTATTAGCAGATTCCTTAATGCGTTTTTTAAAATTACAAGATGATCAATTAATAGAAATAATTAAAAAATTTTTTGAATTTCAAAAACTTGTCCAGAAAATGGATTCTATAACTCATGATATAAGTTCTTCTAAAAATAAGCATGTTTTCAATCCTTCAAAACCCCAACAGAAAACAGTGGTTGTTAAAGGTTGGGGAAAATATTCTCGTAGAAAAAAATCAAAAAAATTTTTTTTATCAAAATTACAAAAAATAGCTCAGAAGGTTTATTCAGACTAAATAGTCATTTGGTTTTTTTTATTATTATTGTTAAAATACTTTTTGTAATAGAAAGCTTTAAAAAAGTTTGATATTACTTTCTTAAAATTATAAAATTTTAAAAATTGAGTTTAAACTTTTGTTTTTGTATAAATACAAAACTTTTTAATAATTACATCTTTTTAGAATGGAAGTCAATATTCTTGGATTAATTGCCACAACGTTATTTATTATTATACCAACATCTTTTTTACTAATATTATACGTAAAAACAGCTAGTCAAAATTAATTTCGGAATAATAATTTTTCTGTACCTAAGAATTTAGGTACAGAAAAATTATTATGCTATAATATGATTCGTAAAAATTAAAACTAAACGGAATGTAGCGTAGTTTGGTAGCGCGCGTGTTTTGGGTACTCGAGGTCACAGGTTCGAATCCTGTCATTCCGATTCTATATTTTTCTTAATTTAAGTAAAATAAGCGCTTTTAGTTCAGTTGGTAGAACGTAGGTTTCCAAAACCTAATGTCATAGGTTCAAGTCCTATAGAGCGTGGTATTTGGAAAAATTTTTGTTTGATCGATTTGGGAATTATTAAAATTAATAATTTTTTAATAACTTGCAAAAAAAGTTTGGGATCTCTATAGTAGAAGGGTACTGATTAAATTTATTAATTATATGGTAAGAATTAAACGTGGATTTATTGCAAAAAATCGAAGACAAAAAATTTTGAAAATAACTAAAGGCTATCAAGGTGCTAGTAAAATATTAAGACGGGATGCTAATCAAAAAATTTTGAAAGCCCTTTTTAACAGCTATAAACATCGTAAATTTTTAAAAAGACAGATGAGACAGCTATGGATTAGTCGAATTAGTGCTATTGTACGACTAAAAAATTGGAATTATCATTCCTTTCTTTGGTATTGTCGAACACAAAATTATAAATTAAACCGAAAAACTTTATCCCAATTAGCTTTATATGATAAAGAAAGTTTTTTTACAATCTTTTAATTATAAAATAAACAGATATACTAATACGATGAACATTTTAAAATAAAGTTTTTTATAAATTTATGCATCAAAAATTTCAAAAACAAGATTTAAATTATAAAAATATTCTTTTATTAAGAAAGTTTATTAGTCCAGAAGGAAAAATTTTACCAAGACGATTGACAGGTTTAGATACAAAACAACAACGAAAAATTTCAAATGCAATCAAAAATGCCCGAATTATGGGGTTTCTACCTTTTATTAGAATTGCTTTATATTAAATAAATCTAGAGACTTGACAAGTCTCTAGATTCATTCCTATAATACGCATAATACGCAGAAGGTTTATAACTCAGTTGGTAGAGTGGTTGCCTTACAAGCAATAAGTCAACGGTTCGAGTCCGTTTAAACCTATTTGATTTATAAAAATTTAAGTGTATATCTAGTTTTTTAGTTTTACAAAAAATAACGTTCGTGTAGTTGTTCAGCTATAGTTTATGAATCTTTGATTTTCGATGCCTCGTTCACAAAGAAATGATAATTTTATTGATAAAACATTTACGGTGGTTGCAGATACTTTATTAAAAATTCTACCCACAACAAATCGAGAAAAACAAGCATTTAGCTATTATCGAGACGGTATGTCTGCCCAATCTGAAGGGGAATATGCAGAAGCTTTACAAAATTATTAGTGTGTTTTGAAGTTAAAATTTTAAAATTTGAGAATTATTTACTAAAAAGTTTTCTTTTTTAGCTAGTAAATAACTTTGATAGAGGGTTCAATTTTTTTTTAAGTATTGATTTTTCGTATTTAGATATTTAGGAGTATTTTATATATAATAAAATAAAGCACTCAAGTATAAAAATATTTATTTGTTCATAGATACAACCTATTTATCTTTTTTTTTATTTTTTAGAATCAAAAATATTGAGTTTGAATAGTAATATTAAAATCAAAAGATGCTAAAAATTTCACCTTAAATTTTGAAAAAGCCATATGCGTTGAAAATCGCATGTATGGTTTGTGAAGCGATAAAAAAATAAAAAATTTTTTTATCGACTTTCATTGAAGCAATGCGTCTTGAAACAGATGCTTATGATCGAAGTTACATACTCTATAATATAGGGTTAATTCATGCTAGTAACGGTGATCATGGGCGAGCTTTGGAATATTATTATCAATCACTTGAAAGAAACCCTTCTTTACCTCAAGCTTTAAATAATATCGCCGTTATTTATCATTATAGAGGAGAACAAGCAATAGAAAAATCACAAGTTGAAATTTCAAAAATTTTATTTGATAAAGCCGCAGATTATTGGAAAGAAGCCATTCGATTAGCACCAACAAATTATATTGAAGCGCAAAATTGGCTAAAAATGACTGGTCGTGTTATCACGTTTTAAGTGATATAAAATCTCTTTAAATAGAGATTCTATATCACTTAAAATTTTTTATAAATAAGAAAGGCTGACTGGATTGACGGCGTTTCCAGTTTATGGAAACATCGTTTATGTATGAATAATTAAGGTCAAATATAAAAATGTTTAAGGAGGATACCTAAGTACTTAAAAACGATGAAGGGCGTCATTAACTGCGAAAAGCTTCGATAAGTCGTAAATAAGCATTAAAATCGAAGATTCCCGAATGGAGAAATCTTTATAACTATAGAATTAATTCATAATTCTATAAGAGAATACTTAGTGAACTGAAACATCTTAGTAACTAAAGGAAAAGAAAGCAAAAGCGATTTCCTTAGTAGTGGCGAACGAAAAGGAAAGAGTCTAAACTAATCAATAGATTAGGGTTGTGGGACAATATTAAAAAAATAAAAAAACTAAACAGCTGAAACCTGTACCAAAGATGGTGAAAGTCCAGTATAAATTAATTTTTTTTTTGTATCCCGAGTAGCTTGAGACACGAGAAATCTCTTGTGAATCCACGAGGACCACCTCGTAAGACTAAATACTTTTAAGTAACTGATAGTGAACAAGTACCGTGAGGGAAAGGTGAAAAAGAACCCCTATAGGGGAGTGAAATAGAACATCAAACCTTAAACAAACAAACAGTAGGAGGGTTTTTATCTGACTGCGTGCCTGTTGAAGAATGAGCCGGCGACTCATATAAAATGGCAAGGTTAAATTTTTTATGTAGCCTTAGCGAAAGCGAGTCTAAATAGGGCGATTAGTCATTTTATATGGACCCGAACCCGAGTGATCTAACTATGACCAGGAGGAAACTTGGTTAAAACTAAGTGGAAGTCCGAACTGACCAATGTTGAAAAATTGGCAGATGAGTTGTGGTTAGTGGTGAAATGCCAATCGAACTCGGAGCTAGCTGGTTCTCCTCGAAATGCGTTGAGGCGCAGCATTTATCTTTAACAACTAAGGGGTAAAGCACTGTTCCGATACGGGCTATGAAAATGGTACCAAATCGTTGCAAACTAAAAATACTGAAGTTTTAAAATAAATAGTGAGACTATGGGGGATAAGCTTCATAGTCAAAAGGGAAACAGCCCAGATCATCAGCTAAGGCCCCTAAATAATTACTGAGTGTTAAAGGAGGTACGAATGCTAAAACAACCAAAAGGTTTGCTTAGAAGCAGCCATCCTTAAAAGAGTGCGTAATAGCTCACTGGTAAAGCGTTTGTGCACCGAAAATGTATGGGACTAAGTAATTTGCCGAAGCTATGAGCTTTATTTTTAAATAAAGCGGTAGAGGAGCGTTCTGTTTAAGGGTGAAGTAGTTTTGTAAAAAATTATGGACAATACAGAAGTGAGAATGTCGGCTTGAGTAACGAAAACATTGGTGAGAATCCAATGCCCCGAAAATCTAAGGGTTCCTTTACTAGGCTCGTCCATGAAGGGTTAGTCAGGACCTAAGATAAGATCGAAAGGTGTAATCGATGGGAAACAGGTTAATATTCCTGTACTTGTTTTTTCGTAGTAACGAGGGACGAAGAAGGCTAAAGTAGCAGATAATTGGATTTCTGTGGAAATATATAAAGTTATTCACGAAAAAAAACGTGAGTTTCGCTGAATTATGAAACTTTTTTCATTTTTTTTGAAAACGAAAAAATACTAAATGTCATACTTCCTAGAAAAGCTCGAATTACTAATACAAAAAAACAACCTGTACCATAAACCGACACAGGTAGATAAGTAGAGAATACTAAGGGGCGCGAGAAAACTCTCTCTAAGGAACTCGGCAAAATAGCTCCGTAACTTCGGGAGAAGGAGTACCCTTTTATAATAAGGGTGGCAGTAAAAAGACCCAGGCGACTGTTTACCAAAAACACAGGTCTCCGCAAAGTCGTAAGACAACGTATGGGGGCTGACGCCTGCCCAGTGCCGGAAGGTTAATTAAATTAGTTATTTTTCGAAAAAAGCTAATGCATCAAGCCCCGGTGAACGGCGGCCGTAACTCTGACGGTCCTAAGGTAGCGAAATTCCTTGTCGCGTAAGTTGTGACCCGCACGAAAGGCGTAACGATCTGGGTACTGTCTCAGAGAGAGACTCGGTGAAATAGACATGTTCGTGAAGATGCGAACTTCTTACACCTGGACAGAAAGACCCTATGAAGCTTGACTGTATCTTGAAATTGAATTTGAGTTTTTTTTGCGCAGTCTAGGTGGGAGGCTATGAAAAAATTTTTTCGGAAATTTTGGAGCCATCAGTGAGAGACCACTCTTTAAAAACTAAAATTCTAATGGTGTCTTCTTGAAGCAGAACACTTGACAGTTTTAGGTGGACAGTTTTTTTGGGGCGAAAACCTCCTAAAAAGTAACGGAGGTGTACAAAGGTTCCCTCAAACTGGACGGAAATCAGTTGGAGAGTATAAAGGCAAAAGGGAGCTTAACTGCAAGACTGACACGTCGAGCAGAGGCGAAAGCCGGTCTTAGTGATCCGACGGTTCCGAGTGGAAGGGCCGTCGCTCAACGGATAAAAGTTACTCTAGGGATAACAGGCTAATCTTCCCCAAGAGTTCACATCGACGGGAAGGTTTGGCACCTCGATGTCGGCTCATCGCAACCTGGGGCGGTAGTACGTCCCAAGGGTTGGGCTGTTCGCCCATTAAAGCGGTACGTGAGCTGGGTTCAGAACGTCGTGAGACAGTTTGGTCCATATCCGGTGTAAGCGTTAGAATATTGAGAGGAGCTTTCCATAATACGAGAGGACTTGGAAGGATGAACCGCTGGTGTACCAGTTCTTATGCCTATAGGAAACGCTGGGTAGCTATGTTCAAAGGTGATAACTGCTGAAAGCATCTAAGTAGGAAGCCCACCTCGAGATGAATATTCTCAATTAGATCGCGGGTAGACCACCCGATAGATAGGTATCACGTGTACAATCTGTAAAGATTTTAGCGGAGATATACTAAAGAATCAATTGATTTTGACCTTTTCTTTTAATTTAGTAGATATTTATCTACTAAATTAAAAAATATCGTTTGTCTAGTGTTTAAAGATAGTCGGCAAAACCTTCATCCATTCCGAATTGAAGTGTTAAACGATTATCCCATAACGATACTCTAAGAGCCATCTTTGGGAAAAATAGTGGAATGCTAGATATTTTAGAAGCGATCGCTTCTAAAATATTTATATAATTAAAATATTTAATTCAATTCTTTTATATTCGTGAATATAGTTTTAAAAAATAAAGTTATTTGCGACCGAAATTTCACTAGGATATGAATAAATAAAATTTATTAAAAGCACTGACCGTTCTTCGTTCAAGTACATGAGGATCGGCTGTAATTCGATAATATTACACTAATCCTGCAATTGCATAAATTTATTCATAAAGCGGGATTGTTCCTAAATCATCTGGATTTTCTGATAATAATATAAACTATGTACCATATTTTTGTCGACGTCGCCTAAATGCCCAAAAATAAGAGTCCCCATCGCTTTTTTAAAGCTTGTACGTTTAAATTCCACTCCTGCTTTTGCAGCATCAAGATAACGGGTAAAGCTGTTATATGATAGGCGGAACTTAAACCATAAATTAAACGAGAAAGGGTAGCTATTTTTTGAATAGTTTCATCTGTTTTGAGTCTATATATATTTAAATTTGTTGGATCAAGTTGTGCAAAATCGTGTTGAGTATACTCACGATTAAAATATATCATTTAGCCATTCATCTACCATACGACTAATCGGATTGATCCACCATTCAGATTGCTCAAATAATAATTCTTTTTTTGGATTTATTCAAATATGTATAACATCAGCACCAATATAAGTTTCCTGATTAGTTTTTTGTAAAGTGGCTTCAATTGCAATTAACGTATTGGCTATCAAATACGTATCCATTTTACATTTTTTAAAATGCTTATTGAGTTATTTTGTTTAAAATCTATTCATTACTTGAATTAATGGATAGATTTTATCTTGTATTTTAATTTGTTTAGGTACAATTTCAGGATTTAGATCCATTTCATCTAATAGATCAAAAGTTTGATCTAAAAATTTTCCTAAATTAGGTATTTTTGATAAAAAGATAATTAATTCTGATGAATATGTATAATGAGCAGGGTTTCGATGTTTATTGATTTGAAAAAAATCTTCCGAATAATTTAATAAATGTTTGGCAAGCGTTTTATCGACTTCTAATAATTGCAAATAAAAACTACAAAAACCATATTTTGTTTTTAATATTTTAAAAATTCTCATTTGAACAAAAACATTCGCACTTACTTTAAAATTACCACAATCAACTACTTGCTCATCTTTTTCCACTTTTTCTGTAGATATACGTTTTTGACGAATTTTTTGAGGTGCTTTTGATTTTCTTATTAAAACAATAACTAGACATATACAATTAAAAAGAACATTACCTAAAAATCTTGTAAAATAAGAAAAAGCTAAAAGAAAAAAAAATAAAAATGTTAATAAAATTTGAGACCATTGAGAACTTATTTGTTTAAAAATATTGATCATTTTTAATTGAATGATTTGTTAGTTTGTGAAGGTATTTATAGAATTGGGAATTATTTTATTGATATTTATTAGTATAAATATTCGAAATCTAAAAACTCATTTTTTTCTCTTTAAACATACTAATCGAATATTAAATTTTTGTAAATTTAATAATTAAAAAGAAATTACCTTTTATTAAATATATTTAAATAGGATTTTTAATGTTTACATTTAATCAATTCAAAATTTAGCCATTCATCGTTTTGTTCAATAGTGCCAAATCATAATTATATGGGTAAGCATTCCCAATCGAAATTATGCGATAGACGCCAATTTTTTTACCAGTTGACAATTCACGGAACATAATATAGAATGTGCATTGAAATTATAACTAAGTATAATATACATAATTTTTTTTGTTATAATACTACTATTAAATTTTTAATAGTAGTATTATAACAAAAAATTTTTAAAGAGTATTTAATAACAAATACAAACTAGAATATTGTAGCTCTTTTTTTCGATTGTAAATCATAATTTAATTGATCAATAATATTGGTATTTTTTTGTTTAAATCTCTAATCTAATACAAGTTTTGTAGAATAAGTGAACAATGTCTGTGGTATTGAGGGGAATTGATCATTTAATGAACTTTGATACTTATAATTTTTATTTAAAAATCTGGTTACTTATTGATTTTCTAAAATTTTTAAATCAATTTGACTGTCTTCGTATCCAGCTAAAAAATTAATTAAACTGCTTTTTCCTAAACCTCTATTACCGAGAACAAATACTATATCTTTATTTATTAATCTGATATTATATCTTCTATTTTTTTTGGGCTCAGATCTAGTTTAATATCTTTTGCTATTGTTATCGAAATCTTTTTTTTTTATGTTTAGATTTAGAACCTATTAAAAAAACTTGAAAAAAAGTATAATATAGAGTCGTGAATTAGATTGAAAAAATAGTACTATTATATTATAAATTCTCAGTTAGGCACAATTTAACTATTATTTGATATAGAGGATCTTAAGTATTTATTGTTAGAGTTTAGCCATAAATTTTTCTTTATTTCAGATTCAATTTAAATTGTCAGAAAATCAAATATTATTATAAATAAAAAAAATCCTTATTTAACTATATTTTTACTGCTATCGATTTTATTTAAATATCTCCTTTAGACTCTGTTAAAAGTACAAAATCAAAAACTTTTCTGTAATATAATGTTGCTCGCTATACCGAGTGGTTAAAAAAATGGAAAAAAAGCTATTATATCTTTTATTAAATACTCATATTTTATTTAATAAATGAAAATTTGATCATTTTTTAATCTACTTGTACTTTTATAATAAAGATTTTTTTACTACTTATCCTACTAAAACTGTAAGCCTTATAGTCTACTCTTGGGGCGTATTTGACTGAAGAGTTTAGCTAATATAATCGTGTTTCTAATTCACAATCACAACTAAATTGAATACAAACTCTATTAGAATTTAGTTGAATTCGCTTGTTTTTGTTTATTTTTCATAGAATCTAAAAGCTTTCCAAAAAAAAGTCAAATTTTGATGTATCTGGAGACTTAATAAACATCACTTAAACTCTATATCAAATCGAAATTGAATTGCAACTCCACGTAGTTTTTTTATATATTGACTGCCGTTAAAGCTGTAGCTCTCTCAAAATATATTCCTAATCTTAAAAATATTTTATTAATTAGAAGCTTTATAGATTTTATTAATTATATGAAAAACGTTATTACACAAGGAGATTCAATTGATGAATTATCAATCCTATAACTCTAAATATTAAATTATATGAACCTTAATATTAATATTTGAGCTTCTAGTTTCATAGATATCTGGTTCTAGGGATTTTTACATCGATATTTTATATCCAATAATGATCATTCAACATTTTTAAAGTTAAAAAAAATTATTTAAGAGGAATTCGTGCTTCTGATACAATGTCTATAATAAGAATTTTATAGAAAACCTAATGAATTCTACGAAATATTAATTTTATTTTTTCTATTTTGAAGTTTGATTTATAAGGATTATTCTAAACTTTTTATAATATTTACTTTCTTAAAAAGTTTTGTAATATAAATAAAAGATATAAAAACTTTAAAAAATACTCTGCTGTCAACTATTTTCTTATTTTTTTATAGCATTTTTGAAATTTTTAATATAAATATAATTATCTTCCAAGGGTTGCCAGTTATAGCGTTCCCCGAAGAATCGGGAGACTAATAAAAAACGAAATAAATGCTTTAAATGTAAATTTAGGAAATTTTGTTTACTTTTATAATTAAAATTATTAATTAATAAGTGTAAAAGTGTAAAGATTTGTCGTAAATCATAAATTTCATACTCATATAAATAAGTAGCAAATAAAAAAAAACATACTTGTTTAATGTTTTTTTTATTGATTTCATTTGAATATTTTTGTATTACATAATCATAAGTTAATGGGGTACACATAAAAGAGTTTTGAAACCCTTTAGTATCGAAATCATGGATATTAATATCTCCTATTGACATTAATTTACATAATTGAATATTGTGATCTTTATTTAAAACTTGGAGCAACTTATTAGATAAGCTTATATCATAAAAATCTTGTAAGTAAAAATCTAATGATAGAATATATCGGTTCTTTTGACTTTTATTAATCGCACTATGAGGTAAATGAGCATTTACGAGCCAAACTTCTCCTTTTATCAACTGTATTTTACCATTGGTACCATAGTGGTAAGCATCATAACAGTTATTCAAAGCTATTAATATTCGAATAAATTTTCCCTTTTCAAGCTTTGGAAATTCCAAAAAATCTATATGAGGTAAAATAAGTGCTTGTTTTAAATTTCTTATTTTAGCCATTTGTAAAAATGATCGTTTGAAATTTTTAATAATGATATCTGTCAAATAAGGTAATTTTGCACAGATGGGTGTTGGTGAAGCCGTTATACTTGGGTTGTCGAGAGTAAGCAAATTGTTCATATTACTTTTTGTTGTAAAAAGTGGGTAATCATACCAATGACCATTTGTAAACTCAGAATAGGGGGTATTCGGACAAGGTAAATGACTAAGTTTCGATAAATCGTCTTCTAAGTTTTTAAAGTTGTATTCGATACAACCAATTTTTATAAATGTATTCATTTTCGATCAATTAATTTTTCGGTCTTAGAGCCCAATACTCGCATTTTTCGTCATGATAAGGCTGATTTGGTAAATAATCAACTATCTGTAAAATACCTTTCTTTTCAGAATCGAGTATGAACTCATGAAATTTATATTTGTTTGCATATGAGTTTCGAGCTGTTAATGTGATTAATCCAGTTATTTTAAGACATGCTAAGAGATTATACAGCGATTCAGGGACCACATGTCCAAGAGTAAAAATACCACAAGCGACCAATAAATCATATTTTCCTATTTTTTCAGCTAAATTCGGTACCTGTATATCAATATCACTAATTAATTTTCGATAAATATTTAATTTATCGGCTTGTTTGATCATTTGAATACTTAAATCAATGCCATCAATTTTCGTAAAACCATGTTTATAAAGTTCAATACCTACTAAACCCGTTCCACAGCCTACATCTAAAATTTCTAAATCTGTTAAAGGTATAGAATCAACAGTAAATGTCTTAGTAAAAGAAACTAGATTTTTTGGAGCCACATAGCCGGACTTAAGCACTTGTTTATTATATTGTACGGAAACCGTTTCATAATGATGTTTTAATTTATCTATATTACCTGAACACTGATGGCCACTCTGAACTAGATCCATCGACGATTGGGATTTATACATATTGAAATTTTTTGATTTTTTACAGAAATATTTTATGGAATTATAAGATTTACCTCTATATCTAAATCATTAAGTATACGTTTAATTTCTCGACAATCATATTGATTATGAAATCCTAAAGTAAAAAATTATTAAATCATATATTTGATCATATAGATACTTGGGATGCCTGGTCGAGATCGCTTTTATATTTTTCGATCACAAGATCGATCACAAGTTGGATCTCTAGAAATACAAGAATTTTTCTATTATTGATAAATTTTATGTATATAAATTAGAGTTTTAATTAAGCGCTAGATCAGAGAATTCTTTTTATAAAAAAATATATAATATAAAATTTATAACCGGTGATTTTTTTAAACTTAGAATATGAACAATTTTAGATATCTATCCAGGGAATACTACTTATGAAAAGTGTTACTTTTATGGTCTAGACTATTTAACTAAGAAATATTCTCTGTGCTATTTTTAGATTATAGTATAAAAGATTTATTAATGAAAAACAATACTATTTAAAAAACGATTATTTATAAAATTGGTATTCTAAAAAATTTAGCCATCTGTTACTCTATACTATCCCAAAAGATGGCTTGATCATCAACTAATTATTTAACACATGAATTCAGTATAAGTGAATATTGGAGTCTATATAATTTGGAATCATTTAAAAATAAGTTAAAATATATAAAATCTTTAATATAAGCAAATCGAAATCATTTAAAAATTACAAAAAATTATTAAGAAAAAAGTTGGCACTGAATTGCTTGATGAATTCTTGTTAAACTCTAATAAAAATGGAATAGTATCATAGTATCTGCAATTATGTATGTATAAGATACCTTAACTAAAAAATCCTTAGGTATTCAGCATTTTAATATTCAAATATATCGAAAAAACGTTACTCAAACTTATATTTTAAACGATGACAACAAAATTTATAAGCGTGTCTTTTCAGCTTAAATCCTAATTTTGGGCAGGTCTATAGACTTAGTATGGTCGTACCAAAAGTATAGAAAACATTTTAAAAAATTCAAAAATTTTATTTGATATCCTAGAATCCTATAAAGGTTGATAATATAAAATTAAATCTAAAGGTTCAAAAAAATCATTCTATAAATACTCGTGGATCATTCGATCTGCAATAACTTAGTTTATTATTAATTTATTTTTTAATTAAATTAATAATAAAACTTCAAAACATCTAAGTTTCTAATCAAATCAATTTTAAGAAATAGGAAATTTTTCACCAGTTTACCAAGGGAATTGCATTTTTGTAGATTAATAAATTTTTTTATATAATTTAGGAAAACGAATAATATTCTATTAAATCAATTATTTTTTTATAATTAGATCACCATAAATTCGATCTATATTCGTAACTTGATGATCGCGATATTAAGATTATAAATAGACATAATTTTTTATTGTTTCTAATTTCTGTAAATTTTTATTACGTCTTAATGTGGGGTCAATAGCTATATTTTTAATGAATCTAATGGAATGTTTTACGTTTAGTATTGGAAGCGAATAAAATATTAAAAGTGCCTTTTTTTTTTTTTTTTTTAGCTGGCAGAAAGGGTTTTTTAGAGTGTTCTGTGTTTATATAGGTGTTTCTGAGTGCATGGGAAATGCCGCCCTGAGTTTCTCATGTAAATAGAAATTGGTAGGAATCCTATAAACAAGAATTCAAACAGTTTTTAGAGAAAGAAATAGCATTAAATTTTTGTAAAACTGCATTAGAATTTTTCACGCCGTATTTTTGTGAAAAAAACCAAAATATTAGATCGCATAAATTATTGGATCTAAAAAGTATCACATCCTATTATCAATCAGTTAAAAATCATATCAGATATCCTATTGTGTTATCTAAAATCTTACTCAGCGCCAAAAAGTGAGTTAGCTCATTTAAAAAAATTTAATCATTCTAATCAAAAAGATAACACAGCGGTTCAAGTTCTTTCATTAGTGAATATTCGTCTAGCTTCACAACCACCCCAAAATATAGAGGGTCCAAAAAATCAAAAGGATCCAAGTATGACGTCGTCTTCCTCTTTAGGTGCACTCAAAACCTTTACAAAAGCAAAAAAACGGCAGAAAATTTTTTTAATGTTATGATTAATATAAAGAATTAGAAAATCACATAAATGTCCATAAAAATTTGTATTATAGTATATTTTTAAAAATAATTATATTAATTTGATTATATTATTTAAACTTAATTGGATTTATAAATCCAATTAAGTTTAATCCTATACAATAGTCCAATAAAATGAATTTTGATTTACTATTTTTATAAATTTTTTTATAGTAAATTTTATGCTCGAATTATTAATTAGATGTGATAACAATAACCGCGAGTTTAGCTATACGCTCAATTACCTTAGCATCTTGGGGTGTAGTAGCCGAAATAGTCGTCTAAATCCTATTGCCATTAATACAAGAATATTCTATTTGGACGCAAGCAATATGTTCTTTAGAAGTTTCGTCTTTAGTTGATTGAGATTCATGATATTCATAATTTAGAGTAAAACCTTTTAAAACAATCTCTGCAGATTCAAGATTCATTGGAAATGAAATTTCTATTTTTTTTTCTACTGGTCCAAGCGTTTTTCCAAAATCGATTAATTGAATTTGCAATAGTCCATTCATATATGTCTTTTTTTTTTTATAAAAAATAGGATAATAAAATAGAAACTTATAGATAAAATTATTAGATTCGGGATACTTTTTAAAATCATATTAATTTATTGCCAAGAAATAGATAAATTTTTAAATTGAATAATTTTTTAGCTTGTGTAGGCACTTGTAGAATTTGGAATTATTTTATTGATATAGTCAAGTATAAATATTCGAAATCTAAGAACTCATTTCTTTTTCTTTAAACACATTTATCAAATATTAAATTTTTGTAAATTTGAAAATAGTTTAGAATACGTATTATATTAGTAAAAATAGCAAAATAAATTGATAGAATTTAGTCTCGATGATTTAAAATCATCAAAACTAAACTTAAGTTATTTAAATGAATTTCTTAAAAATCTTGAATTATATGCAAAAAAAAAAAGAATTAAATAAAGATTAGCGCATTATCCGTTGATAGCAGGCGCTTCTACCAAAGCTACATCTAATGGTAAATTAAAAACATTATGTTTCTTTTATATTTGTTTGGTATAAATTAAACTTTTGTAGATTGGATCTTCAGAAGACATCTGACCACCGTTCAATGTTGTTTTTAAAATAGTGAGCAGCTTCATATACCTTAAATTGTTTGCATTTACTTAATTTCAAAGTGCCATTCACACATATATGCCCATTTTTTAGACCAATCAACGCTCATTATCAATTGGTGATCTATCCGTTGAAATTGGAGTTTTTCATCTTTATAGAATACAAAATCAATATCTTCCTTTTGAAAAGTATAGATGATCACTTCCATCAGAAATTTTTCTAATCCATCAGAAATTTTTCTAATTTTTGGATTCGCGGATCATGTGGATGGATTTCTATGTACAAGTATACGTTCACTTGTATGAGCAGGATTATAGAATTGGGCATAGGCATCATCAGTACTTTTTTCGATTTCTATAATAAATCGACCCAATTGACTATCCAGTCGCCAAAACTGAGGGTTTTTATCAACTTTAAAAGAAAAAGACGCCACTTGAGTTAAATTTTTATGCATTTGCATTAACGTCAGTTGACCGTTGATGATTAATTCATCATGTACACTCATAATTATTTTAAAAATTGATGTTTGTGGGTTGAGTAAAATTACCTGTTTGAGTAAAACTCTCAACATAATTTGTTAAATCGGGTAGTACTAATAAAATTTCCTTTAAATTTGGAATATATTTGGGATGATTTAGGTGAAAATAAAGATTTAATTCCTTCCTTAGATGTTCCATCATTTCAAGTTTATAATTCAATGCATTAAAAACGATTCGATCGACCTGCTTGTCTTTATCCACTTTTTGTAGAATTCTTCTTCGTATATTAATAAATTGATTGGGATATTGCCGTTTAAGATCTCTAGGAGTATATATATCAAATAATTGATTTTCGATAGCAATATCCGGTTTTTTTTGCTTATCTAAATCCGCGGATCTTACGATCCCATATTGACTAGGAGAATCTGGATCTAATTCAATGATTTCAAAACTAGACTGTTGTAAAATTTTAATGGCTTCATATTCGCCGTAAGCGGAATTACCTCGGTTTTGAATATTTTTAAAATGTTTTTTATAACGACTCCACTCCATAGTGGGATCATCCATTATCTGGCATGGCAAAATCATATAACGTTTAGACACTTGGGTTTTCACCACCCGTAGTGATTGTGGAACTAGTCGAGTTGAGCCGCCAGCGGGTCGCATTAGGCTGCGACCTGTATCATTCGATTGAATGAGACTCTCAATTCGAGTACTGGTTAGTTGACTAATACCCCTACCGCGCAGCCAGTTTTGTGGCATCCACAATGAAAATTCTACGTCTGACACTCCAAAACTCTCGTTTTTAAATAAATTATCTAATATCAACTCATCATTTAGCTGTTTGAGCATGGCTTTAAGGTAAATAGGCGATAAATAGTGTTGCCACAATACCCTACCAGTGTCATCCAATTGTTAGATACGAAAATAATGTGCATCAATTCGCGTTATTTTGAATTTTTGACTCTGAAAAATTTGTGTTTCTTGCGACATTTGAGTGATCGTCATTTTGGGCTTTACTGGTACGTATCGAGTCTTTGGGTTGTCCAAAAAAATCCGATTGCGTATAACCACGAAGAGTAAACTATTAATAAGCAAAAAAGAAAACCACAATTTTTGTATCCATTTTAACTAATCGAATAGATATGGTATTTTCATCATAGACGGTAATAATACCAAAATATTTAAAATATTGAGATTGTTGATTTTTACCAAATACGTCACCTCCTGATTTGTGTAATGCTCCGATAACCGCTTTTTTCAGGTCAGGCACATCCTTTATATTTATGATAGAATCAACTACATCGGGGTCTGTGGTAATACTAAAATTCTCATTCTTATACTCATTACTTTGCATATCTTTAAAATTAAAAAATGGAAAAGGGAAGGCTATATATGCTTCTACCCATGCATCCATATTTTGTAATGTTTTACTCGATTTGATTCCTATTTCCTGTGCGGATGTTATAATTTGTTGTTGAACCATATTTTGACATATTGACATTACCAAACTACACGTTTTATAATCTTCCACCGACATACCCCCATTAAGAAACGGGCTCTGGAATATCCATAGAGATTGTTCACTTATTCTACAAAACTTATATTGAATTAGAGATTTAAACAAAAAAATGCTAATATTGTTGATCAATTAGATTATGATTTATAATCGAAAAAAAGAGCTACAACATTCTAGTTTGTTTTTGTTAGTAAATGCTCTTTAAAAAATTTTTTTTTTTCTATAATACTACTATTAAAAATTTAATAGTAGTATTATAGAAAAAAAATTATGTATATTATACCTAGTTATAATTTTAACAAGCATTCTATATTATGTTCCGTGAATTGTCAACTGGTAAAAAAATTGGCGTCTATCGCATAATTTAGATTGGGAACGCTTACCCAAACAATTCTTATTTGGCACTATTGAACAAAACGATGAATGGCTAAATTCATCCAATTTTCAATCGTGGGGAGTCACGGACTGTTATTATCCTGTAGTTCAACAAACAACACTAATCAATCATTCTTATAGTCTAAACATTCATTATCATTTGAACGAAAAAGTAGAATTTTATGGCAAATATAAAATAACAAATATAAATAGTGCCCGTAGTGCTGATTCTTTAGATATGTACAATCCACTTGTTCAACCAATTAAATATTGGAAAACATCCAATTGGGATGATAAAATAGTTCAAATAGGTATTAAATATAAAAATATTTATTTTGAACATAGTATTTATCAAAATTACGACACTCCAAAAACAACTCTAGGTTTAAGATTAGATATTCCAGTGGATTGGAAAGATTTTTTCACGTATAGCGCAAAAACGAAAAGTCTAAACCTTTTTAAAGAAAAAAATATTTTGCCCGTTTATTCGAAAAATGAATCCTTTGAATACCAATTTTCAATTTTAAAAAATTATAGTTTAAATTATTCTACACTAGAACACAATCCTCTATTAAATTCGAATTTTGAATATAATTTTTATTATGAAAGTTACCGGGAAGCTAGTCCAGAAGAGGATATCCCAGAATATGTGTGTGGTCATTCAAAACAACATCTTGATATTGTCCCAGAAAAACAAACACAATCTATTGTTTCTGAAATAGAAGAGTCTCCACAAATGTTAACCCCAAATGTTTGGTCACCTCAAGGAATCTATTTTTTTTTATTAGGAGTTTGTATATATCCAATTTTTGGAAAATTAAAAAAATGGTGGATTTCTCGATTTTAATTACAAGTGTTTTCAAAGAGATATATGATATATTTTCATAAAATTAATAGGTATTTTTAATTTATTTTACCCTATTAGTTTTACAAAAAATTTTTTTTGTGATTTATTTTTGTCAATAATCATAAATTTGTGCTTCCACAAAAATTTCATCCATAATTTATAGACAAACACGCTGAATTGGTAAATTTGCTTCTTAATTTAAAGTAGCCTTATATTTATGAGTGTGATACCAAAATAAATTAAATTTTTTTATTGGTTTTACTAAATTAACTCATTTGCATTATATTAGAGTTTATTACTCTAAAAATTGTTATTGATAATACCAGAATTTGAGCAGACATATGAACCCGAGGTCATAAAAATTTCTGAAATTAAAGGCAATATCTGAGAGCTAGGAAAAGTTACTGGAATGGAAAATTATAAAGTGTACAGTATGGTGATGATCGTATGTTCAAATACTAATAAATACCACAAAAAAAGATAGAATATAAACAGACATAACAAAATATGGATGCATAGGTATAGGCATATTTGAACTTTTCCCATTATTTAATTTTAAAGATATATAATAAATATAAAAATGAGAATTTTAGTATTACCATGGATCCCCCTATCTAGTAGAATCTATTGTAAATATAAAACATGTGCCTGATCTGAAAAATGCTGTTATCAGAGCATGATAAAAATTAGCAGGTGGATTGAAAAAATAAAATATATTTTAATAAATAAATATAGTCAGTAAAATTAAATTTTTTATATTTGCTGAAACTCCTATTAGTTCTAATAAACTATTATTATCCATACAACAATTCTATAAAGCCTGCAAAATTGAAACTGTGTAAGTATCAGTGTAAGAGCTAGAAATCATTCCCAATATTTGGGTCGATATCGATCGATATTAGTATTGAAAATATCAAAAAAAAAAATTCAGATTTTAATCTTAATGCCAAAAAATTTAATCCGATCCATTTCATAAACTTGGTATCAGAATGGCTACCAAGCTCACTGAATATTATTGAAAAATATATAAGAAAGGATAAAGTTTTATCCTTTCTTATATATTTTTTTATTCCTTAAAAGGAGGTGATCCAACCGCACCTTCCAGTACGGTTACCTTGTTACAACTTCGCTTGAGTTACTAGCTCTGCCTTCGGCACTCTCCTCCCTAAGGTTAGAGACGCGACTTCGGGCATTTCCAACTTCTCGAGCGTGATGGGCGGTGTGTACAAGGCCCGAGAACGTATTCACCGCAGTATGGCTGACCTGCGATTACTAGCGATTCCGACTTCATGCAGGCGAGTTGCAGCCTACAATCCGAACTTAGATGTAGTTTTTGAGGTTAGCTGACCTTCGCAGGATCGCATCTCTTTGTCTACACCATTGTAGCACGTGTGTCGCCCAGGACTTAAGGGGCATGCTGACTTGACGTCATCCTCATCTTCCTCCGGTTTATCACCGGCAGTTTCTCTAGATAATTTAACTAAAGACAAGGGTTGCGCTCGTTGCGGGACTTAACCCAACATCTCACGACACGAGCTGACGACAGCCATGCACCACCTGTATCCCTTTACAATTTTCTATTTCTAAAAAACCAACGGGTATGTCAATTCCTGGTAAGGTTCTTCGCGTTGCATCGAATTAAACCACATGCTCCACCGCTTGTGCGGGCCCCCGTCAATTCCTTTGAGTTTCACTCTTGCGAGCATACTCCCCAGGCGGGATACTTAACGCGTTAGCTACAGCACTGAACTTAAAAAGCCCAACACTTAGTATCCATCGTTTACAGCTAGGACTACTAGGGTATCTAATCCTATTTGCTCCCCTAGCTTTCGTTTCTCAGTGTCAGTATTGGCCCAGCAGAGCGCTTTCGCCACTGGTGTTCTTCCCGATCTCTACGCATTTCACCACTACATCGGGAGTTCCCTCTGCCTCTACCAAACTCAAGCCTTTTAGTTTCTTACTGCTTGCTCAAAGTTAAGCTCTGATATTTAACAGTAGACTTAAAAAGCCACCTACAAACGCTTTACGCCCAATAATTTCGGATAACGCTTGCATCCTCCGTATTACCGCGGCTGCTGGCACGGAGTTAGCCGATGCTTATTCTTCAAGTACCGTCAAAATTCTTCCTTGAGAAAAGAAGTTTACAACCCACAGGCCTTCATCCTTCACGCGGTATTGCTCCGTCAGGCTTTCGCCCATTGCGGAAAATTCCTCACTGCTGCCCTCCGTAGAGGTCTGGGCCGTATCTCAGTCCCAGTGTGGTTGATCATCCTCTCAGACCAACTACTGATCGAGGCCTTGGTAAGCCATTACCTTACCAACTAACTAATCAGACGCAAGCTCATTTTTAGGCGGATTTTCCTTTTACTTTTCAGTATATAAAGTATTAGCAATCGTTTCCAATTGTTATTCTTTACCTAAATGTAGATTCTTACGTGTTACTCACCCGTTCGCTACTAATTTTCTTTTTTCGAAACGAAAAAAGAAAAATTCGTTCAACTTGCATGTGTTAAGCATACCGCCAGCGTTCATCCTGAGCCAGGATCAAACTCTCCATTTT